AGACAGCTTACTTAACCTTGATTAGTCGATGGAACTTACCAACCTCAAAGGGTGGACTTCCTCGAGAAAGGCTTTCTGCAACTAGAAAATGAGAATATGACACGGGGTCGGGTACGGGAAGAAAAAGAGGTGGTCTTATAAAAAAAGCATACAAATCAATAAGAAGTGGTATCTGTTGATGAAATGCCATTGTCCCTCCACAGCACAGCAAGAGAAGCATTTGATGGCGAGGTAAAAGCACAAGGATGAATGCCCTTGATCTTCTCTTTGATAGTCCGATTCGTACATCAAATAATTCATGTAGTAGATCGATCTAGTGATTGGTCACTGACATGCGAGTTACATGATTGATCTGCAAGGTAGAATCAATGCGATTAGACAGGAAGGCTCGCTTGAATGAACAGTAGCAAGGGGCGCTTTCTTTAAAGAATCTTTCCCCGCCCGAAAGCTTACAAAAAGAAAGAGTTCCGCTTGTTCTAGGTTCAAGCTCAAGTGCAAGATCCACTGGCTAGTTACTTCTCCACTTAACTCCGCCATCAGACTAGTGATATTTTCACTAAGCCTCCTCTCCTATCCGTCGCTATCGGTTAGTCTGTATAGTGTACTCTATCTCTCCCCTATGATTAGTAAGAGGTATGTTCATACGCAATATGATTTCAATAGGTATAGTAGTACATGCCTATGTTGGAATAGTTTCTAAAGTCTTGAGTATAGGCCGGCTAGGAATCATGGTCTTTTTAAAACCCGATTCCTGGGGCTCCGTGATAGTTAGGATGATTCCAGAAATTCCTCATGCTGTGCCATAATAGGTGGACGATCCTCTGCTCTCTATAGTTTATTGGAGGTGGTTATGTCCGTACAATAGAAAATTGTACGATGCTCGCTTCCCGTCACTATTGGAGTGAGTTAGTATGTGTGCACAGCATGTGCTGTGTTCACCTAATGGGTAGGCCACTGCATGTTTGTCTGATTTTGTTGAATTGTCCGAAAAGCTTCGATTTTGAAGTTGTCGAAAGATGGTATGCCCCAAACATACGTATCTACCTACTACTAGTGATGGTTTATTTCTGTTCCATTGAGCTTTGACTCTTTCTGTATTGCCATCTGTTGCAAGTGATGGTATTGTTGTGTGTTTGCAGTGAGCTTTGAATTTAAAGTTTTTTTGTGGGACTGCTTTTTTGTTATAAAAAAATTTGATCTGGAAGTTTTTCCTTTGTGTGCTCTTACAGCTGTTTAGCTTACTTAGTTTGATTCTCTTCCTCGTAGCTGGGTCCACAACCTCTAGATGCTTTACACATGACACCTGGCTTTGGCCCCCATAGCACACAGGACAGGGGAGCCTCCTCTTTCGCCCGAGCCAAAGCGTAAAGCTTGCTGAGCAGCCAGCCCTATCTGAATGGCGCTGTGTTTTTTCGATACCTCCCCGGGCCCCCCCAGTTAAATGCCTGCGGTGCTCTCTCTTACGAAAGAGTGGAAATGTTTTGGAAAGTGATAGGCTACCGCCCCAACTCAACCCTGGGGGCTATGAAGAGCTGGTACGGGACAATTTTCAGAGTGCTGCAAGTCTTGCTCAATACCAGCAAGCCCTAAATCATGAGTTTTTCGAAGTTACAATCCTGGAGCTATAAATTCAAGGATAGGCTCTTTAACGCGATGATATCTCTGAGCCGCTAAAATTTTAGATCTTTCGCCTTTCAGTGACATCCAAAAGGAGGCATTCGACTTTATGGTCCGACCCGTGAGCTCTATGCGGCATGACCCTAAACGAAATGTTCTGGAAGGGACACTAAGGCAGTATATTCGGGAGATCGAAGAAAGGGGGAAAAAAGCCTCCATATACAAGGACTTCTATTCGGACTTCACGGACGAGGAATTCCGTCGGTTGATTGACCCCAATCACTTAGGGTTCGGTTAACTGTCATTAAGCTCTGAATTAATGCCAATGCCAAAGGGGATTCGGTGACCAAGCGCGTCGGTCCATGCGACCGGCCCCAGGCGTAGGCACCCACGTTTCGAACCGGGTAACCAAAAGTCACGATCAGAATGAAAGACCGATTTCACTAGCGGAACACGTACATAATCTTTTCTTGTTAAAGAAACCCGGTCTTTTTGGCTTGTTTTTTATGATCTCAAGTAGAAAGGTACTTTCCTCTGGGTTGAAGGGTAGCTACTTAATTATGGAATGACATATATAATGATGATGGTAGCTATCTGCCTTACCTCTGGTACATATTACATGAAGATGTATAGTAGTCCTTAAGAGATGATAGAGAAAGGTTTATCTAGCTAGTGTGGGAGTTTGGCAGACCACCCTGCTTTCTGACGCTTTCTCAACGGCCCTAGCCGCCCTTACGATTGCCAAATCTTCCTGGGTACGAAATGATGGGCCGAATAGAAAAGAAAGAGAACGGCCCTATAATACAAGTATAATACAAGAAGGATCGGATCTTTCCTGAGGTTCGGATTGCATCTCCCTTTCGCGTGGTTAAGGACTTTGCTGGGCATTGACTCCTAAATTCTTGTTGCGGTTGATGCCTTTTTTAGGCTCCCGGGAGCTTGAGATGAAAGAAGAGTTCCCACCTACGAAATCGGCTACATGCCTATGTTGAGCTATACCAGGAGTCGAGCTAACAGCATCGGAAGAGGGGAAGTGCTACCTTCTCGTTCGTTGCACCTTTAGAGGTTTATTTAGAGGAAGGAAGCTTCCACTATTTGATCAAAGGGTCGTTCATTAGCCCTACTAGTAAAGCACAGGAAAAAGAGGGATTGATTTCGACCTTAGCTTTAGCTAAACCGGAAAGAAAGAATGAAATGAAGGGAAAACTCCGAGCTAATCCGAGTAACGAGCGTAGAGTAATTCTAGGATCCGACCTAGGCTAACAGCTTTTCTAAGGAAGACGTGATATTCTAAGCTTGAAAGGAAGCCAGGAATGCTAGTGCGAGCTTTCAAGGAAGACTACATGGAACTTCGCTACCGGCTTCTCTCTCTTAGATAGTCAAATCTATAGCTCTAACCCTCCTCTCCTGTAAGTATTATTAGGGCGAGCATCTACAAACCTTAGAACCCCTGGTTAGTATCGCAGGAAGGTTAAGTAAGGAAGGAATTCTTTTTTATCATACCTTACCAAAACCAAATAAGGCTTTTAAGGGTAAAGGGAAAGAGACAGAGCCTATTGTAAAGGTTGTAAAGGTAAAGGCGTCTACCCTCGCGAAGTTTCGGGAGGAAAGAAAGTCTTTGTGATGGTAATAGCTCTCTTCCTTATGAATAAATTACCTCTACCTTTACTTTAGAGAAGTTCCAGCAAGCTTTTACTCCCCTCCAGTAATTCCTGTTGAAGCAATAATTCCTAAAGTTTAATGTGAATAGGAATCCCCTCGAGAAAGAGTAAGCTCTGATTCAACTAGACTTGAGCCTTGGAGTTTAGTTTAGACTGGGCATGTCCCCTGTTCCTTTCTTTTATTCGGAATTCTATTTCTTTCACCGGGCGTATGAGCTGCTCCCTTATAACTTATAAGTAGCCCAGCCCCTCCGCCAACAGTTGAACTAGCTGCGCTTACGCCGACAAGACGGATAACCCTGACAGTCTTTCCAAACCGGTTCTTTTAAGAAGAGCTTCAAGAGACTCCACTCGGGAAGTTAGGTAAATAACCTTTCTTAGCCTTGTGGACCTGGTGAGGTCCAACTCCCTTTGCTTCAGAAAGGATCACTGCGGCAATAGAAAGAAAATGGAAATGCCCCCTCACGCCACGACCCATTTCTTTGTTTGCTTGCCCGTGCATCTTCGATGATTCAGACTGGGGCTGAGTCTTTCTTCTTCTCTAAGGAGAGAATGAAAATGTATCTAATTCGGAGGAATATCTGCTTTCATCTCGATCGCTAAACAGTAGAGTAGTCTGACCCTTTAATCGCTTCTATCCTATCCTTGGATCCTTAATCCTTAGCCCGGTTCCCTTTCTTTCTTTTTTAGACCCATTCTTTCTATCTTGAAGAATGAATTGCCTCTCTCTTCTCTTTGTCCCATCTCCGTCTTGGATGCTGTGAACGGGTTTGCTTCTTACTTATTGGATGCCATTCAACCAAACATCTTCTCTCCCGGAAGTCCGCTTGCCCACCAAGATCGGCAAGGGCAAGAGCGAATTCGATGCCACGTTTCCTAAATGAAAGCATTTACCTCGAGCCGGGTGAGGAAGTCGAAGTCACTGAAATACCGTACCGTATTAAGAAGAAGAGGGTTTGGATTGCATTTCCCTTGCGCTGGGTCTTTCTCGCCTTTCTATACTATGACTTTCCTCGTGAACTAGTCAATCGAGTTAGCAAAGAGAAAAGTCTATCTGAAACAGGAAATGTGCTCTATGCTTCAACCACCATCTTTTCCCTGTGTTCTTTTAGTCAGCCTCTTACCAGGCTGGTGGAAGGTGTGAGATCCGAATCACTGTCTTAGTCTGCTTATATTCTTCTTGTTCGGATGTATCACCGGGAGAGTTCTATCCGGAGCAAGGAAGGATAAAAAACAATCTCAGAAAAAATAGTAAGAGGAAGAATAGGTTGTTCTTTCCATGCTTCATCTTACATAATTACATTCATAAGCAGGCATGATAGAGCTATATCAGATACAACAGGTGTTGGCATCTTAGAGCCGGTAAGAGAGCTTTGCCAGCGAACCAATCCGAAAGCGTCAAGTACCAATCCCATCGGTCGTAGCCAGGTCATTCCAGTCGGTGTAGAATCAATCAATGAAGGAACTAACTGCTAAAGGGAAGGATGGAATGCTTTCTGTCAAGAAGAAAAAAATGGACTGTGAAGTGAATCCTGCATGCCAATGAAAGGTACTTTCCAACAAAAACGGGAAAAGCATAACTCATATCCCGGGCAGCTAAGATCCATTGGATTGGAAGGCCCATCTGAGTTCTACATTCTGAGATAGCTTATCTGTAAACTGTTACTAGTAAACATCTTTCTTACCTGGAATGAAAGACTGGCTTGACCGGGAGAAGATTGAAAGAGATCTTTTACACGATTGGATCCTTCTTCCATTCTTGATTTGTCGATAATGCCAGCATGGCATTGTTACGCTTATAGCTAATTTTTCGAATTTAAATTAAGCATAGAGATTGACATTGAAAGATAAGCTATATTTATATAAACTGTATTGAAACTTTCTTTGCTGATAAGCAGATACAGTTAATAGAAGCTGATGCCAGTCATGCTTGAACCAGGCTTTGCTTTCTGCTTTCCTGGATCAAAGTAGTCTATTATAGATAAATTCTATAATTGATCATCCGACTAAATCAATGCATTACCACATTGTAAACATGGTTAATGAAAGAAAGATTATTTCATCATCAAGTCATCTCTCGTGTTCTAGTACAATTCTTTTTCAATTTCACATTCAGAAGGCTGATCTATCGATTAATGCCTAGGTTCATCGTCCTCAAAGGAATCGGAGATGCCCTTTCTTCTGTTGGAAATCCGATCAATGAAACAAATTGGAATAAAGTATTAAAAAGAAAAAGTCGTCGCTAATCTCTTAGAGCTGGTAAGCCCTAATCAGCGATAGATAGGTGGAAAGAGCACATAGGGTATTTGTCCAGAAAACCTATAAACCAAATAGGTCTGATGTGCACTTTTCTTTTGGGCACACGAAGAAGAGCTTTGGATTCGATTTCCCGGGCAAAGCCAATAGTAAGGGTTCGGGGGAAAAGTCCTCTCACATTCGTTCGAGTATCTTCGCTCCTCTCACTCCCAGTCTATCTCAATTCCGTAAGAGCTTCTGTAGATTTTTCCGGTTACGGTAAATAACCAAAAAACGAACCAAGGCTCTACTGCTAACCAGTCTTCTTTCCCTACTCCTTCTCCCTTATACCACCACCTCTACTCAAACCCATCTCTAGGCGCCAAAGAATATTTAAGTACCCCTCCCATACTATTCATTTGCTTTCAAGTCTAGTGGAATCACGTATGATAGCTTTCCTTTTAGTATGGATCACAAAACACTATTCTATTAGGTCACATGACGAATGGGACCCCCGCCAATGGCATATGAGATGTGGATGATGGAGCTGGTTCGCGTAACTGCGAGACGATTAGGTTCGTCCGTGACGCTTCTGGGCGGTGCCCCGGATCCCTACGAGCAGAGGATGATCAAATTCGCTACGCCCACCCTCCGCCCTACTTTCGACCTCTTTCCAGCGCCTTTTGCAGATAGATAAACTTCTGGTCTTGCCTAGGTTTATGGAAGAAAGGTTGATTCTTTGAATCCGATGGTTACTTTTTTTCCACTGCTATCGTCTGGACATGGTGCAACAAGAAGAGAATTAGCAGAATAGGAAAAAGAATTTCTTATTCTCATCTACCTCTACTTCACTCGAATCCCTAAGAGTGATGTGGAGAGATGAAAGTGTGGGTGCCCACAGTGGCGACTCCACTGGGGATAGAAAAGACTCCAATGTGTCCATTGCTTAGAATTGCAATTGTGTGAAATTCTAAGCAATTCTGAGAGTCATTGGACCCCACGGAGCGGTTTATGGATTCAACCCATCTTTTCTGGGCCTTGAATATTAAGCCCAATCTGTGGTTTTGTCATACAATAAGATCCCCTTTGTTTGGACTCGTTAGGTTTGGCCCATTACCTTGAGTGAGGCCTAACGTGTACACCTCTTGTCATGAAGATGTGATCTTATCTACTGATGGGTCTTGCTCTAAGCCCAATCCTCTCGTCTTAGGGTAGGATATCCATAAACCTTAAATCACGGGAACTTCCCCTTTTTGGTTTTGGTTGACAACCTATGTTGGGCTGACTAAGCCCACTATCCTAATAGGTCCCTCTTGTGTCGGGTTAAGGCTCCACCTCATGTTGGGTTAAGGGCTTAGTTGAACCCAATTTCTTCACTTGTAGTCTAGGGCTTTGCTTGGCATTGGGCTTCGATATAGCTTGCTTTCCTGGTCTTGGATTAAACCTCTGCTCTCCTAATTCAGTCTATAGGCTTTGGTTTAGGTTCAATCTTATAAGTTTAGCTTAGGTCCATCAATCAATCTCTCATAAACCCCTAAGCTGAATCTATATGGGGGCCTTGTGTTAGGCCTAGCTTGTGTAGGCTATCCTTCACACCTATGGTTTAACTCATAAACTTGAAACTCTTGGGTCTTTAATTCGGGCCTTCTTGGGGCACCCTAACGGTAGGGCCTGTGAGAGGCTTCAATCGTGTTTTATTGGCTAGTAGACAGAAGCCTTCTCAAAAGAATATTCGAATTGTTGAGCTAGAGATGCTTCTCGGTCTTTCCTCTCCTTTTAGTCGAGTTTTTTTTCTTTCCTCTCCCGAGCGGAGAGAACGTCAAGGATAAGAATAAGCAAACAATTCCCGAGATGCTGGAAAGGCTCTCTCTTTGCTGCCTCGTTGCTAAGACTAGAGTCTTCGGGAGGTTTGGATTCAAAGATGGGCAGAATCAGCTCTTCTCTTTGCGTTGCGGGTGGATGCCCAGAGGGAGCTGCTAAAGCAACTGAGACCGGTGAATCAATAGTAGTGATATCCACATCCCTGTCCCCTTCAACTACTATGCATTATGCTCCTCGAAGCAAGGCTGGATTCCATCCAGGAAGAGCGGATAGGTTGTTTACTTACTTTTGTACTAGCGCGAGCGTACTTGTGTGTTAAAGTTAAAGTTAAAGGGGTACTTTTTTTGGGCTGCTAAGTAGAAGTATAAGCTATAGGCGAAGGCTTTCGCGCCTTGCTGTTAAGTAAGGTGGAAGCTAGCTACTTGCTTGTTAAAGGGGCTTGACCGCGGCTATTCGTAGATCTGGAGTTCTGCCCTATAGCCGATTGTGCTACTTGAAATCGTTAGTATCGGGTATCTTGTTATCTAACTGCGCTTTAACGACACCGTAGTGGCGGTTTTAAAGATAGGATAGCGAGGCATGGAAGCTTTCTGCTATGCTATTAGAGGAGAGTTACTGTAAACACACAACTTCCACCCTGTACGTAGTTGATTGGCTTAAAGAATAATATAACGCATTCTATCAGACTCTGGATGTTGAATTGCTTATCAGCCCTATAAACTATGCCTTTGGAGTGAAGAAAGTGGCCCTTTGGGGAGTGAAGAGATTCAAGGGAGAGTTGAAAGCGCTTACTAGTGAGCGAGGAGGGAAACCGGCCTGGTTCAGCGCGAAATAGCTTCTATATAGAATAGAAGTTCCACATCGTTGTGACTCCTAGACAAGAGTCCTATTAGAATCCCCGCGCGGATCAAAGGAATGCGAAATGCGCGTGGCATGTCAAATGGACCTTGTGTCAGTGGCGAAGACGAAGTCTAGTAGTCAAAGGACCATGGTACTTTGACTCAATGGATGAGGTGTGCGTCGGCGCAGTGGCGTTGAAAGTGATGTGCTGTTAGCCACGTTGGGCATGGATATATGTCCGAGAGTGAAGCATTTGTTGGTGGCATGAGTTGTTATGCTAATATGGTGAAGTGTTGTAGCTTATGGGCGACTAGACTAGCAGGTGCGTGAGACTGTTGCAGAAGTCTTTGGCTTTGTGCTTGGACACGGTACGAAGAGATGGCTCGATGATCCGTGACAGACTCCAGGCCGGCTAAATTCTGGCGCACAGGTTGGGTTAGTTTCATGAGAGACGGGCCAGGCCAGTACTGGGAATCAAGGGTTTCGGGTTCTTTCCCCAGTTTCACTTTGATATTCAGACTTGAGCTCAGCCCAGTTTGTTATTATATATATATTCGTTTTGGCTTTTATTCAATTACACTCACTCCTCAAAGGAGAGGCAAATTGAAACTCAATTCTCTTTCATTTGAAGTCGGTTGAAGCATCTGGTGTCAACGGTTCTGCCACTCCTGAATCTTCCGTTGGGCGCCTAAGCCTTTCAGTCCATTACCGTTGAACAAGAGCAAAAAGAGCTGATGAAAGAAGAGTGACTGATTCAACAAGAGAAAGAAGAGCTAGCTACTCTAACGAATCTAATGCTGCCCACTCAAGCTATCAAGCTAGTCGAATCCTACTGCCCTTACTTAACCTTAACCACCGGGAGCAGATTCGATAAAAGTATTCTTACAAAGAGAAAGCGCTGACCTCTAGTCTCGATTTGACCTTTCTTCCTCTACCGTTCGTGGCCCATAGCCACAGAAAAGAAAACGAGGATCAGAAGTCAAGTCTCCTCCAGTGCTTGGTTCATCAACTAGTTATATTCAAAGCAAGACATCCAAGGCGGGGAACCAGGTCACTCATCTCTATCAATGCAATGACTTAGGGTAGGGGGGCTGCTCAATCCTTTCAGCTAAAAGCAGCCTTTTTGAATTGTGCGAAAGCACGCCACCAAACCAAGAAGAAGAAGAAAAAGTCACTCGAAGTAGTCAGCCTATTAGCAGTATAAGAGGAATCCTAGCCAATAAGTATGTAAGAAGCTTCCCTTTAAGTTAAGGCTTGAACTTGCCCTTTTCATAACATCAGATTCGGCCTAGAACGCCTAGCGACTATAGAATCCTAGAATAAGAAAGGGAGCTGGCACGGGTCTTGCTTGAATTCATCTCTACAGATGTTTTCTCTGCTCTAGCCGCAAAGCTTCCCCTTAACTTAAGGCCTCATCACCTACTCCAGCAGAGTCAGAAACGAAAGGGAATCGAAGAGCAAAGATAGGAAGCGCGTATAGCATAGGTCTTGACTTTGACGTTGGGACTCTGCCCATTCCAGAATTGACTTCAAACGAAAACGCATCAGTCTAGGGAATAGAGAATCCCGGGAGAGTAGGGAGCAGGGAAGACACTCGTCTTTGAAGTCAGCCCATCAATAAAGGGCACTGGCTTTGACTTCCTGGCTTGACCCGCCTATCTAAATCTAAGCTCGGCTAGAAGATTAAGATTAAGCCTATCAAAGTGATCCCAGAGGAAGAGAATAGAAATCCGTAAGCCTATAGTAGATGAGTGTCGGCCCGGTCAATCACCTAACTTTGTATAGCTTTAAGTTGTCGCATATCCGGCTCCAGGCCAAAGCGATGAAGCAGGAAAAAGGTTAATATATTTAATATTGGCACGCCCATTCAAAAGGCAAGCCAGAAAGGCTAGGCACAGGTTTCAAACCAAAGAAGGCAAGGTGCTTCCAAGCAAAGGTTCTCGGGCCCGGCTTTCAATCTAATCCCGTTCAAACGCAGGTCCGGTACGCTATCAAGAAGTGGTGAGTGGTGCCTCCGCCTGCATTACCCACTCTTTCCAATCCTAGCTGTACCGTGCGAGGTGCTTGGCAGAAGTCGAGTTCGAGGCAGTGGCACAAGAACCAGAACCTGAGGGTGTTGGCTTCTTTCAAGTCGAAGGCGAAGGCTTTTTGAAAAAGTCTTTTTTTTTGTCTCATTTTTTTTTCTATTTAGAGAGAGAGGGCTTCAAGTTCTTAGGAAGAGCCGTACGAGTCCTCACGTACGGTTCGGGAGCCGAGCCCCAGCACAGGCAGGGGCTTAGGTCAACACTTATATAATAGCCAGTCATCAATTGGAAGCGGGCAAGATGGTGATGAATTGCAATTGGTCTAAACCTTCGACCAGCGACTTATTTTATTGCGACCCGCCCAGAATGCCCATACATACTAAGACCTTATTCACATCAGGAGGAGCTACGGCAGCTCGAGGAGGAGCTAGGGCGGACCCAAGAAGCCCAAGAACGGGATAGGGCCCGAGCCGTAGAGCGACAAAGACTTTGGCAGGACATAAATAGAATCCGCCAAAGAAGTCAGGTTTTCCAAATATATACAATGATAGTGATAGTGGCTAGCTTCTTTGGCATCTTCGGTGCCTACTCCTCTCGTTCTGATCACAGTTCGAAGCATAAAGCCACGAAGTATGTGATGAATTTGTCTTGGCAAGTGAGTAAGCTACGAATACAAATGCAAAAACTGTGTTTTAAGCAAATGGTGCGGATATTGTGATGTAATGAATAGGGAGGTGCGGCCTTCTTTAGCTTCTTCCTTACATATGGATATGTATGGGGTCGCAAGAGGGTCGAGCTCCGGTCAGAGTTGTCGACGGGACGCTGCTATTGCCTTGGTCCCTCATGAGTGAATTTCCTTTCCGACGGGGAATCGCTCATCCCTTGCTTGGTTCTGGTCAGTCCGCTACCGAGCTTTCACTTTAAAATCAATCAACCCCGTGCTTTAGATCAGCTAATTGGGAATCTGAATCTGGATCTTCCCCATAAATTGGGATCGGCCACTCATCTGGAGTATCTCACTTGGTCTGGTCTGGCCTGACTGATGAAAGATCTCGTTTTTATGACCATCTTTCTTAAGCCGGGCTCGGCTACTAGAGCTCAAGGCTTTATTTCGTCCATCATAGAATATCAATCTATAAATAGAGGAGTCAGCGGACAAGCGTCGGCGCTTTAGGTCTAATTTCTGCTGCTTAGCTCAATGCGCTATCCAGATCTCGAATCATTGGAATTCGCTTTGCTTGTTTTCCGTTCTATTCTTCCCAGCCCCATCAGTGTTCAGTTTGGACCACCCAACAGGAGGTGGTCTCCAGCCAATCATGGAAAGAGATTTATTGGGCCTAGCACTCGAAGGGGCCAAAGCATGAAATTCATGGGCTATGGCAAAACACGTTTTCACAGTATAGGTCAGGTCCAAAGGAGCATTCTGGAAAATGGCTTGGTTCCGGTTATACCAGAGTTTAGAGCAAACAATTGGAAAAAGGACAGCCAAAGGGGCCGTGAAATCCATTCTGGATTCAAAATGGAGCTTTAACCAGTCATCTAGGGGTTTAGAGAAAGAGTGGATCAAAGGATCCGGAAAAAAGAAAATAGCATTCCAAACCGATTTCGCAGCATCACAGTCCCTCAGAATGTGCAAAGTAGTCTCAGTCGAATTAGGACACCTAGTGCAATTGTTCTCACTAACAATATATCTATGGTGCAGGAGGTCCCTAGTAGCAAGTCTGTCTTTTTTGGCAAGCCAGAGGAAATGTTGGGTCCTATAATTATAGTGAGCCTGGGTCTTCCAAACCCAATTACACTGGGCCACAGGACAGGGGTTGCCCATGATCTTTTCAGCGATGTCATAGGCCGACTTGGAGGTAAAGTCACCACTAGCAGAGTGAGCCCAAGCCACAAGCAGAAGCCGGTAAGAAGCAGGTGACGAAACCGGGAAGAAGCTGTTGTTGAAGCTGTGCCGGAAAGAAGGAATTAAATACTTTTCTTTTAGGATAGGGGCAGATGAATTCAACTCGAAATTGAATAAAAAAGAATATAATTACGATTGCTTTGTTTATGTAGTCGCTGAAAGAAAACCAAACCATAGGCGTATGAAGGGAGGCCTAATTGCATGCTTCGCTTCAAGTGCACTAGCGGTTTTAGAAAGCACCGCCCAATAGTAATAGTGTTTTCAGCTAAAACCGGTCACCGATAGCAGCCTAAGAGAACTTTCATTCTCACTTGGCTTATATAGTGCAAGGTGCTTGGCACCGATTGATGAGCAGGGGTGGGAGAACGAGGATTATAAAAGAAGGAAAAGACTGATGAGGGAGAGAACCTAAAAGAAAAGTACCGTTAGGTATTATATAGGGATTTTCTTACCCTATCAAATAAGCGGAGTTGTCCAGTAGAAATGTACATAGGAGTTTTGCTTATGACAATTTGTAAACAGAAGTATCATTGAAATAATTATCAATGTTATTACGAACTTCTGTTATCTATAATTCCATTTTATTCTCTTTTACAACTCCTTCCTTTCGACAATTTAACTTATTATATAAAATTGAAACTCATATTCGACTGAAAAAGTATATAAGAAAGGGTAAGAAAAGACAGGAAGGTTCGCTTTTACCTTGTTCTCTTACTTTACAAATTTTAGAATTTAAAAAAGGGAAAGTTTACCCTTCGGATATTATATAAAAACTCATATCATATTTGTATTACTACATTTACTGGTAAGAAAAGACCTAACGGGCTTTAGCTTACAGTGCAAGTTAACGACTTCTGTTTTAAACGAATATTCGACTAAACCGAAGTCGTGCTAACGCATTGTAAACTTTCCCTAACGGTACTTTTTTTAATAGGGATACTTTTACAAATTTTATAAGCTTCCTTACTCCTTCTGTTTAAAACTCATATTCATATATTAGGTCTATTATTATTATAGGCATATGTTAATAGGCATATTAAATATAATTACACGCAAATTCAATCGATTTTTATTTTATTATAAGGTTTCGTAAAACTTTTCATTTCGAAATGTGACATTTGAGCGTTTTATCGGTCTTTTTGGTTGAAAGTAAATTTCCCTTCATAGACACTCAAAACAAAAAAATCGTCCAAGTTCCCAAACCCCCGTCATCAACTGCTAAGAGATAGGAAAGTTTAGATGCTTACTTCTTAGAGTAAAGAAAGAAAGATTCCAATAGTAAAGATAGAGAACCAATTGGACTGAGCGAGGGGATGGTTCTTAGTAGAAAGAAAGCATTGGTACCGTACTGGCTTGAAAGCAGTTGTCTTGAAGTTCAGAATAGAAGGGAAAAGAAGTACGGGCAAGAGGGAATGATTTGATGAATAGTAGCTGTACAACGGTTCCAAGCCAGGGAAGCAAAGGTCAAGGCAGTCAGTGCTTGCTAAACGATGAAGTCAAGCAAGTCAGTTCAGTGATCTTCCCTCTCTCCTTCCCTGAAGTCAGTCTGCCCAGTCAGTCACTCCTTCTATGCCAGTTAGTCAGTCAGTCGTTCTTTCCTATCTGTTAGCAGTTGCTGCCAAAAAGACGGGGTTTTCATGGAAGGTTTGAAGGCAGAATCCACAGCTATTGAATCAACTGTGGGACTTGAGCTAGTTGGCATATCTTAACTTTTTGAATCTTCCTCTATAGCATCCGATTACTGATTCTTAAACTGACACAAAGGAGATAGAAGAACATCTTTGCACTGTATTCGCGACAGAAGGGCTTTGTGCAAGTGAAGAAGAAGCAAAGAATGCCCTCTTGCAGATGAAGTGAAATGGATGGCATCGAATTCAAATTAAAGGCTGTTGTCGGCATTTCCGCTCTTTGCATGTTAGCATTTTTACCTGACCCTTCGTCACTGCTTTCTGATCATGTGGATGCCGCTCTTAGAGAATCCGCGAAAGGAAAGGACACTGTGAGGGAGAGGGTTCTTAAGAAGCTGCACATGAAGCTGTGGGACTTGAAGGAATAGAATGCCCCATTAGAATGGGCAGGGACAGTCGATCATTGGCTTAATTGCCTGGGTTTTGGGACTATAATATCAAAAATTCCCGGTATTTCGTCGTGAAAGTGTCACATTTTTATTTAACTTATTAAAGGAAAGAGCCGAATGGACAAAATTCCCGGGTTTTCATGTCCCACCCACTCGTAGATAGCATAGTCTCGTACCTTTCCTGGGATTGGCTTTGGTAGTAGTAATGCTGTGGGCTAGCTTGGCTTAGATGGCCTTGCTCCTTTACTGAAAGCTAATAGTCCTTTTGAATTGAGAAGAGGTTAGCCTTAACCCGTTAAGAAACTTTCTTAATTAAGTATCCCATCTGTTCCTTAGTGAAAGCGTGAAAGGAAAGCTCAATCCTAAATGTCTCATCTCAAAAAAGAGTGAATTCTCGAGCTGGCTAAGAGCCTATTCTATTCTAGGATAAACCAAAAGATCGAATTCTTCTACGAGTTGCTCCCTTTTTCGATCTATCCCTGCTAAAGAAAGACCAGTGACTGCTACTCCTATTCCTTGCCTTACTAATTGTGAAATCATTCTCTTGCTCACATGCAGCTGCTTCAATATTCAATAGCACCGGATACTTTCACAGCAGCGGATATGGTTATTCCTCGAACAGCGCTTATTGCAAAGAGCCTGGGTTTGACCACTGCTTCATCATTTGCCCACTTCTCTTCCTAAGATGCACACTAGATGGGACATTAGCGCTTTTCTTTATTACTTTCGCTACGCCCCTGTGCTAAACCTCGGAACAGAAAGAGGATCTCCGCCTTCAATGCACTTTTTTACATAAATCTTTTTTTGCTTAAGCTTAACATTGGGGCTCGCAGGGATAAGTAATACAACTCTCACAGTCTCGGCTGGATCGAAGACAGAAAGAAGGGCTTATTCCAGCATTCCTTTCTATGATAACTTAACTGGCTTACAAGCCAGGGGTTATCTAATTTATAGAGCTAAATAATTTAGCCTGCCTGAGAAGTCAACTAGCCTTTTCCCTTGCCTGCTCTAGACGCCTTTGATCAAACTAGCCCTCTTTATTACCTATTCGATGCATATCCTCCCTCACCAGAAAAAGAAAATCAATCTATCTCTAGCTTGCTTGCGTAAGAAAATCTCCTAAGCTAGTTGCAACTACCACTCGTGATACAATGCAAAGGAAGATATAGAGTGTGACGGGAAAGCTAAAAAAAAATTGTAATAGATTCTCTTTTGGGGAGAAAGCCCTAATATAATAGCTTTTTTGATAGAACGCCTCCTTCTTTTTTGAAATTCAAGTACTTAGGATTGAACATTGACTAAGAACTGCCACTTCAACTGGAGGGGCTATAAAAGGACCTTTTAGAAAGAAAACTTATTTTGGCCGGGAGAGAAGAGCTTTCTTACGTACTTCATTCACTCAAATAATGCTTAAGAACTGGAAAGCAAAAAAAGATATCAGATGCTCTACTTTCTAAAAGAAAGTATGCCCATGCCTACTTCCTCTTTGCTTTATGTATTGCCTACTTCTCTTTTTGTAATCCCTGTTTTCATTTCTTCTTTTTGATAACCCTTTTGTGTGTGTGTGTAAAGGCTTTCAAACTCACTTGAAAAGACTCCATACATGGAGAACTTAAAGCCGATAACTCCAGGCTATATGCTGGCCTTAGACAAGCGGGCCTTATACACGTTATATGGAAAATCTAGTCCGAGTCAAGCCCAAGACCTGGCCCTTAGTAAGATGGGAAGTGGAAATACGCATTTTTAAAAAAGCTTTTCAATACTTCTTCCTCCTGGGGAGAGATAGTACAGCTACCCCATTCTCAATAATCCCTCCTGCCTTTGGAGGCTTTAAAACTCGCCTGATGCATTAGCAGCCCAGCTTTCTTTCCTCCTTTCCTTTCCTTTGATTTGACTTGCTAATTAAGAGATTTTCTGGCCTTGCTACAAGCATTAAAGTGCTTAATAAATATAAGAACTGTTAATACATATAGATAAGAACCATAACAGGATTTCTCACTGGAAGGCTGGGACAGGATCTCAAAGCCCAGGGCCAGAAAGAAGTACTTTCCATGATCTTTCACTGCAATTCCAACTTCTACTCGATCGAAGGCATAAGGAATTGCAGGAGATGTAAGGTACACATATACCTTATCTTTATTCTGCGATTGAATAGGCAACAAAGACTACTTATCCATAGGCAACTACTAGTACTCCAACCCTGTAAATGGAAGGCAAAGCACTAGCAGGAAGGACTCCAACTCCCTCTGGAATCGGAGGAAACTAGCAAGATGCTAACTCAAAAAAGTCCAATACATATAAGAAAGCTGAAGCTAGCCACTAAGATGCTAACAGGCACAAGTAAGATGTAATAGATTATCAATTCCTTGTTTGCTCACAGGAGAGATTGCCCTTGAACCTGCTATTTCTGCTGGATTGAAAGCTGATTTCGTAAGGTAAGAAATAGGAACTTACACTAAAACTCCAACTGGCAATCGAACTGCTGATATCCTGCCTTGCCCATTTGATCAAGACTTTCCTAAAATGGATTGGGAAATGGATTAATTATTAGCATAACCAACCGGACAATGAGTTTTTTGAATTCCCCAGAACTAGAGGGCAAGCGCTAGTGCTTTTGCTCAGACAGCCTTTCCTACCGAGGTGAGTAAGCTAGAGCTCCCTCCTTTATTCCATTCTTCGTTCCTTCCTACTGGTAGGGGCATTTCCCTAAAATCAATCCTAAACTGCTATTGTATTGATAGTACGAGCATAAATAGCTGTTTCCGCCCTTTGGTTTAGCTGATAGAGACTATTCAATTAACCCATTTCTTAGTTCTTTCCGCAAGAAGAACGTAGACGCTATTTGCTGCACCAGCGCTTGATAGGAGAAAGAAAGTCCCATATTACCGAGTAGGACTTCTCTTCGCTCTTTGTCTGGCCATGGTCAATCAAATTCTCATTCTTGAATTGCATTTCCCGGTGAAAGGGGCTTACTTCTAACGGTTAAGATAATAATTATATATATAATAAGGAATCGATCTTTCTAGAGGTATTTGCTCCACCCCGAATTCGTAACCTCTTCAACAACCTTTCCCTTCACCCACATAACCGGCATATCCATAAACAGGTGGTTCAAAGACGCTGCCGCAGTGCTTATCCATTGATCCACACCCCCGGCAAGAACTGCTGCAGCAGCCTCAGCTGCTTTCCTCCACTGCTCTGTTTGTACTCTAAGCTTCTTCAGTTCGCTTTCTAATGCCTTTGTGGTAGCTTCTAGCTTATCATTTACCTTAAAATTGCGTTTACTTGTTTCCAGCTCTTGTCCCAAAAGATTCAACCTGATAGTTAACTACTCTTGCTTGGCCTGAGCTGATGATATCTCCAAAGTTTTTTCATTTAGCAGATTTTCATGACCTCCTTCTCTGAGAGAAACTTCCTCTTATTCGATCTGATTGGCTTAGCCTGGAGAGTTAGCTGATGCTGATCTGGTAGTGTCAAAGAGGCGATTCTCAACAGCTTCAACAGCAGAGATTATCGGACATGAAGATAGGATGAAGATGGTGGGATGAAGCAGTATTTAAAAACCCATTGGTAAGGGAAGGCAAAGAAGTTTCTGAGGGAAGGGACCTTTACCATTTCGCTTCTTCCGCTTTTGGGGATTCAACCAACTAAGAGAACAGAACCCGAGGGGATTGAAAGTATCTAAGTACCATCGGCATCTTAAAGGAAGTGAGCCATTTGTCTATGGGGCACGAACGGTATAATAAGAAGTGGCGGTGGATGTATCGAATGCCCATAGGGAGCTGCTACTTCTAGAGAATAGGCTGCAAGAGAAGGAGCTGTTGAGGGATTGAGACAAAAAAAACTGATTGATGCCAAATATTCTAATAAGATAAGACATTCATCCCCCTTTAGAAGCATCGAATGCAAGCCAAGCTGTTCGGAAGGGCCTGAATAAGGCTTTTTTTTTGGGGAGGTGGTGGGAGAATCGATCACACAGACAGTCAAAAAAACTGTCGGGGAAGGAAAGAGACCACTGAATAACAACCAAGTTTGGATCACTCTGATTCCCGGGCATTTAAAAAAGCTGGAGTTATAAACCCAGGAAACGAAGGGGCGAAGACAGTAAAAGGCAAAGCGAGAAGGCAAGAAGCAAGGTATGATTCGGAAGTTTATAAGTAAGCATAAAGTAAGGTTTCAATAGGGGAGGTTAATGTTTTAAAGCTGAAAGCCGGGAAGCAAGCATAGGCAAGCGTACGCCTGAAACGAAAGCAGTTCAGTGACCTACCAAAGGAAGAGTAACCAGGGCGAAAGAAAGTAGTGACCTTAACTCGGGAACGGATTCGATAGGGCCACTAGAAGCCTTGTTTTTGTCTTTCTCTCGCGTCCGGCTATTCCTGCTGAGTCCGAAAGATGAGTCCTCACTCCGGTTAGACGGAAGAATCACTGTAGATAGCGATAGCAGACGCGGTACACAAAGCGGTCTGTCTTAGCATGAAGGGAGAAAGGGAGGATGTGGGACCATTCCCGATATCCACTCATTCGATATACGACTTCGAAAGCTTACACGTACGAAATAGCCTAGGAAAGAAGAATCGAAAGCATGCCCCCGGTGAGACATCCTGTCATTTAGGTGAGTTCCGGTAGGTTTCTACTGAAACAACTTATCAAGATAAGAAGTTTCAGTTGACACCGATCAGATGGCACAAGGTTTAGAAGACCTTGAGCTACTAATGGTCGTCCTGAAAGGGACTCTATTAGTAGTATCTGATGGCTTAACCAAAGAACTCCGTGTCGGAGCACATCTGTTTGCCAAAGAGGCAATCAGACTAAATAGGCGTTCTGGTCCATTACCACTGCGCTTTATTTTAAGCAGTGTGGCGTTTGCCTTCAGCAGGCTTACGTCGATGGACCGGGACCCTGGTTTGTTGCCTTTTCCAGTGGCACTGGCGGGATCTGGCCTTTCTAAGATCTTTCTTAGAGGGTACGTCCCTAGGATATCGTCCATCCCCTTGTGTCGGGAATAGGGTGGATGCCATCCTGGAAGGCTCTTGCGTTATTTGGAGCACATGGTGGCGAGGGAAATGGGGATCTTTTACACTTTCCTCTCCAGCTAAGCTGGCTGATCATGACAGAGTGCGGGGCTTAGCTCCATACCCTGTCTTTCGATCACCTGTTTGGCCTCACTTTGTTAGGTTCCCCTATGATTCGAAGAAAATCGAAATCCAACTGGTCATTTCAGGAATCTAACACATATCTTTGTGATATGACTGGTGAGCCTTTTATCAAAAAAGTTTATAGCACTGCTCCTGAACGTTTAGCGTCTTTTACCGGTTCCGGTACTGGAAAGAGGAGATTATTATTTGCTATACGCAATTGCTCCTCTTGGCCTCTCTCCACAGTAAGTCATCACTCAGTGGTGACGTGCTGTGCAGGGAAGGTGTACTCGGGTCAGACCTTTAGTAGATATGCTATCCTAAGGGATGACGTGTCTGCTGACACGAAGGTAGCTGAGGTTTACCGCAACGCCCTAAAGACTTAAGGGTTTAGATATCCATGTCTAAACCTTTAGTGTCTTATGAAGGCTCAGCGGAGTTCGTGAGGTGCTTTCGGTGTAGGATCTGACCGTGGATTTCTCCCGGTCTCCGTCCGAAACCCCTGAACTCTCACCATCCTCTTTGGCGCAATGGCCTTATATAAAATAAATTGATGGGTCTAGCACCTTAGATTACATGGTGCAGGGTTCAAAGTACTTTACTATCTCGGCTTTCCAGCGCTCTTTCTTGTCGTGTAAACGACTAGAGAGCGCCTGGTCTAAACCTTAGATACCATTTGAACCGTGGTTGGACCGCACGCTGCCTCTTAACCCGCATCCATGCACTTTATCTCATAAGGATATTGCGTGTGGCGCGTGGTTGGATGTGCTAGCGGCTCAAATACGATCGATGGTATTATATCGTCGCTTTTGACCCGTGTGTCCATATCCAGGACTCCTTTGATGCTCTTGTCGTCGCTCGTCACTAGAAAGTGAAGAGTGCAGACTCACGTTAGATCCGTCTAGGGTCTATTGTGATGTCTATACGATGAGGTATCAAAGAGAGGTCCGTCTTCTAGGTTTATCCTTGAGGACAGTAGGTTGACTCATCCCGTCACCCTGCTTGGAGGGATCTCCGGTACTGAGTTCCTTGTGTTCGCTCATAGGATTAACCACCCTTGAGCGAGAGCTAGTCATAAAGACGAGCTCCTAGCCATCAGCCATAAGACTATGGGCATCAAGAAAGCATCGAAGCTTGGAATGCTAGCAGACCCAAAAGCTAGCACGGAATAGGGAGCATTGCGCCTTAGCCGACTTCCAAGGCTTGTTAGGCTTGGCCTGATAGAAGGAATGCGGACGGAGAGCATTCAGCTATGCTATTACACCAACTTCAAGGGAAAGACGCCTGATCACCTACTTAGAAGACTTCCAAAGATGGAGACAAAGAAGAAGAAGAATTAGATCGCGAAGTGACCCATCGGAACTGCACTAACAAAAGAAAAGGCTGCTTCAGAGGGATTAGGGCTTTCCTCAAAGCAAAGGCCGATAGGATAGGCTTTGACTCATCAGTTTTAGGCCTTAGGCGAGAGGCCGATGGTGATACAAAAGGAAGAAGAAAACCATTCCCCTCCCTGCCAACAACAAAGAACAAAGACTTGATGCGGAAAAGCTCTGAGACTAAAACGGGAGGAAATGCCAATTTAAAAAAAGGATCAAGCAAAAAACTTACTAAAGGCTACGGATCCAACTCGATCCACATTCACTCAACAAGGTCAGGCCCTCAACGAATAAAGAGGAATCAGAAATTTTTTCAGGAGAGCAGGGGCACATTCAAAAGCAAAAGCTGCCAAGCCGCTTACCTTACTAGCACGATACCGAAATGGGCCTACAACCCCAAAGAAGATTCACTCGCTTCATCACTTTTTTTATTATAAGAAGACATTTCAAACTACTCAAGCGAAAGAAGGAAGAGCATTTTTCTCGTGAAGGGGGACAGGCCCGGGAGAAAGTGAACTAATTGAGTGAGGCAAGAACGAAAAATCAGGACTTTCTTGAGGTGAGGAGTTTCCAATTCTCAAGGCAAAGAAAATGGACACTTAGCCGCCAATGGTGATCCACCTGGAACCCTCGCTAAAACCTTACGCGGATTCTCAATCAATCAAAGAAGAAAGAATTCCTTTTGAGAGGGGTACTTGCTTCGGAAGAAGGATTATGGGCTGACTCAATGACTGGTGGAAGGACTGTTAGCCGGGGAGAGAAGTTAGCCTCTGGGCTCCCCTATTACACATGACCCTCAGGCCGAATCGAATAGTAGAAAGATTGCAACGACATAGCCACAGACGGAATAGGCTAAGCGCGCCGCCTACCTTACCTTGACCTTGTAATGCTTACCGATTTAGACTAGAGGTAAAGAAAAATCTAAAGCCATTACACCTCACGGCATCGTCGGATGGGTAACCATCAGACGGTGTGGGGTGTAACCTCCCCAGCATCGGATTGTCGAGGTCCGGTGTCCAGAGGCGAACACGCGGTGGCGGTCTCAGCCGTCAGACAGCTGATGGTCATGACCAAAATATGTATGTGTGTTTAACAAAACTTCATAGGTGTAATGAAGTCCTCTAGTTAAAGAGGTACCTACCCATGGTGGGTGCAACACCCCGCCATTTAGGCGAGTTCTAACAGTCTTCATGCTACTAGTCATCAGTAGTTTGTGTAGGATATCAGTGATAGAGAATTCTCTCCTGAGTGATTCGCGCACTCTATTTGATTGACTACGTCGCTTGAGGCCTGTTAGATGGTACAAGATCTTGATCTGCTAATGGTCATCCCAAAAGGGTGATCTTAGCGGTTCCGTCGGTACGCTAGAGAATACTTTGTTAGAGACACCTATGGCAAGGAGGTGATTTGGCTTGTTCGCTAGTCTGGTCCCATTTGCTGCGCTTTATTTAAAGCAGCGTGCCGTAGGCTTAAAGCTTACGGTAGGGAGCCACAGCGTTCCGCCTCGTTACCTTCTCTGGTTGCCTTAGCTAGGTTTAGGTACTTTGAGACCGTTTCATCCCTCTATCAAGATGATAAGAGGAGGGGCGGAAAGGTTTGATGAGTACATTTCAGGTTCTGTACCCATCCCCTTACACCAGGGAATAAGGTGGGTGCTCTCCTGGAAGGCGTTTCTGTATCGTGAGATGCCTCAACTGATGACGAGTCCAATCTCTTCCCTAAAAGGGAGAGCCAGGCGTCGCCGCTTTATACAGTGGGTCTCTCGAAAGGTTGACGTTCTTTACCAGCTTTGGTACTAGCAAGAGGAGATTATTATCTCTCTTGGCCCCTCTTCACATCGCATCATCACGTAGTGGTTATGTGCTGTGTAGAGAAGGCGTACCCAGAGAAGCGTTTTGAACTTCTTTGGTGTTCTCTTCCAGGCATTTAAAAATGGGTCGCCTGAAGTAATCCGAGTACTCAAGTTGGGTCTCAGTGATTATGCTAGAAGGACCAAGTGGCATAGTCAGGCTTTGCCGAGGTGCCCATTTTGAATTCAATAAGCGATAGGTTGGATAAGAAAATAGGGTTTTAGGAGGGGATGGACCTACCGATCCTGGAAATGCCAAGGGCTTGGGGAAAGACGCTATGCTTGAGTCAGCGGAAATGGTTGATGACGAAGAAAATCATAGGTAGCTTGCAAGCAGAGGAATAAATGACTTTCTCTCCTTTCACTCTGAAAGCACTCTAAGGACTAAGCGAATTCTTTCATTCCCCCCTAGCCGATGTGCTAGATCATCTCCATTCCTTTCCGTGCGCGGAGTGGATTAGCAATCAAACCTCTTCCCTTGGCACTCTCTTGAGTGGCGGTTAAAGACTGACAAAGGCAGTTCAAATCTGGAAATGCATACAAGAAGCTCTCTATCTCTTTCTCTTAGTTAGCCAGGTTAAACTTTAGTTTTCGATTCCGCGACTCTGAGAATCACAAACTAGAAATATCATAAGAAAAGAGAAAAGAAAATAACTAAAAGAGGGAAAGACTCTTTATTACACGAGTACGAGCGTAGAGTAAGGAGCTGTAGTTGGTCGCCTCTCCTTCCCTTTGGGAGCCTTAGGTTAGTTAGAGGGTAAGTAAATACCATACCTTTAGGCCTTTAGACTTACCAGGTAAAACTTGAGGGGTTGTTCTTCGCGGAAGATAAATCGAATAACTGAAAATGTAAGCCATATAGACCACTTTATAGCCTGTTCAAAAGGGATTGAATGTGTTAAGCTAAGTGGCTTTCACTCGTTAACGACTACGAAAAAGTCTTCCTTTAGAAAAGTTCTGTTAGGTTCTTAGTAGCAAAGAAAGGGACCTTAGAGACGCAAGTGTGAGACATCCATTAGCCTTCGCTTACGTAAGCCTTTGCTGGCTTTTCAGCCCTTGCGCGCTAGCGTTTTCCCTTACTAGTTACGGTATTAATTTCCTCGGAAAGGGGGAGAAAAAGCATTTGAACAACTCTAAGTTGCCTCTATTTAAGTTCATTTCTTCTTCACTCTATTCCTATTCCAACTCTCAATTCAATCAGGTTTAGCTATGCTAGCCCGAAACCTGTAAGTACGAAATCCAGTGTAAATTGAATGTGAACTAGCGAAGACGGAGGAAGGGGAACTAGGCTAGGCTTCTCCTCTCTTTATTTAAAGGTTTAGCTCCGCACTCAATCAACCAAATAAAGGTACTCCAGATGAGGTTTACGAGGTGAATGAGGTTAAGGACCTCGAATGTCATTCCATCAAACTTTCAGTCGGTCTTGACGCCCTATCCTAAAGGTCAAGGGCTATTCTTACGATGTGAATACGGATATCTATTCTTATCATTCACTCTTACCAAAGGGCTTCTTTTCTTGTTCCAGGGGTGTTAGACAGGGGGACCCCCTTTCACCCCTCCTTTTCTGTCTTGCAGCTGATGTCCTTAGCAGAAACCTCACTGATCTCCATCATAAAGGATTGGTCAAATCTATTTCCTCTCCAATAGGCTCCTTCTCATGTCATGTATGCTGATGATGTATTTATGCAGAGGAGATTCTAATTCTCTAACTAATCTTATGGCCTTCCTGTCAGCTTATGGTGAGGCCTCTGGTCAATCTATCAGTAAAGAAAAAAGCCTTTTCTGCAAGTATGATGACCAAAGGAAACAATTCTTTCATTCAGCTTTGCTGAAGGCAGATTCCCTTTCATCTATCTCGGGGTTCCTGTTTTCAAAGGCATCCCAAGACAGTCTCATCTTCAATATCTTGCTGATAAAGTGCTCGAAAGCTGGATGGGCAAACTACTCTCTTTGGCTGGGAGGATCCAGTTGGTTCAGTCAGTCATCCTTTCAATGCTTCTCCACAGTTTTATGATTTACTTGTATCAAGTTTAATTAAAAAGCTCAATAGCTGGATTAGAAAATCTGGACTGGTTGCTGTGATAAGAAGAAGCTGCTTTCTGTTCCTTGGTCTCAAGTTTGTACAGATAAATCTTGTGGAGGCCTGGGCATAAGGGACTTGAGGCATCTCAACCATGCAGCCCTTCTTAAATTGGAACCTAACCTTTTCACTAAGGGAGTTTACTTGCTTAAGCTTTAGCTAAGGAAAATCCATAGAGTTGGGTAGGGATGGGACTAAAGAGACTCTTTGTTTACAGCCAACCATGAACAGAACAGAGTTCAGAGTCGATTCGGTAATTAAGAGTCGATCTAGTATGGCAAATTCCTCGCTGGCACTAGATTCTCGAAACGAAAGCTATTAGACCGGGCTTCCCCTAGCTTTCTATTGGTTACGGAAAGGAACGATATATATTCTGTTAAAGACTAGGTACTACTTTATCATAGCATTTTACCTTGTAGTACGTGAATTAGGCTAGGCCCTTGCTCGGAGTGGGGCAGGATCCGCAGCTTCTTTTAAACTGACTTCCTAAAATCGGCTTTTTCCTCCGACGCTCACGACTTCGGTGCTTATTGGGCTACCTCCTCCTTTATCCCCTCACGTAAGCGAGCTAGTCCCCGAAAATGCTCGTTCGCTTGTCGTTGGGGGTCACAATCTTACTTTCATTCTTGTTTTACCGTTCGTGACCCCCGGGCACGATAATGTTCTATTAACTAATTCTTAAAGTAGTGGGAAATCCTAAAACAAAGAAGGTTCTCTTTTTTCAGTTCAGTATTTGACTAGGTAGGAGGATCTATTAAGCCTGACTCCGATAGCCGCTCTTCAAGCTGATGCGCGGTAAGATACTTCTTTTTCTGGTGTAATAGAGTCTATTCATTACAAACCTTAATTCTCGCGTTTTCCTCTATCACTAGATCTTCCCTCGTGCAGATGAGATATAGTAGCCCTTAAGCTGTTGAGCTAAAGTTTCAGTGAAATCCTTCTTGGTGCAGGTCTGGGATCAGTAGTAGCTTCCTGAGCGACGAGAGCCTTCCACCTCTGCATTGGCCGACAGTAGAACTCCTAGGTGAAAGGTCAATTCCGAAAAGTTTGAAAAAGAGGATCCTCTTTCCAAGGTCAGGGCGATAGAGAGACTGGCCAAGCTCCCCAACTTCGTCAGCGGACATAGCTTCAGAAGAACTCCCCTTTGTTGAAGAAGCCCTGCTTGACCTCCTTCCCGAAGAGAGGCAGAATGGACCTGGATCGATCAACTGAACTGCCTTAAGATACGAATGATAGCCCGTAACAGACCATTCTCGGGGCACAACAGGCGATTCGATATTAGCTGATGTAGATGAACTAGAAGGGCTTACGACGAGTAGGCTCTTTGATGGAATAGTAGATGTCGGCATTTCCGCTCCTAAAGGAAACAACAGTATTAGATTTATAAGGTGCAAGGAAGGCTTCTTTTGAAGAGTTTGAGGAGCTAGCCGGGTATTTACTCGATGGGACGAAAGAAGCAAAGAGCCTCCTCATAGCACAACTTCTCAGAGATAGAGTTATTGGCTAAGAAAGCAGTCTATAGTGAAGTTTTAAGGGGTAAATGAGTGTATTCTATTCGGTAAATGGGGAATTCATACAATTTTAGGCCCCCTAATCGCCGACATTAGCCCCCCAAAGATGCGAAAGGAGTAGGATATGCAAAGGTCACTCCTAAATGCAGCCCTTATCTTATATACGATGCCACTTGCCTAAAACCCACACAATTACTTAACCTTTCATTTCATTTCATTTCTAACTTCGGCCTATCATCTTATGTTTTTAGAAAAAATAAATGAAAAGGTTCGCGCCCTAGCGTCTTAGCCTTATTTTATTGATAAGTAGGCGCTGCAGTTCCCCTAGCATTACCTAGACTTAGGCCCCTTTACACACGTTAACAATCGCAGCTTATTCCACTGGAGTTATTATTGTGACAACTGAAGGAAATTCGAGTCAGGCCCTTTAAGCCCCGGAAAGACCACTCTCTTCCTTTAATACGTCAATTGCCCACTTAAGCTTGAAAAGAGCAGATTCGTTCAAGCAAGCTAATCACATTCCCTTTTCTAGGGGTACGGTACGATGTCCTTACTCTCTTTTGCTCCCTCACTCCTTGAAGAAGAGCGAACAGCTGATCTTTCCTGGTCCTTTCGAACCAGATATTTAAAAACCTGGCTTTGTCGTCTTGGTATTGGATCCGCTCTTCTCTTTCGTGTCCTCCTGGTCTTCTTATCAATATAGCATAGCCAACTAGAAAACTCATCCGCTTGTCAATTCGAGGTGTAATACTCACTTATATTTCAATTCCCAGCTAACCGTGAACAGAGTGCAGAGTTGGTAGGAGGAGGAAGGAAGAAAGGAATTCATGCTAGGCTGTGAGGGAATGCCTTCTTACTCTTGGAGAATCAACTGAGAGTCTTTTCGACGAATCCACTGCTTGAGAATCTATCCCTTTCTTACCGAAACTGACATCCCTAGTCTAAGGATAAGGATCTAAGGAAGATCGGTTTTTTTTTTCGATAGAGGGAGACCTACAAAACGACACACTGACTTAAACCCTTCTAGCCTTATAAGCCAGAACTCCTAACTAACCCTTAGGCGAGCGAAGGGACTTCCCATACGGGACCGGGGAGGCACGAGCGGGAGGAAGATGAAAGGTGCGCAGCATCATTGCTTTCTTTGACAGCTAGTAGAGAGTCAAACTGGCACGATTTCAATGGCCTTCGCCACACCAACCAATGTCTGCTCTTCCCCACCTCCAATCCCCTTTTCTTAATTAGGGGTAAAGCAGTTCGCCCGGCCCACCTCTCTGGAAAAGGGAGTTATGCATTGCTTCCCTAAAAGCCTGAGAAAACCATTCGCATCGGTTCACTCTAAGCCCTAATGGGGAAAGGTCTCAAAGAGCCATCTCACACCAAAGCCAGGGGCTGAAACTCTTTCTTTGGCAGGAGCCACTACAAGAGCTTTAACGGGAGCAGCATAAATAGCTTTAGCGCCATTTTCTCGATTAATAAATGCGAAATGAACAAGATCTGAAGCGGGTCGCTTCGCCCCTTTCTCCGGTAATAGGGGTTCCCACCGGTTCAACTACATGGGGTTAGCCCGGAGCAGGGGAAATTGTTGAACCGGAGCAGGCAATTGAACCAGAAATACGCTTGAATTCAGTATAAAAGAATACTTAGAGATGGGAGCGTGCTAGTGAATTTCTCATCCCATTTAGAACTGGGAGGAGCGAAATGAATAGCTACAACCGCTTTTGCGGGAGAAACTGCTTACAAGTCAATTCTTAGGTGCGTAGCCATTGTTTATGGTTTCGGGCAGTGGAAATCCTTCTTTCCAAAGAATAGGATATGAAGAGGAATAGAATCAATTCGGATAGGAAGAAGAAGAGGAATGAACAGATCTTGGGGCGTAGCGTCCTTGACTGGAAATCTTTCCCTTTGTCTGCTGCTCTAAACCTGGCCGTAAGCCAAGCATTGAGAGTGGAAAAGAGGTTACACGAATCGAAATCCTATTCCCTTTCCCTGGCACTTCTGTTAGCGAAGGCAGCAGGCTAAGAATCAGCCCCCTTTTCTCTTTCTTGGGGAATTGCTAGTTCGTGACGAAAGCCCTTTTCGGGACTGGGCTAACGCGCCTTTACATTACAATAGGCTCAAGTGCATGTATTTACTGGGGCTAATCAGCCTTTTTTGGCTAGTTCCCCATTAGTTGACTGCAACTCTTTGAATTGAAGGAGTGGAATTGGGAATTAGCTTGCTGCTTTTACTGGCTTTCCTGCCATGCCTACTCTATATATGTATCCGCCAAAGAAGATGAATAAGCGGAAGAAGAGAGAAACCAAGAAGAAAAAGAAACCTGGCTAAGAAGAGAGAGTTACCCGATTAGCCGATTAGCCAGAGTAGGCATAGTAGTCCCAAGAGGCCCTAAGACTAAGAGGTAGACGAAGAGATAGCAAATGCCCTAGAGGGGTAGCCCTCATAGAGTAGAGCTAGTCAAAGCAAGCAAGAGTACTCTAAGAAATTGTATACCTACGTCGTTTCTGACCATGATTCCGAAACAGAGAACGTCGGTTGTTAGCAAAAGAGACTGAAACACTTAGCCAAAGAGAGGCTTGCCCAGTCTCTAAGAGTTCGAAGAGAGACGAAGACGATTAGCCAATGCCCTAAGAGCAGATCTCATAGAGTAGACGATTAGCCTTTGATTAGATATGGCAGGCTTTCCAGCCAAAAGAGCAGGCTTTCCCATACAAATTTCATAGAAGAAAAAGAAACCTGGCTAAGAAGAGAGAGTTAGCCAAAGAGAGGCTTTCCCATTTCTCTATATGATATGCTTAGCCGTGCCGTAGAGACTGAGCCCATTCCCAGTCGAGTAGAGGGAGCTAGAAAGACAGACTTGGCCTAAGAATTTGCCTTTGACAGGCATTCCCATAGAGCATTCCTAGTCTCAAAGAGTTAGCCGATTAGCCAAAGAGCTAGGAAGAGAGACTTAGCCTTTGACAGGCTTTCCCATGCAAATCTCATAGAGTAGAGTTAGCCTAAAAGAGGTAGCCAAAGCAGAGGCTTGCCCAAGAGAAGGGAGTTTGGCCCGGTGCATGGAAGAGAAAGAGGGGTTCCTTACTCTATTAGGCGAGAAGGCCAAACCCACCTTTTTGGCGAGGAAACAAGAAAATGAGGGTTGATCTCCTTTAAGTTATATGCTAGAACCCCTAAGCATCTCTGTAAAGAAACAAACACGCGTAATTTAGCCGTTTTGCCATTCTGTTGGGTCAAAGTACGTCAGGGGGCAGGAAATGCGATTTTCGCTATCAGAATTGAGCGTCGACTGCTATAAGTTCTGAATGTGAATCGGATTTGGATGTACCACCAAGAACGCCCTCAAAAGGGGGTTTAGTCGACCAAGACGTAAGTCAAGAAGGGGAGAAAGAAGAGGTTCAGCGCGGCTTTATCTGTATATTAAAGGTGGGGAACAAGAAAAGAAGGGAAAGAAGGCGCGAAGTAAAGACATTCGTTTAGTATCACTTCTCTATTTGTTGATACTGCCTAATATTCATAAATTGATACAAGGTAGTCAAAGACTAGGAAGGAATTTATTTACTCATTTAGCCTCCTTAGTAACTAATAAAGAGAGAAGGGAAGTGACTCGATCATAGAGTAAAGTAAGGGCACCGAAGCTCCAGTTGACAAAACTCGGCTGAAGAAGTTCCCAGTCACCTCCTGTACCTGCCACAAACGTGGTTTTGCACGTAGCTTTTATAGTAGGTAATCAGATACCCCAGAATCTCTTCATACCTTTAAGAAAGGGCTAAGCCCAAGAGAAAGCGATTTAGCATTTCATGCTTAGCCGACATTGAATGCTGAAATAGCATAGGTAAGAGAGATTGGATCAGTGGTATTTGCGTAAGAGAAGAAGAGCAGATCTTTCAATCTTCATTTTCTCGATCGAGAGCTAGTAGAGTTGGAGTACTTGATGAGTGCCCAAGGATGCTGCTAGACTAGAAGGAAATAGAAGGTATCGAGCCTTTGCTTTCTTGTCCATTGAAGGAAAGGAGACTTTGCTTTCTGTATTAACTAGGCAAAATCCTAGAAGAACTAGTCTTATTCCGCCATCCTAGAAGAAGGAGTCTTATTAGGCCTCTTTCGACGACCTACTTCATACTCAGTTCAGTCAGTCCTTCCTCCATGAAAGGGTCGGGCTGTTGGCTCGGGCAGAAGGTGGAAAGGCTAAGAAAAAGCCGCTTCCTAAGTCAGTCAGGTATGGCTTTGGTTAAGTAAATTGACTCCATCTTCGCCAGTAGCCAAGGTAGGCATAATCCGCGTGAGCTCTTTAAAGCCTTTCGTGCCTCACTTCACTGGTGCTCTTCGCCAGATCTTTTTTGAAGCAACAAGAATTCTTTCCTTATGAAAGGGTCTCGTTTTCCCGTATGGGCTTTCCCCAAGGTGTAAAAAGTCTTATCTAGCTAAATCCTGAGATCTCGCGGCTTAGTAATCCGCATCCGCGGAATCCGAATCATCCGCCGAAACAGAGGCTGAAGAGGGGAAGAGTTCCAACAACCGTGATCCCGATTCTGAGTCTTTTGACTTGTTTAGGAAGGAGGGCTTTTTCAAATCTAAAACTTATGAAGCATCAGATGAAGCGAGAGCTAGCGGGTTTAGTTTCTTTTTTACCAAATCCAGAAGATGAAGCTACTGAGATCGAAAACATGAGGTTCGACACCTTACCTAGTCCGAAGCAGCACCGTTGTCTCTATTCTATGGTCTAGGGGCAAGCCGCCCACTTATAGCATAGCACGAAGAAGCTGCCTCCGCTTGCCCTTAACTTAGTTGCTTTGCCGCCTAACTCATTTCATTCGAATAGTTTGGAAAAATGATTAAAACAAGATCTCACTCCTGAGAAAGCATTCGCAATTCGATTCAGTCATGCGAATATAGCGCTTAGCAGCAATTGAATTAAAACGACGATTGAACTCGAAAAGGACATTTGAAACCGAAAGACTTTCTATCTCATATACCGAGTAAGTATTTACATTTATCAAAAAGGCTCAGTAAATGACAAAAATGGGACCAGGGTGAAAGGAGCTTTAAAGAGGGGATGCAAGGCTGGGCTGAGTCCAAGGCAAGCAATGCAAAGCTAGACGAACCCAGACAAAGTAAAGCGTACTCAAAACAAGCATAAGCAAGCACAGTTAGCGGGGGTATATGGGAGGAAGCCAGTCTGAAGTAACTCCAATTGCTCCTTCGCATCACTAAGGAAAATCTTTACTCACACATACCGCAGTCTATTGTTGTCAACTCACATAGTCGCACCTACCAGCAACAAGACGACTACTCCCTGCACGCCACTAAACGGCGCTATTTAACACTATAGTTCGCCCAATACAAGAATGACAGCCCTTAGACGCTTAAGGCTACAGCCGTGGACTACGCTCTCGTGAGACCCCTCTATTTGACTAACATACCCCCCCTTTGATTAGCCAGTTTCAAAGAGGGAGAAGAGCAGGATCAGACTTCCTTGGGAATGAAAGTTGATAGGCGAAGACTTCTTCCTTCAAAGCTTGAAGCATCAGATTCGTTCACACGGGTCGCTTCCTATTTTATAGCTGGACACTTTGATCGAAAGCTGTAGAAAGCTATGGTCGAAGAGGCAGTAGACAAAGATCTTTCTAAAGACCTTCCCCCACTAGTAGTTTGAAAGGAAACTTTCTCGATTGGGATCCGTCCATTGCTGGGCTCTTCCTACCCACAGGCGGGTTCCCCGGCAGAAGGAATTTTTTACTACATAGTTGAATGCCCCCAACGGAAGGTACTTATTTCTCTCTAGGGCCTGGCCGGTTTCATAATTTACTTAAGTAAAGGGGTTCGAAGAGCTTGACAAGACTAAAAAAGGTAGGCCCTAATCGCTCCCTAGTCAGATTGGTTGAGAAGGAGGTCGTTCGTATGCTTATTTTACAGTAAGACCTACTCAAAGCAAAGGGCTTGAAAAAAAAGGCCCCTTCGGTAGGCTCTGCCTCATCATAGCCGGGCCTATGGAAAATCTGGCAGTTATTAATGGCTTGGAAAGAAAGCTGGGCTAGGGAAGAACACCTAGCCCAGCTTTAGTGAAATCGTAACTTCTAACTTTCTAGATTAGCTTGGTTGTGCTGGCAAGGCTGAATAGGCCTATGATTTGACTTTACCAGTTGGGATGGGACCGTCTCGATCTGCTCGCGCGATGCGCTTAAAAGTAGGTGGGCACAAAGTCTAAAATTTTTTCGGAGTAGCTAAGGTCCTTTTCTTACAGGGAAAGATATAATCGAATAAGCTCGTCAGGGGCGGGGCTGGTCTAGTCTTGTATAGCCTTGTCTTGATGCCCATCCTCTACTGAAGGGGTTCCCTTATGGAAACTTATCCCCTAACCTACAAAGAGTAAAACGGTTCCAAGGCTCGGGAGACTCCAGTGCCCTGGTCGCTGCTTTTTATAAAAAATATTCCACTTGAAGCTAAGCATACTGTTAGGTGGGACTCCCTTTCGAGTAAGTTACGGTCTCTCCTTTTACGTATTCGTTTCGACATGGATCTGACACCGACAGATTACCTTACCGGCTTAAAGAAAGAACGCACTACTCTACTGTTCCGCACTAGCGTCTAAAGAAATGAAATGCCAATCGGTCAATTCATACGCGGCAAGACACCTTTCACAACAGAAATGGAGAAGCTCACTAAGCCAGCACAACTAAAGAAGGCCTTACTTTACCTTCGAAGGTGGCTTCGGGAGTTCTTGATACTGAATACCAAGCCTCTTTCATCATTCCCTTTACAAAATCTTTCCCCTCGGAAAACACAAAGAAAAAGAATCATGGGAAAGCATTTTAAACCAAAATTCATTTTCAGCCTCTACTTACATCATGGGTACCAGGACGTCTTATACAAAAGAGACCATATTTGAACCTTTCTACACAGGCGAGGATCGGAAAGAAACTCGACTGAAAGATGTCGAGTAGCCTTTCTCTGACTTGGAACAATGGGCGCAAAGGAATGGCTAACACTATGGAGCGACTAGACAGAGCACTGGCATTGAATGGATAGCACTTTTTCCGGAGGCCCATGTCATAAAATTGCAAAATCAGTCTCAATAATGACTTGGCTCTAGCATAAGGGAAAGGAGAGAGACGGCTATCCCTCTTACTCGTCTTTCAATCTGAAATAGGTCTTTCAGAAGATAGTGGATTACTGGTGTGAAGCAAGGTGCTCCTTTTCATTTGGTCCAAAAGGAAGGTAAAGAGCTATAATATGCCTGATGTTTGCAGGTTTGGCATTCTCTTTAGCAAAGAAGAAAGCACTACTTCTTCAATGCCAGTGGTGTGAGACAGTGACCTCAGGAAGTTCACTCTTTCAGTTTCTGTTTCGGGGAAAGAGTGGGATTGAAAGAAAGAATGCCATCGGATTAGACCGATTGGACAGAGCGAAAACAGCCTATTTAAAAGTTAAAAGAAAGCATTCTCCAAGCTACCAAGAAAGTGGTTCGTTTTCCTGTCAGCATTTCGGTTCGTGAGTGCCCAATTCCTTGAATCGTAGCTTGACATCCCCTAATCCCAAATGAAAGGGGCGTAGCGAGAGGCAAAGGAAAGCAGTCAAGCAGCACTGATCCCCGGAAGCAGTACCGGTAAGAAGCGGAATCGAAAAAAGAGTTCCCATCTACCGCTACTAATTAATCAATCTACTGCTGCCCCCCTCCCTTCTGAAGAGTCATTGCTTAAGAAGGGACAGCTGTTGGTCCTTCGAACTGCTAAAGTAGTTAGTCTGCGATCCCCCTCATCTCCCGTAAGTGTGAAAGCATTGTCCGACCTTACTCTGTCTTAGCTTTGACGGAAAAAGTAGACTTTGAGTATAGGGTTTATCATCGCCCGTTGGTAACCTTATGGGTTGGTTTGGCCTTTATATGTTGATTGATCTTCCATAGATAGCAAAGGAAAACCGGTCTGAGAGGAGTCAAAATAGGCCATCGCCGACTGCTTGTGGCGCCTTGTCCTGAGTAGAACCTACCGACGCTGGGGTGCGGAATTACCGCCTTGGTCATGACTTTGGGCTTGGAACGCCATGCGTTGAACATGCTTAGCAAAACATGCTATGACCTAGATTCAAACATCATGCCATGGGTCCCGTCCGGTCACGGCTTCAAAGCAGGGGGCTTCCGTCTATCACACACTTTCTATCTATCTCTCTCTTGCTCGGCAAGCAAATAAATAAGTAATTAGTCTTCTTCCTTGACTTTCTAAGCTAGGTGACCGGGATTGAGTTCAGTTAGTAAGGGAGTAGGCAGGGAGGTCTAGGGTTTGTTTTCATTTAACATTAGAATTTCTCTTACATTCCAGCTAAGTATTTCACCTTGATCCCTTTGTTTTCTAAATTGACGTCACGGACTCCCGAAGTCAGAAGATTCCCTCCTGAGGATAATATAAAGTAAAATTATAATATGGTAAATCGTAATGTGGAGAACTTTCGTAATAGCACTATGGCCAATCCTTTAATACTACCGGTCAAATTTAGGCCTCGAACTAACATCGAGGTAGGAGAACAAATAAGACAGCCGCAGGCACCACTACTGCAGCAAGAGCAGCAAACGCAATTGCAGCAGGTTAGGATGCGCCGGGCGCCCTACGAAACTAGACAGCAACAATTTGATTTTAGTGACTGTTCTGCAATTTATTCATGATGTGGCAAAGAAGGCAAAAAGGAGGAACCTCTACACGAAAAGATTGCAAGCGCTATATACTATATAATAGGGTATGGAACGAGCTTTATATAATAAGGGGACCCTGTTGACGAACGGATTGCAAGCGCACCTCGTGAGTTTAAGAGACCGGGAAAGCCTTCTTCCTATGACAGCGTCCTTGATGTACTGGATGAGGCAAACGACAGGAATCATGTTTTGTTCCTCTGGTGCATGGTCTGCAAGTTCATCACATGTCCGATTTCTGCCAGACCATCTATGGAGTACTTGCCTCTTGCTCACCTCCTGGCTTCAGGTGAGAAATGTGCTCTCGGGTCTATTCTACTTGCTTCTGTCTATCAGTGCTTGGCAGGTATCACCCACCAGGACTTTAGGTTGTTCAAGGGAAGTGGCCCGCTTTGGGTTGTTCAGATGTGGCTGCTCACCTACTTCCCAGAGCTGGCTGATCGTGATTGGTTGCCTACTCCATACGAGGTGCTGGGCATGAGAGTTGTTTCTTTGGAGTCAGACAGGAGTCCGTACCAAGTGACCAAGTTCCTTACACAGCTACCAGCTACTGATACTGAGCGGTTTAAAGCGCTTGACCAGCCATCTGATCTTGTCACAGCCAAGCTGCCTGGTTTCTGGTGCCTTGAGGGTGTTGATCGATATGAGCCGCACAGAGATACCTGGGCCTCTTTCACTGCTGTCCGCCATTTGCACATTGGAGTCACATTTGATGTCAGGCTAGGGGTTACCAAACCTGGTCTGGAGCTATATATGCCTTCTCTCTGGTCTCGCCAGTTTGGATGTCACCAGGGCATCCCAACTCTTCCTGAACTGGCGAACGAACGAGACCAGCCGAGACGTGAACTCCAGAGTTTACCAGAGGCACTCGAGTGGCGACTTTCTACCAGGAGAAAGAGACTGAATACCCGATTATGCAAGGTTACAGACCCAGATGACATTTTCAGAGCCTTTCTAGCATGGTGGACTCCACAGTTTGATGATGCTGTGCTTCGCCATACTCTGTCTTCTTCAGGTACATAGTACTTTTAATTGTTAAGCATATGTCACTGATCTTTTTACTAATGAGTTTCTTTCTCAGGTCGTGCACCTACATTGCCACCTCCACCAGCATCAGCACCACCTCGGGCGGCCTCTGAGCGGCCAAGGCCCTCCTCTGCACCTGTTTCGTCACCTGCTCCATCCAAGAAGCAACATCCACGGCCATCCACATCTGAGCCTCCAGCGAAGAAAGCCAAGAAGTCACCTCCTGATCCCAAGTACAAGCCGAAGGTGAAGAGATCTCCGCCTCCTCCTCGCAGGCAGTCTGGAAGACATATTCTTAAGGCCAGGGGGCTTAAGAATACACCTGCTACAGCTATAGAGGTGTCTGAGGGCTCTGCTAGCGACACATCTGCTGAGGATTCTCACCTATCACACGGCTGCCAGGAGGTTATTTCTGATACTGAGGTTATTCTTCAGGCCGTTACTGCTTCTGATGAGAATGTGGATACCCGTTCAGTTGGTGATGATATTGACATAGTGGCTTCTGTCGGTGTTGACGGGTTTGATGATGGCGCGGATGAGACTGCGAGTGACCAGTTCTTTGATGATGTCCCAGATCATATTGTTCCAGACTCGGCACCGGATACCCATGCAGATGCGGTTCCGGACCCGACATCTGACACAGCCACTGCCACCGAGCCTGATGTTATTCCTACTGCTGATCACACAGAGCCTATATCAGTCCCACAGCCTGAGGTACCATCTTACCCTTATCTATTTGTCATAAATTTTCTTCCTCTGACATATCTATTTTTGCAGGTTGTACCATCGTCTGAGCCATCTTCTAAGCCCATAGTACCAGATCCCAGCGTCCCAGATCCTTCTGTTATTAGGCCACCGGTTGCCCCTGAGCCTTTCAGAGACGTCCTACGGGACCTTGATTTTTTATTCTTTGGTGGGTACCGGCCTGCTTTCCTCAGACCTGCTCCAGGACCAGCTCAGCCAGAGTCTGAGATTGACACGACCAGAGCCCGGCTCCGTTACCTGCTTGCTACTATGACCGGTCCTTTGTCATCTCTCCCTTCTTCTGAGCGGTCTGAGATCTTAGCTGGGCTTTCCATACTAGCATCATCCGGTTCCTTCCCGCAGCTTGAGGAGGCTAGGACTCAGGTAGCTGATCTCTTACCAGCCTACGACCAGCAGGTGACGGCTACGCGTCAACTTGAGGAGACAATTGAGGCTTTCCGTGTCCGTCAGGATGAGTATACAGCTAGCATCTCGATAAAATCTCCTTTGTAGCGCGCACTCCCGAGGATGATCAGAGATTACAGGAGATCGAGCGAGAGATTGCTAGGCTCGAGACAGAGCGAGCTGAGATCCTTGCTAGAGAGAGATCCCGAGCCGCCATACATGATCTAAATGTGATTGATGCATACAGAGAGGCCGATGAGATCCGTTCAGCCCTTCCTCTGGTCGCCATCCAGGTCGGAGACCACGGAGCCCACTTGGAGCAGTTGATGGCCCTACAGGCGAGATGGGACGCCTTGAAGACCACTATTTTAGCTATGCTTTAGATTGTTGGATTTGTAGCACACTTATGATGTGTTTTCAGTACATCTATGACATGCCTGCAGTATATTTCTTTTATGGATGGATGGATGCATTTTTATATTTGGAAATTTTGGCCGTTGGTCGGCCTTTGCTTACATCATTGCTTACATAATTGCTTGTATGCATAAGCTATTACATCATTCAATTGTTTGCTAATTGTTGGTGGTGGCACAGTAGTTTAGAATGCGGAAGTGAGATTGGTGAGTCCCACTGGTTACAGGTAACTTTACAGGTAACTAGTGAACAGCCGTGGGGTCGGCTAACATAGGCCGTGAGTCGGCCTCAGGTGCTTCCTGGTTCCTGTAGTTCCCGCATTTCCCACATAGTGGGAACATACTTCTTCAGGTAACGCCCATTAATGGTACTTCTGTGCAGTTCTCCCGCGAGACTCGACAACCAATAGGCGTTTCCCCTGAGGACTTTGTGCACCCGGAATGGTCCTTCCCAGGTCGGGGACCACTTGCCAAACTCTCTACTTTTGGCACCGACAGGTAACACCGTTTTCCACACTATGTCTCCTTCTTGAAAGGTTTGTCTTCGGACCCTATTATTGTAGATCCTAGCTATCTTCTTCTTCTGTGCAGCCATGTGGTTGAGGGCCTGCATCCTGGTTTCATCCAGGTCTTCAAGTTCCATCACCATGGCCTGAGTGTAATCATCTGGAGTAAGGCCATGTTGCCTAGCTACTCTGAGTGAAGGAACCATAATCTCCATCGGCAAGACGGCATCGTGCCCATAGGTAAGAGCATAAGGGCTTGTCTTTGTGGCATCCCTTTTAGAAGTTCTGTATGCCCACAAAGTTTCTGGTAACATCAGATGCCATCCCATCTTTTTGGCTTATCTTCAATCATTTTCTCCAGGATACGGATCAGGACCTTGTTTGAAGCTTCTGCCTGTCCGTTTGCTTGAGCGTAATATGGAGACGAAGTCAAAAGAGTTATGTCGTAGTCATCTATGATCTGCATCTGCAAGAATGAAGGACAGAAGATTGGAAAACTAAAAAGAAAGCCAGGGCGTCCGGTGGATGAAGTCTACCTTTGTAATGTCAGGCTGAAAAAAGGGGGATAGCACTAGAGAGTCGGGAACTTTCACTGCAACTGGAGAGGCTCACACCTGGAATCAAACTAACCTATCAACAGAAAGAAGCGAGGTTGATTTCTTTTCAATAGGGAATGCAGTTGAAATAGAGATTAGCTTGAAAAGAAGCAGTACTACAAGAGAGCTGTAAGACAGAAATAAGTCGATTGCTGCCATTCCCTCCTTCATTCTTCCTTTAGTTGAAAGAACTGCTGATCCGGAGTCAGATCTTTATCCTCGTACGTTGGTCGAGTCACCGCTTCGCCCCTTCACGCTGGAAATATAGGACTAGATCCCTGACTTATATAGTATAGTAATAGGTAAAGCTCTTTCATTCTTCATTGTCTGCATTGCCATCTCTCTTAGTAAGGAACGTAAGTCACTAGAGCGAAGCTTAAGGACTAAACGGTGGTAAAGCACCTAAAGCTTATAAGGGTAATACCCTCTCGCTTTGCTCCATCACCTATCGGTAAAGTGTCTTAACGCTCCTCTCCCTATCGGTCGAGTCACCGCTTCGCCCCTCATATTGCTATATGAGTGGCTTAACGCTCGAGCTTCCGTTGGTCGCCTCGCCCCTATCTCTAATGGGTATTAGGTACGTGTATACATAGCCCACAATCTCTCTATCTTTAGATTGCGGGTATGCACAGAGCGAGAAAGAGACTTATATCCAAGACCAGCAAGCCGAGAGATCGTTGAAAATCGCCGACACTGATACTTGAGGTAAACAGCATAGCCCCATAAGCAAGCATAAGGGTGAAAGGCGTTCAAACAAGCCTTAGCAGAAAGTGTGGATATATCACCCTATGATGCTATTGACTCTTTGTTTGCGTAATCAGTCTTTCTTTCCCTATCAAAGCTATATCCCTTATGCCCTTACACGCATAGCCCTTTTCTCTTCTTACTTCAAAAAGAACGTTAACCATTCATATGGAGAATCTTCCTAATGAGGATTAGAAAACTCATTCTAACGTACGTAGTTACTCTAAGAAGCGAGAGGACTTGGCTAATTCCTTCTATCAATTCTTGTGACAAGAAGGGGAGTACTTACTCATAGTCACCTATGAGGTATGTCACTATCCTAAACAAGAAGTATAACCGATCAGTGGCCAGTCGTTGGACTGGTTCGAGCGCACAGTGGGTCTTTATCTCCCGGTAGCAAGACCAGGGGGATCACTAGCATGTGGGCGCTTGGCTTCTTCTTTGGAAGGTGGGAGAATAGACGTATTTTAGTAATTGGTAATTACGTCCTACAACAGCTATTGAGGCCTCTTCACGAGTGGCTGTGCCATGCCCTTCGGAGGCTACCATGTGATGTTCGATCAGACCAGGCCTCTAGACAGGCTAGCTGGATCTAAGACAGCATTCTCCAATGATTTGAAAGCAGCCCCCATTCGAATTACGTTAGGTGGCCTTTGCTTTTCTTATTCAGGGTGATATGCTATCTTTTGATCGTTTGCGTCAGCTGCGGTTAACCCTGCGCTTGCGTGCAATATCGATCAAGTACCCGTACCAGTTCTCTCAAGTCAGCTTTGTTGCTGGACAGCCTTTAGATTATCTTATCTTAGATAGGGCTATTATGCCTCTTGACCAGTCTTTGCCTATACTATAAAAGCCCACCACTTCTTAGTGTGGTGGTCTGCAGAGCAGGTACATCCGGGTCGCACCTTTGACCGTTATGCCGTATTAGGTGATGACGTGGCTAAAGTCTATTATAAGGCTTTGGGCTATTTCATATCATCAATCCCATACGGGCTCTGCCTAGTTTGCTAAGAGGTTTCGAGTCCGTGCCTTGACAGTAAGTAGATTTCTCTCCAGTTTCAGCAAAGGCTTGTTTGAACGGCCATAGCATAGGGGTGATGGGCATTCACCTCAAGTACCAGTGCGTCAGATTTTCGACTTTTTGCCGGTTAGCTGGTGTGGCTTTTAGGACTCTCTCGCAGCTCAACCATACCCTTTCCAAGCTCTCAAGATGGAAAGGTACGAAGTCACTCCTATAGCTATAGGAGGTACGAAGTGACTCATATAGCTATATATGAGGTAGCGCGCTCGCTTACTTAGTACTTGTGCTAAGGTAGCTTCTTGCTTGCTTAAAAGTGAGAGTCAGGCATTTGGCCTCTACCATTAGACCTAACCAGCTTGTGGGTTAGTGACTACGTACCTTTCTTACTTGATTGACTGCTTTACTGACTCTTCGAAAGAGGGTCAGAACTCGATCCGGGAATCTCATTAGTCCTCGACTCTGACTCTTGGCGGAAGGAAGCCATCTGCTTGAGAGCATCGAATCGTTGCTGCTTTTGCTATTGGTCTACAAATCGCTGCAACCAATGTCCCGAAAGTAGCCTCCGTCCTCTTTTGAGTAGAATGATGGGCTCTTAGGAATAGAAGTGGGCATGAATGGAGCTTCTAGGACTGTGTTGACTGAAGCTCTCTTTGTCCATCTAATCTTGATTTGCTGTAAACAGACGATAGTTTCAATTGGCTTATTCGATGCTCACTGCCTTCATTTAGGAGTGAACCCGGTCGAGATCAGATGATGCAAGGATCGGATTTGATAAACTTTCTGGCAATTCGCCTCTTTCGGGATCTTCTATGACTCTATTAGCTTCTTTCTTCCCACGGAAGTCACTTCGCTCGCCTAAGAAGGGCACTTTTTGGATCAATTGCTGAGGAGCAGACGATCTTGGCTTAGAGAGATGCGCCTTTTAGCTTGTTATCTTTAGGTGCTCTGGTTTCAGGGAATCCCTCACCCAGTTCCATATTGGGATGAATCCAATCCTAGGGCATTCACCTCTCTGGTAAGCCGGTCCCTTTACATAGCCATACCATAATAGGCAGTTTTTTCGAAGTAGCTGCAATTGAATCGGCTGGTATAGAATCAACTGCACATTCATCTTCCTTCCTCTATTCTATCAATTTCATTTCTTTTTTATGTCCACATGTCTGCTTTTAGAAGTCAGGGAATGAGCTTATAGCCAGAAGAGGTTGTGAAAGAATGGCTTTTGTTCCAATCATCCGCTGTCTCCATATCCGTTGTTCAAATAGCAGCTGCTTGGCTCTTTCCCGGTGGAAGGGTTTCAGGAATAGAATCCGCATTCCTTGCGCTATAAGCGATGTTTTTAAAACCAGTGCTATGTTTGCAATAGACGGTGCCGCTCTTGAATCAGATATGGAACTTGAGTGAGTGGCATATCGAAAAGATTCATATGCCTCGAACAAGATAAATGTCTTTTGAATGGACATCTGAGAGGAGAAGGAGGCGCCTATTGTGAGGGAATGGTCCTTTGCTTTGCAAGACTAAGGGCTTAGAGAGAAAGCAAGGAGAAAGGCCCTACCATAACCGATTATAAAGATGAAGGAAATCAGTGCACTTACTTAGTTATTCAATAAGGAGAGGAGTACCGGCGAAATGGTTTAGGAAAGTAAGTGCCCTCCCTAGCCAATGCAGACCAACTTAGAAGGGAATCCACTTGTCCAATGCTTGTTGAGGGTTAGATATCCGGAACTTACATACTTAAAATAAAAGCGGAATCCAAACCTTTTTCATTAGTCTTTCGAGCTTTGTCTCATCACTGGGATGAAAGCATCCGTAACTGTAAGGCAAATAGCAGGACGATATACCCGACCTTGCTCAGTACTAAACTTACCGATGTACGAGAGAATTCATTCTGTCCAGAATCTCCTTAGCTTAGTAAGGGACCTTCGCCACTTTATTACGCTATAAAAAAGGATGACGTCCTTGTCCTAAAAAGGAAGATGTGAAGCTGCGGGAGATGGCTTTGACTGACTTCTTGGAGAGCTTTCTATGTGTCCCTCCCCTGGGGAATCCCTTAATATTCACTCGGGTGCAAAAGTAGTGGACTTGATAGCAGGGACTCCCGCATCGTCCGGAAAAGTCCTTGAACTCGGTTCCTCCCAAAAGACTTGAAGGTGGCAATCTAGCTTCCGTTGAAAAAGCAAGATGCGGAGTAAGGACTTCCTCTGACTTCGAGAAATCGGTCCATCTGGCCCAGCCCAAGCCAGGCCCCATCAGCCTTCTGGGAAAGAGGAATGCCCTAGGCTTTCTCTTGGCCTTGGCCTAACGGACGTAACCTTCTTTGGAAAAATTAGACTCCTACCCGAGAGGCAAGCTCGGCGGCGAGGGTGATTTGGAGATTGGAATACCAGAGTTTGAGGAACTGCGTCCTCCATCTGGAGAAGAGAAGGAAGTTGCCTTCAAAAAATGGCTCTCCTCTCCTCTAATGGAAGACTTTACCGAATCTCCTGGAACTAGCCGTAAGAGCAAGAGGTGGTCGAATACGGCCACTCATCCGCTTCCTAGCCGGAAAAGAAGGACTTTTCATCTCACTGAAGTAAAAGTCAATGTGCACTATGCTTACACATGAAATTGGTTTGCCTTTCTATTTGAACTACTTTCAAAGGCCTGGAGGGAGAAAGAATAAGCTGTGATTCCATTCCTCAGCAGAATGACTCTTTTCACGAAGAATCCTGCTCAAGACTTCGCTGCTTGAAAGCTTTCATTGACGTTAGGAAAGAACTCAAAAGAACTCATCCAAATCCAAATAGGATACTCAAACTGAGATTGACTTTATATGATTGACTTTATATCGTATTCAACAGACGTTGCGTCGAAAGCATCTTTATATCAACAGAAGTAGCTCCGACAGGGGTAATAAGAGCTAGAAAGGATGAGTCACTCCTTCGGGCACCTCCAATTAGCAATTAGGCTACAGAGATCGTGGGACAGGGCTTCACCTTCTTTATCATTGGCTCGCCTAGACCGCTTTAGGACGTTTAGTTCCTTTCGCTCGATTGGTTTGGAAATATTAAAAGCAACGGAACGGGCTTTGCCGAAACTCAATTCTCGGCTCAATTCGATATTGGATTAGCACAGCCTGGGGCAGAACTAATACGGATTGTGCGGGAATTAAAGACTGGGTTGGATCATTCGGGAAGTTGTTTAAAGTGAGGAGTAAGTGACGACGAGGTTGTGTCGGCGGGATTGGAAGACCTACCCCGGGGGCCGCCTATTGAACGTATCTAATCTAAGCGATGCCTGGGGCCTGTCTCTGCAGCTAAGCTCTCTCTTTTCTTTTGTTCTTGTTCAGGGCTGAAAGTCCCCTAAGGTTTTGTATTGAACTTCGGTCCTACTCCTTCCCGTAAGAAGGAAGTTGTCTCAGTCTGTTGAGCTACGACAGGCTGCGGTTCGCCCTGCCTCGGTCTAGCTCTCAGTAGGCTTTAGCCCTAATTTTAATCATTGTATGCACCTCTATTCCTTCTTCTTTCTTTACTTAACTGCCCGATGGACTCTTTAGCCTTGGATAGCCCCTCATGTCGAAAACCATTAGGTCTTTTGCTTGCCCCGGGAGGATCGTAATCTTACGCGCGGTTCCGAAGCGGAGTTGTCTTCACACTCTATGGTTGAATACCCGCCTTTGCTATTGGTTTATCTAAGTACCCCCTCTTCCATTTCAATGGGTAAAGATCTTATATCTTAATCAATCTATCAGAAAGATGTGACCTTGCCCCTTGCACTCCTAACCCGCATAAACACGGACCTTCTAGGTCACTGGCAGCCCAGAGCGCCAACGTCTCATATCATAGCATATCGCATCGGAAGATAACGGCTCAGTACAGAACGTCGAACAGCTTCTTGAATAATCGATTTTACGCCCCTCTATTGGTGGGGGGGCTCCTTGGGCCAAGCAGATAGTCTTTCTTACTAGGTTTTAGATCGAAACTAAAGGGGCTTCTTGCCGATGACGATCAATGATTTGGATTGAAAAGGTCCCACCATGACATACCTGAATCGGGCGACGACATCTTCATGAACTGGCTTTGAGCCTTCAACCGCGGGCATGTCTGGGTCCCTAGTACTACCCAAAGATCGATTCACTCTGCTTCAAATAAGAAGATCCAAGCAGGAAGTACGGGCTGCTTTCACTTAGTTATCATCAATACACCCCATTTCGACCTCGCCCTGTGTCATATCATAAAAGTCCTTCTCGTTCCATATATACTGAGTTAGCTCGGGAGATATGGAAAAAGCCCCCAAAAGGAACTTTCGCTCTAAGGATGCCGGCCTGTATTGTATGGCGGAATCTTTCTCTTCATGGATGCTCCGCGTGTGGTCCTTGATCCTTTAAGCTTCCCAGGCCTTCTTCGCGTTCTTTCGGTTCCACCGGATTTTAAGACTCCCGTAGGTTAGTTTCCCGATTTCCCGAATCTGACTCTTTGGTTTCGTTCATTCGTTTTAGCCCATAAAGTCACCAAAAGGATGTCGCTTCTGAAGAGGAGGCGGAAATCCGTAGTTTATCTACTATTAGCAACTAAAGGAATGAGGCTTTCGCCTTTATGAGATAGGGGAAGCTATTATTAGACAGCGGCATCCGATTCTCCGACTTTATTATATAATGAGTGGGGGATTGATTCGAAGGATAGAGAATTGGAATTGGAAAACTTAAGCCTTTAATTACCTCCCTCACTGCACACTTTCTATATATATCTGCCTTCAGAAAAGAAAATCCGTCTTTTGCGCTCTTATATAATCTTTGGCCTTTCGATCCCCTCGTTCACAAAGGGGCACAACTGAAGCTCATCTAACGATGTGATAGTGGCTGTTCGCTCCTCTTTCTCTTCATCTTTTCCAGCTTCTGCTAGGATTTTGTCCTGATAGCGCCGTGCTTGTTCAAGAAAGAGTCCCTTTGACGGAGAGAAAGACTCAATCGGGGGATAGATAGTCAATGGCCTATGAAAAACCTCTGTTTTTTCTCTTATTTTGGCCACAGCTACTGCTCGTGGGAATATCTTATGATAAGTCAAAGCTCGGCCTGAGGCTTAGGAGTTGCTTGCTTCCGAATCACTCTTCTCCCCAATGGCCACTAGTTCTGTTGCTCCGATTTTGGAAAAAGCTCAAGCTAGTAGGCGGAATAGGGATCGCTCCGTAATCTGTCAATTCAGTTGTTGTAGCGCCAGCGCCTGGCCTCTTCCTTCGACCCTTGATTCTTTCTTTTGGGCCTTTGGGCTTTTTGACTGTCCAACTCAATATCTGAAAAGAGAAGTCAGCTTTCTTCAAAGGCCGTTGACTCTGCTTCCTTGATTGAATAATCGAAGGTGAATCAATCAGACAGGACCGGACGTGTGATAAAAATACTTGCTTTCGTGCTGGAATTCCCCTTGGCGTCACTCACCTCTCTTTCCTTTGCTCCCGTCTACCACAATGGCTGTCTCGCTGTCTACTGGAGCTCGGATCCGACTCAAAGTGGGTTCGTGTGTATGCGCCCTGCCCAGAGCTAGCCTGACAGAAAGTTCAATCAAAATGATTGACACTTTTTAGTAAGGTGAAGACTCTTTCCCCTAATCCATCCATGAATATACTTTTTTCGCTAAGAAAGCCTCTACTGGGCGGGCTACTCCAAGAATGACTTTTTTTTTTTCAGAAAGTCATCCAAACAACAGCTTTTAGCTTGCTTCTTGATTGATTGTGGCGATCCCCTTCTTCTGTTCTTGACTCGTACCTTCAGGTAAGCCGGACTCAAGGAGGCTTCAAAGCCAGATCTTATAATTTAATATAGAAAGGAGACCTCTCCATCTCAGGTTATCCCATTTTTTGCTTGAATCCGGCCGTCAACTTCTTCAACTGCTGATGCCGCTGACCTATATGGTGTGCTTTTCATTCCAATTCCTCTTTTTCCGAATACATGACTTACATAGAAGGACAACATTCTTGGACGACAATAGATTGGTTCGGATGCTATAAGTGGGAACTACTGTAATAACTTGTCACACTGTACTCAGTCTCTCTTTCCTGAAATTCAATTCTATCTTTTCTTACTCATCAACCCGGGACCCCCTTCTTCAGTCGAGTGCCTATCTTTCAAGAGCATATGGTAAGCACTTCGCCCTACGCCGTTTCGCTACGACTACTTACCTTTCGCCTTTCGCCTAACATATTAATATTCATCTAACTTTCATTTTCCCGTCTTTTTTGGACGGGAAAACGATTAAATGTCAATTTGAGATGTCGCTCTCCGAGTGAACAAAAGGGTTAAGCGAAAAACCTGGGAAAATGATAATTTCGATTTAACATTTCACTCACACCGCTCATAGTTATAGTTGAGCCGTCCCTTCCTCAAAGCAAGGAGCAGAACCCTTGTGTTATCTCATGCTTCTGCTTGTTCTTATGCCTCCTGCCATTCCAATAGGAAGTTAGAAGTAGGAATCATTGGAGCTTGGGGCCTTCCCGCTTAATGTCTCTTGGAGCTGTCTCTCTTGTTGCAGTTGTGTCAGTTCCTGAGTCTAGTTCTGTAGTGGCGACTTCTTCCCTGAGGGGATAAGAGATCTCTTAACTTATAGTTGAGTTCGTAACTGGTTCACAAGCCGCTAAAGCCTCGTCTACTGCTCCTCCAGGCAATGGATATTGTTCGGGGCGAGGGGCCAGGTCAAAAGGAAAGGGACGAAGCTACAATGATATAAAATACTCATTATATAAGAAGAAGGACACTCAAACGAGGATCAATCAACTTGCTCACATTAAATCCTTTGAGGGAGATCCCTTGACTCGCAAACTCAAGGAAGTACGAACCACGAAAGCCGGGGATTGACGAAACCTACGATAGACGGAACAGCTCCAACAGCCTTACTTGCAGTGGTATGATATGGCTCTCCATCTTTCTTTGCCGAGTTCAATGGGCACGTGTTAAGCTTTTCGTTTAGTGAATGCGACTCTAAAAGCTGCTATAGATGCTAGGAAGCAGAGGAGATTATCTAAAAAATTCTCCAAAAGCACGAAAGCAGGCTTGGCACGACAACCATTGACATGAATTCAGTCACTGCCTTGAACGGAGATAGACCGATAGCCTCCTCTTATCTTACTTCTTAGTCGACTTACAGAAGCACAAGACAACTAAGGGGTGCCGCAGACGGACCCATTACAGCTCTGAGAAGAGAGGAGATTCCCTTAAATTAAAGCAAGGAACAAAAAACAGGAGCTCCACCGGCTAGCTACGTTCACTCACTAAGACTCCTAGACTACGCAAAACAAACCATAGCAGAAAGAGGGAAGTATGAGATAGATCGATTTCTCTCTAGAACTAAGAGAAGGGAAGTACCACCTACTAAGGAAAGCGACGAACTGCTAACTGCTAGCAATTCTCTTTAACCAAACCAGCTCTAAAGCGCTCCTGGAAGCACGAAAAATCGCTAGGAGCAGAGATAGATATAAGGATGTTGGAACCACCAAACCTACTCGAGCACCGCTAAGGTAGCACTGGCTTTGGGCGTTCACCCGTGGGCTATCTCCATCCATATTGGGCCATATCAGATACCCCCGCCGCCCTATGCGCCTCAGATCGCACCGATAAGAGGATATTCTGTAAGCTGGACGGACGACAACCAACCAGAACGAACGAGCCTTTACTTATACTTATTCTATAATGGCTGGAAAGAACAAAGCACGAGTCATTGCCCGGACCAGGAACAGACCGCAGCCCCTTTCTTGCTCCCTTTTTGCGCATTAAGGACTATAACCACTATATATATATAGGCTCAGAAAAAGCTTATTTATCGCACGCACTTTTACTTCCCTATGGTTATGGTATATCCCCTTTCCTATAGAACTAGAACGAGCCATAGTAAGCTATGAGATTGATTGAAAAAGCCTTAAATTAAAGGCGAAGAAGAATCATCGAACTAATGGACAGACCGCAACGCAAGTACTAGAACTCTTTAACTAGAGGAAAGACCTACCGACCGATTTCAAGGAATTGAGATGATCGATATGTATAATTGACAGAAACGACTTTTTTTGAGCATCAAAGCTCGATTCCTAGCCAGTATCTGATTTCCTCGGCATATCGGTTTTATTTGTTTCCGCACAGACGAAGTATGCTTATTCGCAACTAGTGAGCTCTATTTACGTTATTCCGATCCCCCAGTAGCGCAATCATCAAGCTCACCTCACCGCATTCGCATTCATAGAGGTCCTTCGCTTTAGCTTACCACCTACTCAATCAAAATTCAAAGACTTACGCTAACCTGTGATTAATGTATAAAAGGTTTATCACATCATAATAGCTATTTTAGCCATGCCCATCTACATCAGTAGTTGTGTTGCTTAAAGCTTTAGTTATACAGTTAGCTCAGAAGCAAAGTAGCAAGGCATATCAAATAACTTTTCCAACTCAATCAGTAATTAGCATAGAGAAGAACCTAATTCAAAAGAAGATGTCGTCCTAAGGGTCGTCCAGTGCTCAATCCCGCCTATCTTGCTTGGGTACGCACATACCCTTCTTTCTTGGATCAAGGCTACCCTAACTAAGGTTATGAAATCAAAGAGGTTAAGGAACTCTCTACATCTCGTGATGTTTGGCTCACTTTGGAGAGGATCTTTCTCGATCAAGGAACTGCCAAAGAGCTGAAACTTAAGCTCCAACTTCAGTCCCTTAAGTTAAGAAAAGGGCACACAGCCTATGGGGACTTATCTTGGCTTTCTTAAGACGATAGCTGATTCTTTTGTTGCTATCAATTCTCCGCTGTCTTCAAAAGAGTTGGTCGTCTATGCTCAGAGCTTATAGTCGCACTAAGCGAACATTAGGCTAAAGGCGGCTATTGGAAGAACGAGTGGCTAGCTCAGTTCGTAAGTCTTGTTCTGTTGAGTAGTTAAGGAAGTCCTTTCGTAGGGTGTTTAGTCAAAAAATTTCTTCCGATAGATCGAATAGATGGGTCTTGACCTTCGCTTCGAGGGACAAGCACCGCATCTAGGTAAGCGGCATCTAATTTAATTGATTCACCGGATCTTCCATCTACGAAAATTACAGAGATGTCTGTTAAGGTCGGCTTCATGAAAGCAGGCAAGTTTAGCGAAAATAGAGATAGAAAGAGATGGATTTTGCCCAGCCGTTGTCAGATCAATTCCCATTCATTCTTTAATGGAATAGGGAACGGGCTATCAGGAATGGGCGATAGCCTATGACTAAAAGTGCTGACTATCTATGAATGACCAGGATCGGAATAAAAATCGACGAGATGAGCCTACGAAAGATTTCAAGTTCAGACTATGATGACTGGCATCCTCACTTATGCAACGAAATTGAGTTGATGGAGTAGCCAGTGCCCTTGAGTTATTCTCTTCGGTATCGACTTCTCTCATCGTTAAAGGCGCCGCAAGGCACTCGACTAGAAGGAGTGGATGTTAGGCACGCAGGGAAGACTCTGACTATGCGCTGGCACTAGCCCTGGGCATGGATTCTTCTTTGATTGAAGGAACGGGACAGAAGAGAACCAGAACCATATCCTTCACACAAAAAGTCTGATCTTATCTGCGCTATTGCCCGATCATAGCTGTACTGTATGAGATTAGTTCTCCCTCTCCCCTGCCCTGTTAGAACAGTCTGGTCTGATCCTGTAAGCGATATAGACTACTTTTTAGCCTGTCCAAAAGGTCTTTCATGTCAATGTACTATGGCCCCGTTAAGCCACTTTTTGATAAATATCAATGGGCATAGAGAGAAAGGGAAGAGGCAGACTGGTTGAACCCAGCCCGAGCTAAGCGCATAAAGCATACTATAGAGGCTACCAACTCCAGCTCGAACGAAGTGAGAGGAAAAAACCTGTAAGTCGAGTCACCGCTTCGCCCCTCTCAAACTCAGTCGATCTCCCTTTGGTCGCCTCTCCTTTCAGTCGAGTTACTTCACCCCTAAACTGGAAGAAAAATCGAATAACTTCACCTGTAAGCCATATAGACCACTTTATAGCCTGTTCAAAAGGGATTGAATGTGTTAATTTGATTGAAAATGTGTAAGTCATAAGAGAAGGGAGATTTAACAGAAAACCTTTATTTGAAATAGCAGAAAAAGTAGAGCAAGAAGCTTCCCATTCTGAGGCTGTGAAGGCCGCTTAAGCCGCATTATTTACGTAATTCTTTGATCGGAATCTTACCCCCTACCCCCACAAGGGAATAAGAGCTCCGAAAAAGGATATCTATAGCTGTGGAGAGGGAAGCGCTTAGAAGCTATGCTCTTCTTGAAGAAGTGGGGACATATCCCTATCGAGGGTTTTTTCTTCTTATTTTTTCTATTTTATTTATAAAAGTTTGATTTTTTCTTTCTTTGTGGAAGGGGAGCAGTTCGGTGCAAGCACCAACTGAGAATAGAGACTGACAATAGAGGATTTCCATTCATCTTCCTATCTGCTAAAGAAGTCAGATCTCTGCCACTGACGGCAAGCCTTGATAGGTATGGCAAGGAAGGTCTCTCTTTCTCTTACGAAATTTCTCAGTGTGGAGTGAGGTCTGAATTCTCAATTTAGCTATTGCGTACAATCTCAGATTCTAACCTAGCTATCTAGAAAATATTGGAATGAAAACTAAGAACTTAGCAAAGAGAGATGGGCTCAGGGTCCTGAAGTCAAAAGTGGACACTCTGACGGATATCCTCCTGAGTCTGGAACAGCGATTCGAAATGTTCGGAATGAAGCTGTCAATCATAAACCATAACACTACCAAGAAGAACCTCCTAAAGCAAAGGCCCTTCACGAGGATCGAAACTCTCGCGCTTACTATCTATCGAAGCCTCTATAGATTGGTGCGGGACTCGTTTGCTAGTCTTACGGGCCCACTTTGGCTCTTACAGCTTTGCCTGCATGCGTATTTTCCTGAGATTGCCCCTGAGGGTTCTTCTGTTCCTCCTGAGGTCGATTCGGTAATGGTTACCGTTACATCAACGATCAGCCTCCTCAGAAGAGTTTTGCTACCTGTTTGGACTTTTTCTTCAATCTGGGCACCCTACCAACCAGACGGATTCCAGCCTTTCAAGGACCTTGCTCGAGGCCCGGGTTATCTTAGAAGCTTCTCCCGGCAGACAAGATCGCTCAGAAAAAAGATTCTCAGGCCTGGGTTTCTTAGTTTGTAGAGATATACACTTCGGTCTGCAATACCTCGATGAAAGCCAATCAGGATGTGAACAAATGGCATGTCATGAAGAGGTTGAAAGGCTTGTACGCCCTGGTAGATGCTCGATCTAACAATAAAGGACGGCTAACTGCCTAGAAGTTGTTCGCGGTGCCTCAAACCGGAAGTCCAAAGCTCTTAAACCCTCTGTCAAGGCCAGTGAAGTTCAGTGGTTCTAGATTCCGTCCGGAGAGTCATTTTTGTCAATTTCTTTCTTTTTATGTATTTCTGGTATTTTTTTCTTATTATTTCTAAAGAGTTGATCAAAGTTAAGAGTAATTTTGCAATGTAATTGTTGATTTAGTTTTTATGCTTGGTCTTCAGTGAAAAGATAAGAAGAAGGAAAATGACAATAGCTAACCAACTGAGAAAAATTACATAACAACATGTTCTAACCTCATTTTTGAATTTAAGTATAATAAATAAAGGCGATATTTTATAGCGACTGCCGGACCATTCCATTCATTGTCTTCTTCTCAACCTCTTCCTGCAAGTTGTTCAGAGATCTTTCCCGGTCGGCTATTCCATTATGGGCTTTCTTTATTCCTTTATTCGGCTAAGGGAGTTACCTTTAGCCTTGTTACCACCGGACCAAGCGAGGATTCGTATCAGTTGATGTAATTGCCCCGTTTGCATTACTCCTTATTTGCCTGGTCCCTTCTTCTTCTTATCTTTCGGCTTCTTTAATTACATTGCCTGACGTGAACAGACGCTTTCTTCTCTTATCTTACGATCTTTCTAGTTGGATAAGAGAAGGAATTTCCTCTACGCTTTGAGCTCTCACTCATTCCGTGCTTGCTAGAAAAAGTTCTCTACGGGCATGAACACTAACCGAATCTGGATGCAGCATTTATTCAACTAAGAATTCTCTTCCCTCTGTGCCATTTGTCCAAAAATCCTATTGATTCACTTCCTTTTACAGCAACCTACTTTTCTTCAAAACTTCAAAACAGCCGAGTCCATTTAATTAAAGGAAATTGTCCGGTATTCACTTATATTATCTCGAGTAATCGAATCGCCCGCTTCAGGCTAGAGAGAAGGCCTTCATGTGCAAGGGCTAGGCACCTAATGCATGTGAGGGTAAGGGAAGGAAGTCTCTTTGGCACGTATGAGTATCAGAGCGGGTAAATCGAAAGAGATTTCTAGGCCGTTAATGGGTTCAATTTATGATATTTTAAGCACCCTTTACTCTTTTTATAAACGGCCTTGGAGCTTTCCCATTATAGATCTACTCGCGATCGAGGGAATGCGTTCTATCTCTTGAGCTTCCATTCGTGGGTTTAGAGATCGCTAGGGCCCACCACCTACTTTCGTCCTTTCTCCGCTGCTCAATGGCTCTAGTAAGAGGAATATGAACTTGGATTCGCCCCTTCTCCGCCTATCGGGATTTGGTGCCTCATTAAAGTCTTATTCCCGCTTCTTTGCCCCGCCGTCACAGGTCCCGTAGTCTCTTAGGAGTCTCGGTGAACCGAAGATGTCGTCCTAAATTTAGGATGAATTACAAAAAAACCGACCGACCAGAAACGTGGGCAACGATATTGAACCACGCGTATGAGTCGGGGCTTCCCCGAGGGCTATCCTTGCGCTCGAACAGAGATTCCTCCCCTTACTGCTGACACGGTGAGGGTGACTAAGCTCATCTACAGTTTATAGCACAACGACAAGCAAAGGGTCGCCCAGCCCTGAGCTTCCTCTGATTGTCCACACATTTATTAGCTTTTATAAAATGCCAAATTCGATTTGAAGAGATAACATTCTTCCTCTTCCTTCGGTTCGCGACGTAGTTCAGTTAGCCTTATTCGTTTGCTTTGCTGAAACTGTTTCAACGACGGATGACTGGAAGCTGTCTGTGGATTAGAAGGATGCGCAACTTTTATTATCTTTTTGACTCTTTTGACGTGAAGGTTATAGTGTGAAGTGCTGATCCTCCCCATATAGGGAGGAGGCGACTTTCTTTCAATAGGCGCAAGGCCTAGCCACCCTTTTTGGACCCGAAGGCACTAACCTCTGATGAAGTTGTGCAACTGACCGATCCTAACCGAAGTGTCCACTCGATCTTATTCAAGTAGCTATTAGCAGGACAAAACCCCAACGTCCGAATCCAACCTTAGTAAGGACCTTTCACCCAGACCTGACAGGCAACTAAAGGGCTTGAGAGAAGAGAGATGGGAACTATGTCTAGCTGACGATAAAAGCCCGGCAGGATACGACTCTGCTGTTATGCGCCTGGATTCTGGGAGATCAAGGTTTCGCTAAGTCCGTACCTTTCTCATTCATGCTTCACACAAAATCGAGATGAAAAAAAGAAAACAGTTATTGCTACACGGCTATTTCTCTCACTAGATTCAACTCCTCCTTAGGGAGAAAACAAAACAAAAGCTAGCGAAAAAACACGGTCGAGAAAGACATTCATAGCTTGAACCCGAAGGGAAACGAAGGCAATAACATAGGAATTAAGGTCCTTCTATTCTAACCTATTATTCGATTTGGAGGTCGTAGAAGAAGATCTTATACGCTAACTAGAGCAATAAGAGCTCACGAAACTAGCAGCTTAGAAAGCTTCCTTGCCTTACTAATTCTTAGAGGTCAATCAGTCAGACATGCCATACGCAAGACCAAGACTCAAATAAAGGAAGGGGGAAAGCGCAGTAAAGTGGTACCGTAGCCAATCCATAAGCCACACACTCAAGCTAAAGATAGACCACTCAAGAAAATCCTTCATCCCAGGATGAAAAAAACCTCTGGAATCAAAGACAGCTCTCGCGGTCTCATCTTCTGACGGAGATAGTAAATAATATAATGACAGCACGAATATAAGGGTTAAGAGAAGAGGCAGACCCCTACCAATCCAAAGAGAGGAAGCCTTTCTTTGGTCTACATAGGACAAAGCCGCTCGAAGTGCGCCTTCCTGCGATGACTGAGTACAGCCAGTTGTTTAAATCCAGCACCACCAATCGGGATATTGGACCTATAGGTGTTATAGACTCTTCCTAGTGTAACAGCTAGGACGATTCTCTAGTGATTCACTCAAGACCTACTCCCCCACCAAGACTAAGCAACCAACCTTCTATGCGAAATCCCTAGCTTTAACTTAAAAAGGGTTCGTTATGTGATGTCTTCTCTTTCTCTTGTCCTCCTCGAATGTGAGCCCTTTACTCAAAAGACGGATCCCTGACCCGTAAATGCTATCAGTTTGCTTATCAAAGTCAGAAAAAGAGCTTTTAGTTGGGAAGGAAAATTTCTTCCTTCCCCCTCCCAACCCGATAATAAGTTTTCCTCCTTGCACGAATCGAAGGGAGACTCTTTGCTCTAAAAACGACTTTTGGTTGTTGGCTTCCTGAGCAGCTGGTAAAAAGAAAGATATGTCAACAAGCTCTCCTCTCCTGTTTGTTGTGTCTAAATAATTGATTTTGGAATCAGTCCCCGTTTTTTTCTCAGCCGCTAAAGGGCTTTTCTCTTTTGATCTGGTATAGGAGGAAGTAAAAGACTAAGTTCCTGTGATCTTTCTTTTAGCTTTTCAAAAAGGAGATGGTCAAATTCATTCTTTTTGCCTCAGTCTTTATACTCATCCTTCAGCCGTCGATAGCGACAGCACGATATAGACTGGTATTGGTCAGTCCACTACCCTATGCCGCTTTCTTGCTTGTCGGCCGTTGGCGACCACCCCTAGGATCTTGCCCTTATCAAGATCTCGGAACGAGAATTCAATCCGAGGAACTTATAGCGCGGGACTTTGTCTCTTTCTTGCCTGGGATAGAGAGTCTTTGACAGTGTCTTTCCATGCTTGTTCAAAAAGTGAAGTGTCAGTAGGTCATTAAAGAAGGTGACCCTATAATATAAATGGCGTATAAAAGAGAGATCCAATCCAATTCATATCGTCTGAGGATTGTCTTGCGCCTAAGCTAGCTGTCTTTTAAGCTTTATGGAAATCCTTCGATCAACCTTCCCTTTCGGCCTGAACAGGCTAGGAATATGCTGCTCACAACTTTGCTCGTGTCCACTATACATACACAATAGGCAAGGCCAGTTGTCAAGTCAGTAGTACCAGACCCCCTTGAAACCCAGCTCTTCGACCATGCTATGACTAGGGAAATACCCTTACCTTTAGTCCCATACCCTCCCTTAGCCTTTCGCTTTCTGCCCTAGGTTGTGAAACCAACAGGGTTTGCGTTATTTCATAGGGGTTTTCAGGTGAAGCAGGTAACATATGGAAGATACAGCGCGTGGATCTGTTCAAAAGAAGTCAACCACTAAGAGATTCACTTAGCATAGTATGCCTCGACCGGAAGACAATCTGTCTTTCCCACAGTGCAGTTTACGTAGTTTTTGATGAAAGAGAAGGTGATCTCTAATCGCAGCCGCTGGCTGCTTTTGCTGTCCCCCTTGTTATACCTAAAATAGAAGCGGAAATAGGGCTTGAGGATGACTTCCCTCATCGACCATCGACAGGCGGGGGCGACTTTTTCTCAATCCTTAACACCCCAAGATTACCGAAGTACCAGAGTGTGACATAAGCTTACATTATTCGTCTTATATGTAAATAGCCCACTGGAAGTAAAGTATAGCGTGGTTCCACCTCGCAAGGAGAACAAGCGATAGATTGAAGATCAACAAGGCTTAATCAAATAATCAAGGAGGACAGGAATAGGAAGAGAAAGAGCATGTGTGCTAAGGCACAAGGTCCCGTATTGGCACTTTCAGGTGGGCTAAAAAAGAGCCCCAAAGGAAGCCAGTCCTGTTGTAATAGTAAAAGCAACCTATCGCGCTATGGGCTTTGATGCTTACGCGCGCCTTACCTTGCTCTTGAGTTGAGCTGCAAGCTTAGAACTAGTAGCAAGTTTCCAAAAAGAACCTAGAATCTTAGAATCTTATTTCACCGAATACGATTAGAAGCTGTTTGAACTCCTAGAGACCGGAGAATAGCTTTCTTGTTCTTCAACCTGCGGAAAAAAACCGATAGTAGTACAGTAAGTGACGCCTTCCTCTTAAGCGCCACGCATAATTGGCTTTCGTAAAGGCAGATGGAAGAAAACCCGAACGAAAGAAAGGTTGTCCCAGCTTAGCCAGCCAATGCGTCTTCCCTCTTACTTTAGGCATAAAAAATGACATCATATTCGGAAAGAGCCATTTTATATTATGGCACCCCCGGCCAATCTGGAAGGACATAAATGAGCTGATTATGTGGATCATAATCGGATGTTTATTATTCCCCACCAAAGCATATGGATTGAGACGAGGACTAAACCAAACCAATTCTGACAAAAGTCTTTTTTGTTTAAAGCAATTGTAGCAGCTCCGGCATCTAGTTGACTTACTTCTCCCTATACCTATAATAAATAGTGCAATTCCTTTCTTTAGAGGGTTCGGTACCCTGGACATTGTATACGGCCAGATCTATATAAATAGATTAAACCTCCTACCCATTCTACACTTTCTCCACCCGGAACAATGGAAAAAAGCGTGGCCACCAATTCCCTTTCTATACGATAAAAGCCAGATCTTGCATGGATGCTAGCAGTCCCGTAGATAGAAGAGCGGTATGAAAGAGCTCAACAAAGGAAATTCAAAATTTATATGCTACTGGGCAAGCTCTAGGAATCGGGCCGATATATTCGAGTATGAAGGAGTTGGACTTGGTCGGTTCGAAGGCAAGAATCGCACTTCTCCTTTCATTCCAGGTCTACCAACCCCGCTATTTCCGAGTAGAAGAAGGGAGAACCTATCAGTAACGACGATCGGGAGAAGAAGAAGTAGTAGTCTTACTTTCCCTGCTCTTGTTCGCAGATTCCTGGCTTGGATTCCTTCTTTCGCCTTCTCGATGAATTTCTTCGGTCTTCTTTGAGTGAAAGAGACTCAGATTCAAGTTCTACCATGGGCTTTGCCTAAAAGTCAGCCAATTTTTCCGACTTGTCTCGTGTTAGTGAAACTGGAATACCCGAGTGAAGACAACTCAATAGGGAATTGTCTCTAGAAGCTTTGGGCTAGGAACCCGAGAAAGGATAAAGCCAAAACATCTATCCAACTCTCTAGCCGGATAGAAAGATGAAAGGGCAGGGGCAAGGAGTAGTGAAAATAGAACTAAGCAGAACGGATTCAACGTATCCCAACCCAAAGCCAAGGGGCAATCTAGCTTACATTTCACTAGTTGCTATAAAGAGCGAAGGAGAGAAAGAAAAGGCTTGCTTCTCGGGGAATAGGCACAACGCGACTCAGCACCAGATCAGAGCCCACTTGGTCATCTGTATCGTGATAGTTTGAGTACTTTTTTTCGTAGTGGTGTCTTAGGTAGTGTCCCTGTGTCGGAGTTGTCTCCTTGGCGCGTGCATCCACTCGCCATAGGACTTGTTCGTATTCGCAGTTATGCCAGAATCTCCGGTGACCGGAGCAGCCTGTGGTGGGCTTTCTGAAGCCCCTGGTGTCTCCTGATCTGGCCTACATGGCTTGTTAGGGCAGAAGGCCATGTTATGACCTGCCCTACCACAGGTGAAGCATATTTGCGGTAAGCCTGAATACTCAATTCTTTGCCATTCACCATCAATAAAGAACTTGTTTTCTAGGAGTTTTGAAAGGTCAATCTCTACAGCAACTGACGCAAACTTCCCTCTCTCCGCCTGTTGAGTATGGTAATCAATACGAACAGTACGTCCTATCAGGTTTCCAATGGACCTAAGGATTTCCTGATAGTACACATGTTCGGGAAACGAATCCATCCCACAACAGGTGTTTGCCAAGCTTCAGCCATAAGGAAGTGCTTTTACACGATTCCCACTACTGCCCTCAAAACAAGAATGAGCTTTCGAGCTATGAGATGAATGAAAAGGAAGAACTTCACCCGTTAAGGGAATCTTCGCCCGTGAAGGAGATTCAGCATCCAGCGGAGAGGCTTATGCCTATGACTCCACCCAGACTTTATCAGAATCTACTCCCTCAACTCAAGACCAGAAAGCAACGTTCCAAATCACTTATTATTGAGGGTGATCCATGATCATCTTACTTACTGGTGGATTCTCCAAAACGATTATTAACGCTGGGATCTATTTCAAAGACTTGAAATAATTCCAAAAACTCCCAGAAGTTAAAAACAAGACAAAATGTGCACTCATGAAACCAGAAATGCAAGTTATCCGCCAATAGGACAATCAGCCATCATTTCAAAAAATCAAGATTACCTTGGTGTCGAGGAGGTTTCCATACTACTAGTTACCGTTAACGACTATGCTACATTGACTAACCGGTTGTTTTGATCTCTCGTAAAGCAAGTAGGGCACCTAATGAGAGGGTATGGTCTTGTCTCAAACAAGCCAAAACCTGGCCATCATGGCTCCTGCTTTTGCAAGGATCTTACAACATTAGCCGCTGGCACCACCATCATAGCAATGTTGTTTATTGTTGAGCGGAAAGCCTTTTATGCTTTGGGAGTAGGGATCAAATTAGGAAAAAAATCTGTGCTGAATCTTTTCTTCAGACTAACCTCTTGGAGGGTCAATTGAGAATGGTAGAATGTATACTTGATAGGGAAGATTGGTTGATGCCCATTGTGTTATATTATTTCTATCTTATTATTTCGTCAAACTTGGGATTATTCTTTACCTTCGATAATAATTATTTGAGGAGATCCTTTGCATGAAGGGGCACGTTCTCCTGTAATAAGCAAAGCTACCGTGGGTACTCTATTTGGGGCTCTCGTGCTGACTATGATGCTCTGTGAGGCCAGTTCCCTGCAGAAAGATGGAATATAAAGAAAAGGCTCTGTTGCCAGAAACGAATACGAGCATGGAGTGAGCAGAACAATGGTGCGATGAATTCCACCAGAAAAATGGAAAATTAGTAAAGTGGTCTAGTAGGATAGGAGGAAAAAGACACTTTCTTATGTAAATACCGGGTTCTTTCTTTCACTCCTAAATCACCGAATCTGTGGACAATTCCTTGACTTTAGAGCAGACAGAAGTGAAGCTTTTCTTGCTACATACGAAATTGGTACAGTCTCAGCTTCCTAGCTATTGGAAGCAATAGGACTACTTGCTTTATGCTAGACTCGGTCTTATAGGTATTTAAGCACAGTTGTGATTCCGCTTTCACCACTAATAGACAGAACAGCCAGAACGGCTATGCGAAAAAGTAAAGACCTCTACTACTCTATGCCTACTTCTGTAACCCTGTATTCTTGCAACAGACGATTCTTAGCATCTGAGAGGAGAAGGTAGGGAAGAATAGTAAGCTTAATTATCCAAAGATGCCGAAGTTTCATCCGCTACAGCATATGAATCCCATCTATCCTTCATCTTGCTCTAGAAGGGACTACTTCTTTCTTAGACGAAATATCATAAGAGAAGAATGGCATCTCTCTCAGTTGTTTAGCTAGTCTCATTAGCCCGGTCCCTTTTTCTTTTTACAATTGAAGGAAGAAAGCTATTGAGAATGAGCCAATCTAAACCTGTCTTTCACAGCCCAGAAGCAATGTTCTTAACATTAAGAAGGTCCCATCCAAAATGGAAGTTTCAAAAGAACAATAGTATTTGCTGGTGGGAGATTCCCAGGTGAGTCTCAGGCTAACGGGTAGAGATCTTACAGGTGAACCGATAGGATGATTGTGCCCCTAGGTCAGTCAACTATACTTCGACTCTATAGCTCACAAGACTTCGTCAAGCCTTACGGCTCATCTTGCCCGTTCGGTATCGCTTTAATGCATTTCTGTTAAGTTTCATGGGCTAACGTTCGCTACTTTATATTCATTCGCTTAGTCATGACCGCTTCCTATTGGTTTTTCAGCTCTCTGCTCAGAAGGAAAAACTCTCAGATGGGCTGTGGGGTAGAGTTAGTATAAAGACTACGTTAAGGCTTTGATGCTGCACTTACTCAAGCTTTATATTCAGTTGATGACCAGCAAGGTAGTACTTTTCTTAATAGAAGCGCAAGGTTCCCTGCCGACAACAACTCCAAGTCAAAGACTACCCAAAAGGGGAGGGACCAGAGAGAAAAGAGCGAATACGGCAAGGTTGGTTATCTACTTGATAGGAGTCGTAAGACGAAGACCTTAGATACGGAAAGATTTCGCTAACACGGTGCTCTATTCGCACTCGTCGTTTAAGGCTCTCCTATGAAAAACTCCCATTCTTCGTTGACAATGGCCTGGAATACGACTCCCACGGTTTCTCGCTCGCACTGAGACTGATCTACGGACCAGCCTGGGATAAGCGGTTCGTTATCGCCTATCGGCTCAGTTTCTGCATATTGGTTGTTCTCTTCCCTCTTCCAGAGCCTCGTATCTTGAAACTGGTCTCTGATCCGTTCTTATCATTAGTCTGAAAGCCCTTGAAATAACATCTAAGTTCTCACCGAGAGCCCTTCTCTATTAAGTCTATTAATTAAGTAGAAACTACATAGGTGGGTCCTCTCTTCTCTATATCTATGCAAATTCACCCTTTCCTTCCCCATAGGAAGAAAGTCCGTTCCTCTACTCCTCTTGATTATGGGTAAACTAGACCGTGGGATGGTGCTTGAGTTCTTTCATCATTTCGGTATCGATCGTCTAAAGAAAATCGGCGTCCTCCTCTTTTTCCTCCTTTCCTTTTTAGGGTTTATCCCTAAACAAGATACCGATTCAAGCTCATTTAGGGCGAGTGTCATGATTTTTGGGGTTCCTCGAAAGAAGGACGAGCTGAGCGTCTGAAAGCAGGCACGGATGGGAGTAGTTGGTTTTTGGTGCGATTAGTTGCTTTTAGTTTCGAGTGAGGGAGTGAGGGGAAGGGCCAAGATCAGAGCTAGCGAGACATTCAAGCGCTAGAAAGAGACAGAGGCCCTAGTAATCAGATTAGCTCCTAACCGCATTGATTCTTTCTTCCCTTCTTAACCTGAACCCCTCAATGAACCAGAAGCAAGGTAGAGCGATAAATAGCGTATATAGCGGCTAAAAGAAAACTCGAACTTCTACTGGCTGGCTTGCCTTTGACTTCCCCTTTTGAACAACCTTGAGAACAAGGTTGAAGATGGAACGTTTAGCAAGTACTTAACCCAGTGGGGGGACCTTCGGTCTAGCGGCAAAGCCTCCTCTTTTCCCGAAGGGGCGGTAGAAGCTAGAAAGGACTTGGCTAACCTTGACGGTGACTGGAATCGATCTGATTGAAAGGGGAGGGGGCGCTTCGGGGTAGGAGCAATAGATAAAATAAGAGGACGAGTGCGCGGCGTGGCAGACTAATGTTCATGCTTCTACTACTCTGACTGCTAGCTACTGAGACTATCCAGCCCTCGGAGAAAAAGGGGACGGGGATGTGGATATCATATTGAAAAACCGAAAAGGGGGCCCCGAGGGAGCGAGGGGTTAGGCAGGTAGTATGGGCCCTCTGAATACCATTCTATGCGAAAGGGTCTCGCGCCAGGAGCGCAGATAAAGTAGTAGAAATGGGATTCTTTTCTCATTTCTTCTTATCCTAGCTCTCTTCCTCTTCTTCTTTGGAGGGTAACAAGGACCCTATTTTCTATTTCTATCCTGTCTTCTCTTATGCAATTGAAGCATTCAATGTCGGAAAAGCAGTTTCAAGCCTGCAACACGCTTTCAACCCAAAGAAAGCGAATTCCCAATTCCACTCCTTCTTCCCAAGGGAGAACTAATGGGAAACTCTTCTTATTAGCTAAAGGCTTCTTAGTTCTTAGCTAAAGGCTTCTTTACCCATCCCATTAGGTATAGAAGTTGAATTAAGCATATAGAGAAATGGGAAAAAAAAAGGGAATTTCTTAGCTTTCTATTGGAAAAGGCGTCAGTCCGTTCTTTCACTAAGATTCTATTGGAAGAAAGTCTAGATTCATCCAACTATTGGAAAAAGTCTAGTCTAATCCAATTTCAGGGTCAAATCCGTTAGGATTGATGTCTCGTAGCGGTGACTGGAATCGATCCGTTATGGCTCGACCCTCTTCCTTAGCAGCTCTATTGGGGTGACCAAGGAGTCTATGCCATTAATCAGACGATGTCAACGTCTCCGATCGGGCTTTCTTTTTCGTCTTCTAATGCTAATCGACCTAAGGACGTGTGGTGTGGATTCAGTGGATTCTGAAGAGAGTCTCTTAGCTGATCTTGACGGAGATTCTCTCTTTTCTATTTTACATAGTACTACGCTCTACTTTCATCAATAGAGCTATCATTGGTTCGAATGCAATTCGTGGGGCATACCATCAAAAGGCCATCAGAATCATACAAAGGGCCATACATAGACATAGCATTCGATGCAACCAGTTGCCGCTGCAAGACTAGCCGTTCTTGAGTAAAGAGCAGCTCTTACCCTATTTGATGGTGAATAAGAGAAGAAGCTGCTGTTGAGGAAGCATCCAATTGCAATTCCAGAGTAATATCCCTTTTTGATTGTTGACAGAAGAGGGAAAGTGGAAAGGTGGAAAGGACAGCATCGTCATCGTCGCTTCCTTACTTCGGAAGCTCCTTCCTTTGCTATCATAGTTGTTATAGCTCCTCCCTCTGTTCACTCCTTTTCTTACTAATTGTAAGCTTTAGTAGTTTATCCCTTCCGAAGGGACTATGGCGCCACTGCTTTAGCTCTATCTACTATTCGAGCCGGGAAAACTCCGAAATCCTTTAACCGTCGCTCCTCCCTTGCTGTGCTTTCGGGCGCAGTTAAGTCCTTCTTCTTGGCCTGGCCCCTGACTTATTCACTCTCAAAGCTCAGACCCATTCTTACTTCAACACTAGCTTAGCTCGGGGATGAATCTATTGGGAGACCTTACTCGCGCTAATTTGATTTCCAAGCCTGGGATTGAAAGCCGTCATCCGAAGCTTGGATACCTAATCTCATTCCAAGCTCTATCTTTGAAGGACCGACAGAGCGCTAAGAAGGATCGGGTCAAGGCGATATTGAATCAATTCCCTCGCTAATAAGGAGATTTGAGGGGAATAGCGCATCTGTAAGGGAAGGCTCTCTAAGGCTACAGTCGCCAAAGAAAGCAAATGGGATTGAAGCTGAACTCCTAGTTCTCAGGCTAAGAACGAACGTAAGAAAGTAAGCCTACATCAGAAGACTTTCGCTAAAGAAGAGCTATTCTTGTGACAAGAGAAGGAATAGCCTTTTTCTACAGCAATCACAGCTTATCTCTTATAAATTTATTAAATCATTCCCCAAGATTCTATCTAATAAGGTTGTACATTCCGTATATCGGCTTCAATCTCATGGATCACAAAAGGTACCTCAGATGCCAAGGTATCCATTTGATCATGAAAATAGTGCATCGCTATGTCCCTTTCTCTTATACAATTTCTCTTATCTTATCTTATGCAATTTCTAGAGAAAGAGAGAAGCAAGCGAAGAGAGAGGCTGCGCCCCTTAGGGCAAAGAAAGAAAGACTCATTTGCCGATTACCCGAACGAATACGAGGAAATTCCCCCTCCGAAGACTCTAAGGAGCTAAATGAATAGCTAGAATTGCTAAAAGGATAAAAATTATTTTTTCCAATACCCCGGATGCTGCATTCCCATCAACATGCCTTGTAGGCTCCGAAAAAGGCTTTTATCTACAAATTGCATTTAGGGTAGAAGTTTTGATGTTCACCCACATTGATAGATAGGGTAAAGGCATGCCCAAGCCCTTTCTTTACTTATGGTTTGCGCACTACGACTATCTACGACTATCTTCTAGCTTCAAAAGCTCGCACAACTCTCTTTGGGGTTGGTGTTTTCACGTCTGCAGCAGATCTATAAAGCGATCTCACAAGTCATAGTTCGTGTTCAGGTAATCCTCTCGCGGAGCACTTTCCCCAATTTCTCTGTGCAAAAGCTCCTTTCATTCATAGATTCTATATAGGGGCAAGCAAACCTCGAGGCGAAACAAGAAGAGTGGGTCCCTGGTCCCCCTTACGAGGATAGTCTTTCCACGGAGTCGAGCTTGGGATAATCGACAGACACAACTTATTAGTCTGTCCATTCCAACCAGGTCTTTCCAATAAAGGCAGGGAAGGAAGAGAAGCTTTCTTATGAACTGATAACAGAAGACCTGAACTACCTTTTATACGTATATGTAAGCGCGGGCGAAGCTCCTTAGGAATGATAGATGATGGCTCTACCGGGGTTTTTATTCTTTGAAGTTTCTTCCTTATCTTTTAGAGACTAAGGTGGAGTGGAGGAACTAGTCATAAACAGTCAGTCAAGCACCCACATTTTTATTATTATTATAAATAGAAGCGGCGTACTCCTTCTTTTCTCTTAGCCATATGCGCACGATCAGTAAAAGAAAAAGTCGGTCTTTGAAGACGTGCTCAGAGGTTCGTTCCCTCAAAAGGTTTTATCAGAAATCCTACCTACATGCCCGGGGAAGGGCTGAATGCCAACCAGTTCTCAATAATAAGAAGAAGGTGGTGAGATGCCTAGGAAAGAGAGAATGGGAGTTTCTTCTGAGCCTTATTGACTTGCGCCTCTTTTCTATCCTCTCTACTTTCGTAATTGGCCTTACTCTTAATGGTCCTACGAAGCTTGTCTCACGCCCCAACGTAGCTAGATGTGGAAGTCGGTCTTCTAAAGTAAAACCTCCCAAATCGTCTTTTGATTGGGTCTACTGTATATAGATAGATCACTATAAAGATTTTTCTTTTGAAAACCTAAGCACGCATTGCAGACGACAAGGTCATGCCCGTCACCGAAAAGGGCCTGCCTATGTTCCGCAAATGCAATAGCTCTTATTCCACAAGATAGGACATCTGGGATTGTTGGTTCCACCTCCTGCTTGTACAAAAACTATGGTAGCCAAGATCGCCTATTTCCTATCAACAGGAAAGTCAGAAGAAGTGCCTAAGCCCAAGTGAGAAGGGGAGGAGGCATTAATAGTAATATAATTGGATCGCCTTTTAGGTTCTTTTGCGTCTGAGGCTAAATCCAGTCATCTCCATCAGATAAGCGACCGGATGTGCGCTGCAAGTCAATCAGCTGTGAGGTAATTCCCTGTCGGACAAGTCCTTGCCCCCGTTCGTGCTCTTGCTCCGGAGAAGAGAGAACTTAGCGGGAGGTCAGGCTTTTGACATGTTAAAAATGAAAATGAAAAAGGCCCTTCTTAGAAAGCACTCACTGAGTTAATTACGGAATCTCAAATCTCTCGTCCCTTATTTTCATAGACCCCATATACTATTGAACCTATGAAATAGCATCTCTTGATTGAGAAAATTACACTAAAATTCTGCCACTCTTTCAATGAGTCACTCTCCTGCTTCCCGCTATTTAAGCATTTCACCTAACTTTTTTTGACTTTTACTGGGAGCTCAAGCTCTCAACCGAATGACGCGATTCGATTTAAAGCACCATGTCTTTGATAAACCGGTTCAAACGGCGGAGGTCTCGCTACTTGTTCAGCAGTGGCCGTTCCTTGCGCTTTTGGGCTCCTCACCCGAGAAGCACTTCGGTTTCCTTTGGGTGAATCCAGAGGACTTCTACAAAGATAGAACATTAGGATATTCTATTCTCTTACCCTGATTGAAGCCCTCCTTTCACACCCTTCACTCCAGAGCAAAAGGGACAGCTTCTTAGTCGTTCCATAGCCAATGGGGCACTGAACCCTCTAAAAAGTTGTCTAAGAAGGGTTTACTTAGTGATCTAACAAGGGCAAGGGAGAGATTTGCTTAGCTAAAAAAAGCCGGATATGAGGCCAAAAAGCTTTACCAACGAATTCCCTCGGAGGAATAGTCGGGGCGAGTGAACTACCCCAGGACTGAAACCATATTAAGGCTTACCACTGGAGCCTTATACCCTTCCTTAGGATTAGCCCTCTGATGAAAGGAAAGAAAGTCCCACTGGAAATCCAACTCCAGCTCGCTCTCTGGCAGGAGGAAGGAAAGGTATTGAGAGAACCCCTATTCTGGTAGAGGTATCCCTTTAGGCCTGTTAGCTTTTAGGCTCGCTATCCAAGCAAGGTAGGACTATTAGGTGGGGAATAAAGCAGAGAAAAGAAATGGATTGAACTGGCTTGATCGCTTGATGGAGAAGAAGAAGTAAACTAATAAGCTTTTGCCCTTGCTGCAACTAGAAGGGCTTAAAACGAGAGAAATACATCTCTCATTGTAACTACTAGATCAACCACTGATGGCTAGCAACTTGATGGAGAGGACTCCAACAGTATGAGCTTCTCTCTTTTTTGCAATTGGCTTGTTTAGTTCGTTTGGAGTGGGTGGGGGATTGGTAGAACTTCAAGTCCCTTAGCTCTTTAGAGAGTTTTGAACGGTATAACCTCGGGATATATGGACTAACCTAAGCACTGGAAAGGTTACCGGACTGGGGAATGAATATCAAGTTCAATTTCTTACTTGTAGGCATGCTGGAACTGCTTAAGACTGCCTTACATGCTTAAAAAAAGGAAATGCAACCACGGGTACGAATACTGCCGCCAAGAATGAAACTATTCATTCACTACTCATATGGCTTTCGTGGGACAACTACTGATACGAGTAGACTATCAGGTGAACAAGAACTGTGAGACACCCTACTATTGGGATTTATCCTAGACACCGTCTACAGGGTAAGAATAGTAATCTTAGAACTTCGACGCTCTCCAACTCCAAGGAAGGGTATATATCCTCCTTCGCCTTATAAACTTCCTTATAAAAGCCCCTCCTATTGTCATAGGAGTCCCTCTTTTCCCTTTCCCTCGGCAGGATGGAACGTAGGACTGAACTTGAACTTTTTGGACTTTTTCTCAAAATGCAATGAAAATGAACTGCTTTTATAGAAGGCAAGAGATTCTCTTATGTCTCCCACTGGCTCAAAGGGCAAAGCAACTCCAACTGGAAATGAAATTCACACGGAATCGAAAAGAGAAGGCCTTTACAATAAAAGGGGTATGTATTAAACAAGAGTACAGTATTGATAGTGCCTGTGGGCGAGGAAGCAAGTTTGACAGCATATCCTATTTCATTTCCATGAATGACTGTCCTCCCCTCGATATTTATTTTCCACCTAGAAATCCTCTTTTTCTCTCCGGACTGTACCTTCAGCTGTCCCAGGCAGGAAAGATTCTCTCCCAAAGCAGCAAGGTAAATCCAGCTGGAAAGGGAGCAAGACATTAAAAAAAAAAAGTCAAACAATAGAAATCCAGCAGACAAGACAAGGAAAGCTACCTCTGTTAAGCTATCTGTGGCTATGTCGTTATGAGAGGATTGGCGATAATAGTGTCCTAATCTACGAGTGATCCCATCATTCCTAAGGAAGATAACGTACCAGTCCTAACAGTAAGAGGACCAATACCAGTATAATCCATTAATATCGAGCCGGTTGGAGTTGTTTTCTTTCCCCCTCCCATTTCTAGGCATTCTGCTTTGGATCTTGGATTAATTCTGTCTTACATTTCTTCTTACTTTACTATATATTTATAAATAGAATATTATTGACTTTTATAATATAGGCGAGAAAGAATGTGAATCGCCTATATTCTGGGTAATCTATGGTTTTGTGAGTCATACTTCTCTAGATTTAGGTTTGAAAAGCAAGGTACGTCTCTGAGGTCCAAGTGGTTACCCAACCCACCTACATCCCATAATACTAATAGGTGTTCTCCCCGCTCTTTCAGGAGCGACCTGTGCGTAACAAACGGGTTTCTTCATGACAGGGTTGGATTAAGTCTAGGGTTCATCATGAAATCGGGGTCCTTACCTCAGATGTTTCGAAGGTGTTGGGTACGTCGGGAGACTGACTCCTAAGGCTGATCCTTCTACTTTCTTTTGCTGCAGCTGGTGTAATTGATTCTAAGGCCCTTCGACTTTCCTCATCAGCCCGCTTGAGGAAAGTCGGGTATCGGGTGGACCAAGGCCTTTAGCTTTCCAAGAGTCGAAGACACGAAGGACCCAAGAAGAGGCTCTTTTACGCGGTTATCTCAGTTCCCGACATCGCTCTATCCGTCCTTGCTAATTTGAGCTAGCGGCGGTTATCCCGCAAAGGACCGAAGCCCAAGCGTAGGTGCTGGGAAGCTCTATCCATTGGTGGGCTTGGGAAAGGGTATTACATTAGTAAATGTCCAAGAAGAGTCTAAAATCACTGTTCTCACTGTTAGATGCCCCAAAAACGAGCTATAAGGCGGATCCTTTGGGTAGTCAAAACGTCCCGCTATTCCTGCTGAAATCGATTCACTAAGCTAGTAGTTAGTTGCTACTATGCTGCCACTTACTTCTTACCATTTCATACCTTCCCTTCCTTGCTTCGAGGAGGTTCTATAATAGTCTAAGAAGGGGACAGGTATAGAATAGAAGTCCGCCCCAGTCACTAAACCTAGCTCACCAAGCCTTAGGGGTGCCCGTGGATCTTGGCATCTAGGGTTCTGGCTTTTGCTTTAATAAGTGACATCTCACTCGTGCCAGTTTTCTTCCCCCTCGGGATTTATGTCCTAAATGCCTTTTTTTAACTTCTTCAGGCAACCATAGTGGTGTTCGGGTTAGCCAATCAAGCCTTAGGGCACGATGTCAGTTCCTTCTGTCCATTCTTCCTATTCAAGATATCCAATGGCTAGTTCCTTTGCTATCTATGGATGATAGGATTTCAAAGTGCCACATCTCCTTCTTCACTTCAGGAAGAGCCTTTTTCTCAAAGCCCTTTTTCGTCCTTACCCCTTTTTAAAGCCCTTCTTCCTTAGGAAGTTTCCTTTGCTTTGAATCGGAATCTAAAGTACCCTAAGGCACTAAGACGAATTCCGTCTATTGGCCCTATAGGTTCTAGAGAGAAGTCAATGGGGCATTCTCCCTCAACAGCGCATTCAATAGCACATTGTGCAATTCTTCCTTCAACCAGGAGCTTATTCTCAAACAGGAGATTCTGATTCAATTTCATTCACCGGCTATTCAATCACCAGAAAGAGTCAAGTCAGAAGTCCCAGAGCTTGGACATTTGTAAACAACCGATTCTGAAATAGCAGCACCTTCTTCTACTGCTATTAGTTCCGTGCCTTATCGTTGTGTGCTAGGGCCAGTAGCCCACTCACTCCCCTTTTCTTGCTCTTCTCAAACTAAAACTAAGAGAAAGCACTGCCTACGAAGCACTCCAATGGCTGAACTCTCAACGGCTAGAGGAAAGACTCCTACTCCCACAATAGGACTAGGGGCAAGAGCACTATCCAATTTTCCTATAATGTAAATAGTGGGCAAAGCACTTTCTGGTCTAGCAATTGCAATTGGAAAGGCTGCAACAGGAAGAGCTTAACTTAAGACGTCTACTGGCTCGGCTGGCATGACATTGAAATAAGGGGCTTAGCTTAGAACTCCAATTGGGTTTGCTCGCTCACTCGATGCGCTTACTACTAGAGCTAGATGGGTTTCGCTTTTCTTCTGCAAGAGGATCAATGGGAAAAGGAATTGAACTGGCTTAAAATCTCAAATAAAAGAGCTTAGGTTCTTTACCTTTGACCTATCCCTCTCTTATCCATAGCTTGCCTGAAAGAAGACTGATTTTGCTAAAGAACTAGCTTGCCCATTGGCTGGGAGATTATCTAGCTATTTAGACTAGGGGGAGAGCTGGTCTTACTGTTAGACACGGTAAACATAGGAGACACCTTATCCACGTTAGGAATTTAGGAAGAGTAGTACCGATAGCCTTAGTACGAGTTGGACCTTTCTTATTCTTAGTCCTCTTATGACTCTTATACAAGCTAGCTCTCTTATGCGCTTGCCTCGAATTACTGGTAATGTTTTTTAGACCCTTCTTACTTAGCACTGTCAGATCAAGGGAAGGAATGATAAGAATAGCCTTTGCCAACTCACTCTTATCCTCTTAGTAGAACTGCTAGTCTTCTAAGCCTGTTAGTTATTTTTTTATTATGCTAGGTTCAAAGGGGAACTTAATAAAGACCAGTTTTGAACTACTGTTAGCATGTTAGCTCGCTAGTAGTACTGATATAAGGACTTATTAAACACATATTAGTAAACTCTAAAGTGGGAAGAGCCCCTAAGAAAGAGAACTCCCATTCGATGCCAGAACCGGATGGCCTTATGCAATTGGATAGACTGGAAGAGATTATCCTTTTACAAGAGATGCTTGCACTTCAACTAATTCCCCAGCTGCCCTAACCTTTTCTGTCTGATGACTTGCTAAGAAACTCAACTTTTGAGCCCTAGCTGCCTTTTACCTAGCGCTTAACCTCGCCGAGACTGCTTTGAGAGACTGCTAAAAACTAACTTGATTTGCCCCAGCGACTCCTTTGATTTGCTTACTAAGCCCTAGCTTACTAGAAAAAAAAATGGATTTCAATTGAATTCCCTGGGTAAATTATTACAGCTTGAAAGGCTTGAAAAAAGTGCAATTCAACAGGCGTGTAACTGGTTGAGCAAAGGACTAGAACTACGGGGTCCAGTACTAGTATCCAAGCTATCTTGACGGGGACAGGTATTACTATTTAGGGAAAGGGTATGCCCTGGCTTGGCTGGTATTATTGGGAGGACTGCTATTGGAGGGACAACTAAAAGCACCCGCTTGCCGTCTTTCCTGCTTTGCCATTTGACTTGTTTGCTGCAACTTATGGGGCTTACCCTGCCCTCTCCAACTAATCGGCTATAGAACACCCAGGGCTTAGGACTCCAGACCACCAAAAAAGATAACTCAAATCGCAAGGCAAGGAATGGAACTAGATTGCCTTTGATGACTTGATAGCTCTTTCCTTTGGCTAGATAGAGTCGAGTGAGGCAACTCAAATCACTTTCAAACTTATTTTACCGTCAAGCTTACGTTCCTTATCCTTTTCTAAAGTTACGCCCTTTCTCCTAGAGTTACCCGACTCCAGCCACTCGAATAGGAGCGGTAAGAAGCAAGGAACACTCTTTATTACATTACAAAATGGAAAATCCCGTGAAATAACGTGAAATAAAGTAGTAAACTAAGCCGAAGCACAGGAAGTCTCACTCATCACATCATATGTACTATCCGAAAGCCAACCATCCAAAGCTAACCGTTAAAAGAGTGCAGGTGGTAGGAGACTTTCAACCTTCAGCTTGGCTCTCGGGACTGAGACCGTCCTACTAGAAATCGGACGGAGTCTTGGGATCCTGGTTGCGTAGTGATGACGGGCGAGTGAGCTGATAGAAGTACGAGTATGAGATGGCCGTTAAGTCCTCCTTAACATCCGAGGTAAAATGAGATGAAAGGATGTGTCAAAGACAGTAAGAATGGCAGGCTGACTGATCTTAAAAAACTCATTTTGATTGAAGTCAAACTACTAAGCTAGTTGCTTGCGATAGGGGGTGGGGGAAAGAAGAGATGCTTTTTTAGGCGCATCAGCTCTATCTATACTTAGTAGCTCCCAAAACAGTCTCGATTTTTGGCCTTCCCTCCTAGCCGGGAAAGACTTTTGTTACTAGTGCAAACCTTATATCTCCGATCGAGCAGATCAATCAATCTTTCGTTTCGCTTCCGGGATCAGTCTCATTCGATCTCTTTCTATCCGATGCTTATTCGACCTTATTTTTGTCTTTTTTTAAAGAAAAGACATGAATGAAGATTGAATAGCTCCGTTGCGCCATACTGATGCTAAGTGTTTCCCCCTGGCGGAAGGGCTAGGGTGGGAAGAGAGATGCTAGATTACAGTACCCAAATAGAAGAATACTAGGATAAAGAATAAAATAAGCGGTTGGCTAGCTCCAGGAATCAACAATTGTAGGACTTAACCCCTTCTCAACTTCCTCTGGTGAGATTGGTAGTGAAGTGACAACGATTTTTATACTGAACGAGCATATTCCGAAAAAGCATTTCCCGAGTTGAACCAAGAAAGACAGATAGATGAAAATGGATTCATTTCACCGATGGCAATGAGTAAAGTCCTTGTCTGTCCACCTCTTCTGAACGAACCCGAGCGTCTCAATGGAATGCCCTGAGTGGAACCATATAGAAAGACTTGCAAAAGAATAGGAAGAAAGCATACCGAGCGAAGAACTATACTGGAAAGCTGAAGCTTGCGAGATTGCCCTTTGCACTGTTTGCAAGCCTTTTACCCTTGGCCTGGACTGACTGAGAGCAGGAAGTTGATTGACAGACCGAAGACAAGCCCTTTGGACCGATTGGCTCGCTTGATTGATTGAAAAGAACCACTGGCTTACCGCTCGCATTCGACTGGACTGAGAAGTGTGTATATAAAGAAAGAAGGACTTGCTTGCTACTATCATCGTATTATAAGACAAACTGGGTTGCATTGGTAGCTATGCTTAGCGGTGACATACTTTTTCGTTTTTCAACTTAATCTCATCCCAAACAGTTGTGGCGGAACACGCCACTGAATTTCAAACGCCAAAGAAGTCTATGGCGTAAAACAAGACTTCAGTCCCACTCACCATAAAAGAGTGATAAAAAGTGGGCAGAGCAATGATCGTAAATGGTACAATGAAAGAATTTTTCGCGTGGTTATTTCGTAGGCCGACGAACAGGCAAATTGAGCCTGTCGATACAGCCCGTATGAATTATTTCGATGGGTTAGAATGGCTCAAACCGGATCCAGGCGATAGCCATGAGCTCTTGCTTAACAAGGCTTCTCGCTTGATCGATCATTACTTTCAGTTACATAACTTATCCCTTCCTCCATCACACACCAGTTTGGACGTAGCTCGCCACCTGGAGAGCTTAAATACGGCAACTCCAGCGAGCCTGGGTGCTGACCCCGCCCTCAATCTTCTTTTAGAATTAAATAATCCTGCCAGTGAGCTCTACATAGAAGCAACCAGACTCCTGCTGTCATGGTTCTAAGGCTCTCTGGTTGGATGGTTGCACGTGTTTCTGTCTTTTTTCGGTATGCCGCTCCGCGAGCAGAGCGAATGAACCTAAGTCCAACCTAATATCATGAACGCCCGCCCAGGACCGGAAAAATGGAAGAACTATGAACGTGGAATCATTAGAAACTGATTAGTGACGAACAACTAACGGATAATGCGTTCATTTGGCACCTTCGGGTTCGGGCGTCAAACCCAAATCCGCTATAGAAACTAATATGTTGAGTGCTAGACCGGTCCGAGAACTGATGCGAACACCCTAATGGATCGAGCAGTCACTCCACCTGTGAGAAAAACTCCAAACACGACCGAAGGAGCGTAGCACTTTAATATGACTCATATGTTTGCTCCTATCGTTACAGATAGTCAAACTCCGATCGTAGAATAGAAAAGGTCTCAATGCTCTCATTTCCTGCTTGAATTCAAAGGCCAATCAATCTTATGAAAGAGCCCTGCCTCGGGTCGGATCTCACCTTACTAGACGAAGGAAAGTCAGAAGGCTAAGAGCGCATTCTATGCCTAGTGGTTTTGGTTTTGGAAATAGCATCCTGCTTTTTTCTTGTGACAGAAGAAATTGCATATATAAGATAAGAAAGGGCTTGTTCTCTTTTCGACGGTAATTTTCGCCTTTCTATGCTGTGACTCCTCTTGACTTTGATCGCGAACTTTGGGACATGATGGATGCTCTTTCTCATCCTGATCGAGATGTGCTTTCAGCGATGGGATTGGAGCCTCTCTACTGTCTCCGCCGCGTGGCAGTGAATGAGAACATGAGTTGGGCTGCTGCTCGCAATTGGGATTCACGAGATCCTGTTAGTACATGTGATTAACCAATTGAGAGATGGACACAACCCAAGGAGGATCGTCTTAGCAGAGACTATCGATGGATTGGATGCCTTAGCCGCAGTCCATGCTGCCAAGAGAATAGGTAGCCCCCTACTTCTGCATATGTGGATCTGTGAACACTTTCGGATTCTCCCCCAATGATAAAACCTATCTCCCAAGGATGTACATGGAGCGTTATCCGAGCTTATGATGATGAGGCTGAATGGTGCGTCTGGTTCGGACCTAGGACGGATCCTATCCCCTATCCAATGGGTATGCCCGTGGTTGAGACCATCTGGTCCTTATGTTCTTGGTCACTTTTCTCTCATACTTATTTTATTTGACTTCGCCGCACTACCTTTGTAGGCTCGAGTTCTGAGGCAATTCCACTATGAGCAAGCTATTTCGAAGCTTGAAAGAGAAAGGTGGATAAGAGCTCAACAAGCGTCTCATAGACTACGTGGAGAAAGAGTGGAAGTATCGCAGGCAGCGGGGGCGTTTCGTTTGCAACTGACCGATGACTTCACCCCAGCTCCTGAGTATGTAACCTGGCTAAGAAAACGCGTGGAGACCAACCACGGAGGCAGCGGGGGGAATAAAGAGGAGGTTCTATCTACTATAAGGATTGATTGCTAGCAGTGAGAATAGAATATCCGATTCATTTAGCGGAGTGATTCCTGGTGTGACTTTCTTCTTGAAAAGACTGCTTTACTTTGAAAGAGCTGTGGGTTAGCTCTGCTGTTGCTAGGGCTGTCGGTAAAGCGGTCGAGTCTCTATCAGTTACCCCCGTAGTCCCCCGAAGGCCAATCTTAACTTAGATAAAGAGACTGATGTCCCTCCCGTCGGCAAGTCTTCCACATATTTGGCGGATTCGATACCTTTCATTGTCACGATCCCGGATTAGACAGGCAATCAATCTTAGACTTCGGTGACCGGCCCGACCGTCAGGTAAAGGGCACTAATGGGCGAAGCTTTCTCGACTTGCTGACTGCCATGACTCATTCCTCTTAGGCAGACAACCAAACCTTAGCAAATCTGTTACCGGCCCCGTAGGCACCAAGTAAGGGGTTTTTCGGTTCAGGTTGCTTTCTCAGATGGATAGTGTCACATGAAGTTATCATTTACAAGAATGAGGGTAGAATATAAAAGATAAAAGGGATATATGAGACTCAATTTTCTGGCCCGGAATCCGGGGCAATCAAGAGTTTAAGATTGACCGGAGGTGCTAATAGTTTAACCATACCTCAGGTTACCGGCTTTCAAGAAGCACTACTGGGATTAATATTCTATTTTATTTAAGCTGCAACCACGAACACCGTAGCCCCACTGATCCGATCCATGTAGATGCGGTAAGCCAACTCCGTTCCTAGTTTCGCTACCCTGCTTTAGCTCACCACTCAACTCATGCTTCTGTTCGACTCCTGACTAGCTCTCTTCGTTCGCACCGCAAGTAAACTAGTTGCTTCGCTTAGCCTACTGTGTAGCCTTCTTTCACTGTAAGTAAGGCAAGGAACTTAACTTCAAGCTGGCAAAGGAACTTCTGGCTTACTTCCTTCTTTACGCCGATAAGAGCGCATTCCTTGTCCATCAAGGACCTTTAGCATTGTATTGGCGAATGAAATGTGGCTGGGCTCAGAAAGAAAGGAAGAGTTTCGATTCCAAGAGCTGTAGGAAAGAAAGATTAGGATATTTCGTGGGTGAAGAAAGAATATTCATTTCTTTCCAGCTTTGGTCACATACACATAACATAGGCTTGAACCACTCCGGGAAAACTTTAGCCATGGTTGGTGAGAAGGCTCCCATGTGGGATTGGCACAAGCGTCGTAGATCGGACTTTGTTTTTCCGAACTCATGTTTACAGAAACAGAATGAAGATGGTCAATCACTTTCCTTACTTAAGAATAAGAAGCTGTCAGCAAAGTCAGGGAAAGCCTTTCCTGTCTTCTTGCTTGACTTATTCATGCCTGAAGGCAAGACTTTATACCAATAACAACCTACGAAAATGCTTACACAACCGGCAAGACATTCCCCGGAAAGAAAGCCCATTTCTTCACTTTACTTCCAACAGAGATACGGAATCGTACTTCGAAGGTTTGCAACGAATGGAAAGCGATGCAAAGCTAGAAAGCTGTCAATGCGGGAAGATTTGTAACTAGGATTTTGAGGAGGGACAAAGTCTCAAACAAAAGGAAATGCAACTTCTACTACCGGTAAGAATAGAGCGACGGAATGCATTGCTGCTCCCGCGCTTACCCCAATGGACCACTTAGAAGAGATCGAATCGGATGACTTGAAAGCGGAAAAAGCAATGGTCCTTTAGCCGACAGACGGAACACCTTATAACCTAAAACACTAAGAGGGAATGGAAAGAAAGCTTGCACCGCTAAACTGGAAAGCGAATGGATAAGCATTCCACCCTACAACACTAAAGGCTAGGCCTATGGGAAGACACCCGGAAAAAGAGTCACGCCCTATAAGTCGAGGAGGTACAACGCAAGAAAGAGGCTATGGCAATGCTGCTTACACAACCAGAAAGCCAGTCCCGCGCTCCACCCCTTAGCCTCACTCTACGAACCAACTGAAGGACTGGACTACATACGGAATACGTACTTTAGGGATTAGGGGATAGAGGGAATGGTCCCAGACCCGGATAGACATAAACTCGATCTACAGGACGGACAGAAGGAATAGCATACTTAGAATAAAACCAGAATACGTTATTTCCCACTTTACGTACTACTTCGACTGCTAATCGAAAGCTTGCAAGGATCTAAGGCTTAGAAAGAAAGATGGCTTTCAGCAGTCAAATTCCGACATTTATGACATAAGAAAGGAAATGGCCATTTAGCCGAATAAGAGGCTAGCGCAAATGCTTTTACCTATACCCTGAAAGACCATTCCTTCGCTCTACGAAAGCATAGGAAAGAATCCAAAGGAAAACTGACAACAATAATAGATAGGGCAATGGGCATACAACTCAAAGATGAAGCTTACAAAAGAATACAATCAATCAAGCTTCCTTACTTGAGAAAGAGGATGCCCTTAAAAAAAGACGGAAGCAGCAAAGAGACACACCTACAAGAAGAAGTCTTAGGGAACGAAGGGGACAGAATAGAGTGAATCAAGGTTGCTTCCTTCCTAGCTAAGGAAAAAAAGAAAGGACCTAAAAAGCCATTCCAATATAAGGAAGAATCCACATTTCCAATCGGCGATGGATGATCAAGCAGCGGGACAAAAGATTCAATTAAGAGATTGACCCACTCAAAGTATTCCTATAACATACGAAAAGTCCTATAGTCAGTCCTTCCTTCACTCAGCAATAGCGGACTTGGAAGCAACCCGGAAAAGGATCCTTAGCACCCAACCCCTCGTTCGGACCTTAGTCTCATTCTCAAAGAAGGAGAATGCTCAACAAACAGAAAGACGAGTAGAATGGACTGCTTACACAAGCAAGAGCTAGACAGAGGGGATGAAAGGAAAGATTGAAAGAAGGAAAAAGATGACGATCGCTCGTGAACCATGACTAATGGGGAACTTCACTACCTGCGGGAGAGCAGTTAGATTAACTCAAAAAGGAAAAGGGATTAGGCGCTTACTGATAGGAGTAGGATGCTTGAAAGGCTGGCGGATACGATTTCACTAAACTCATCAGTCTTATTCCTTAGGGTGAAAAACTCGATAGCTCATGATACTGGTCAAGGTTACTTTGCCTGTAGGAACGGTCCTTGTGCCATGGAGAAAGGTGTTACCCCCACTGCTTAATGGGTGGTATAGCCTGCGTTTTGTTCTTTCCTTATTGTGTGATTTATTATTAATGAAGATTCTAGTTTGGAATTGCCGTGGTGCCGGGAGTAAACGGTTTCATGGTGTAATAATGGACTTGCTTTACCTGTATAAGCCAGATATAGTTGTGCTTTTGGAAACATGGGTGAGTGGTGAGAAGGCCGAAAAAGTGGTTAGAGGACTGGGGTTTCCGTCATCGCATCGGGTAGAACCTCAAGGTTATTCTGGTGAGGGTCCTGTGGAAGAGCAAAGATATATCAGTGGATGTCCTTCAGGATGACTCTCAGTTCGTTCATATGAAGGTGGTTCAGGAGAAGAAGAGCGAGTGCTTATTTACTGCTCTCTATGCGAAACCTATGGAGAGTCTGAAAGCCTGGCTCTGGAAGCAAGTTCTTCAGATGTCCCACGGTTCCCTGGATGCTAGCTGGTGACTTCAATGAAATGGCAAGCGTTGATGAGAAAGACGGGGAAGGCGCTCTTTAGGATTACAATTATTTCCCTGACTTTCTATCTATTCTTAGAATAGCTATAATAAAATATAAGCTTACCATTTCATTCTTGCCTAGCAAAGGAGCTAGCATTTCTTACCTTTCTAAGCAAAAATCTCTCTCCATCTCGGTGTGGCGTCGTCTCCACCACAATGCAGTTTCCTTTCCTAAGTATCCGAGACAAGACAGACTGACCGACACTTTAGCCTCTCATTCTAGGACTTCCCTGTGCAATCCTTTCCATTAAGGAAGAGAAGAGCTCGACCCATTCATTCATTAGTAAAGGGGCTAGTACGCTCAAATGCAAAGAGATAGACTTAGACCCGCAGATACCAGAAAAAGGGGGAGTTTCTGCAAGTCAATGTTTCATAACATAAACCGGTGCGCTCCGGGCCATTCACTTTTTAATTCAATATTGCTTTCTCACTCGAGAGCCCTTCCAGCTGTTCCTGATGTCGAATGAGTTCATCATTACATTCATGCTTCACCTAAATTGCTGCGAGAGGGAATGCGCCGCTTCAACTCGACCGACTCGATATAGGGCCTCGACCTGCGAAGGTGTGCTGCAAAAATTCGATAGCTCGATCAGCTCGACAAGCGTTATTACATATCTAATAATAATATAAAGAAGCTTGCACGAATCCCAATGGAAGGCTCGGGACCCCTATCGTAGATCGGACTTTGCTTTTCCAGGCTCCAGGCTAGAGAAAGGCTCTTCCATATCCGCAGCCGCTATGCTAGCTCGAAAAGGACTTAAATAACTGACATTAGGTCGTGACTTGAGGGTGAGGGGAAGGAGCGGTAAATAAGTAAGGAGGTCGACTAGTTCTTAGCTTGATTGAACTCAGCATAGTTAGAGATTAGAGGAGATAGCTTTTCTTTCTATTGCTTGAGTTGAATCAGTTGCCAAAAAGCTCGAACGTAATTGACTTCTTTCTTAAAGGAAAAGATGATTTGGAGACGAATTCATTCCTCTCCGAGCAGTGAAGTGCCATATCCTAGAGAGAGGGCTTTACCGGTCGTTAAGATAGAGTCGGTGTCGGTAGCTTTTATTGCTATTGTTAGCGGGATCAGGTCACCAATCGGTGACATAGTTTAGGAATGAATATCCGTAACTCCCATTCCAGTACTTGAACTGACAAAATTGAAAAAAAAAAAAAGCAAGACCTGGCTCAAGGCTAACCCTCTAAACTCAGGGTCAGGAACGGGAAAAGAAGAATAAGTAGGACAGGCTCGAGGTAAATTCTTTCTTTTAGGAGAGATTCCTTCACCGAGAACGAGAAGTTTTCCTCCACTGTAAATCTCTACTGTAAAGCGGTTGTTAAAGGGAGTTTTATTTTAGAGGAATGATAGGTACTCGCTCTTAGACTTCCACTTCCACGGCTAAGCCGTCAAGAGAGTTCTTTTTTTCTAAAGAATTCAAGCAATTCGGAGTAGTTCAAACGCTCGGGACAAGGGTAGAAGGGAAGAGGAGTAGTTCAAGCCTGTGTGACCCAAGCGGGAATTCATATTCTTCGCCAAGAAAGGGATTGATCCCAGACCTAGGAGCATGAGACTTAATACGTCTGGTTTAGCGCTATCCTTTCCTTCTGATGAGATGCCTGTTCTCCGGTGCAGATGAAGAAAAGAAAATAAGGTGCCGGTTTTTTAGGAGATTGATTTGGAGACGAATTCATTCCTCTGCTGGAAAGCAGTCCTTCACGGATATGGGAGCTTACAAAGCTCTTGCTGGTTTAGTAAGCTAAGCATTTCCTTCCTTTATGATTATGAAAAAGGAATGGATAGAGAGGAAGGCTCCAGGGTTTTTTCTCTTGGTGTCAACATAGGAATTGGAGCAGTTAGAATGGATGCCTTTTCCCTTGTTGAATCAGCCAAGTCAGTAGCCTTTCTTTTATGCGGGATTGCCTGTTGATGCAAGGAATAAGGGCTGGCTTGATGCCAAGAAGAAGCTGGTGGAGGAATAACGGCAGCTAAATCATCTGCTGCACAGTAGTACGTATTAGGCAAATGGGATTTTTCTTTCCTAGGCTCGGGAGCGTAGTAAGAGGTCTTTGGTGCGTGAATGCTTGACTTAGAGCTTGAACTAGGGGCAATCCAGCAACCATTTCAACTGGATACCATCAAGAGGGCAAGAGAGGAGGAGCCGATGAAGGAGTTTTTCCCCATCGAAAGCTTATACCTGCAGACTTTGAAGCCAATTGCCATCCTCCTTTTAAAGCATCCCGTTCTTTTGATGAAGTGGAAAAGCTTATTCCGTCGATCATGCAGTTGTTAATGCACCACCCAAACCTCCATATCCTTCACCTCCGACACCCTATGATCCTATAAATCTTCTGAGGTGGGGCCAATAACAAGACTGCTGCAGATTGGCAAGTGTCTCGCCAACCCCTTTGTGTCCTGCTATCCGATAAGCATGTGCTTCCCGCGCTGATCCTGCCCATCGACTGGAATACAAATGCTGTCCGGATGAAAGAGAAAACCTCGCATGAAAATGAACGATATTTGAGTCATTGCCCCGACTCAACCCTCTGTATATGCCCTTGAAGTCCGGCAGGCGTACTCTTCCCCATAACCCTAAAGCACCAAAGGGCTATTGTGCGAGATAACACCAGCTGTAACAACTGGAGGACGGGATAACATATCTGCTATCTCCTTTTAAGCACCTTTACCACACCTTATAATCAGATGGAACTGCTGCATAAATCCCATCCAACGGGCCTTTCGTGATTTCTGTAGTTTGGAAGGCTGCGGTTGGCCGATGAGAATTATGCACAATCCTTTCCTCGCTCACTAAGTCATCTTTCCACTTTCCCACGCACTGCACCAATGCCTAGAGCTCTTTCTCATAAGTGGGATGATTGAGAACTGCACCACTTAATTTCTCATCATGGTAACAAATGGCCGGCCTATTCCGAAGCAAGCGAGACCGCGCCCATGGCGCAATCAAAAACATCTGTCTCAATCCCGGGTTGCCCCCCTACCAACAATGTGTCCTAAGTACACTAAGGACTGGTTTGCACTTGGACGACTAGTTTTTCTCCTCGAGCCGATTCTCTTGTTGAGTTTTGTGTCTCGTCTCGTGTTTTGAATTCATTTCGATTTTCTTTGTGTGAAGTCTGTCTATCTAGCTTAGTTTGAGCTGGTTTCTGAGAGCAAAGGCTTAACTCGTCACAAGACTAGGGTGAAAACTATATAATCAAACATCCCTCGCGTCGATCTTACCTCCGCCGGCAGAATGTTATTAGTATTCAATCTCGATTGGGTTGATGGTATGTGAGCCTGAAAGGACTCAGATGGCTGAGCTAGGTTAGTGATACTATCTAACTAAAGGTATTTATTCCTTACTAAAGGCGGGCATCGTACTCTCCAGACCTACCATAATAGACTTGGTTTCAATTTCAGGTCAAACCGCATGGCGTGATAAGTGAAAAAGAAATCTACCTATGTTGATAGCCCTCTTTCGGAGTCTTTGATTCGATAGTAGTCACCGCTAGAAAGGAAAAAAAGGAAAGCTTTTAACAAAACATCTCTTCAAATCTAAGAGGATTCGCCCGTGAAGGTAGAAAAATTTTCTTGCTTCTCTAAAAGCTGCTATGTTGCCGGGCTAGTCCTTTCTTTTAGGAAGAGTCTTCCCATAGCATAGTCTTGAAACGAAGCCCTTCGAACCTTTTTGCCCTTTCAAATAAAAAAAGCTTTTCGGTGGCTGACTTCTTTGCTTTTTTCTTTTCTCTTGCTTTGTCTGGCAGTTCTCCTTCTACCATGACTGGCCTGAAGCCGGCCTCCTTAACAGTAACAGACATATCTGAAAAGAACATGGCGTCTATCAGAGCTGGTTCTCTGATTTTATTCCTTTCTTGGGGCTATCCCATCTCGTCCAATATCGTAGCGTAGTCTAAGACGCTCAGCCTAGAAATCGACTCAGAGACCTGGCCCTGTCCCAAAATAAAGTTCTTTTCTCTTCTCTTAATAATGGGATAAATCATCAACGGGGGTAGTCCTTTAACCTTTAAACTAAGAAATTCCCCCATGCCTTCTAGGAAGATGCACTTTGATGACTAGGCTAAGCCGCTTCCTATTTTTCCTTCCTATGAATGGATAAATAAAGCTACTGGTATCCCTTCCCAAATCCCGCTCTTTCAAAAAAGATCGTATCGTATATAAGATACCTCCCTTTGCTCTTTTCTTCGATCTGAGCTGAGCCCTCTGAATTGCGGGGAACCCTCTTCTGACTATGAAGATGCCTCGGTTTAGTCTTTCCTGCGCCCTTTTCTTGTCTTTTTGCTATTGGTTGAAGAAGGTCGTTCTGCCCGGGCAATGGAATCAGGTTTGTAACCCAAAGTAAGTCAAGTAGTGAATTCTTCGGACATGAAAGAAGAGAGAGCATACTTCCTTTTTGATCGAAGTCCAAGAACAGCTTTGACGGACAGCTTTCTAAGCGCAGAAAAGAAAGCTTTGAGTGTGGTTCTTCTCTCAACGGAAAAAGGGCTGGAAGAAGAATATCCCTCATATCGAGTGTCTATCGCTCCCGTGGCACTGGCCGTAACATCAAGATCGGAAAATGGCGTCATAAAAGATAGTTATACCTTACCCCATGACCTGAAAGAGGGTCGGGACCCTTTCTTGCTTACATTGAATGAGACCAATCCCTTGGTGCTGGGAGTGTCTGTCGCATTTAGGGCTTTCTCCTGGAGTTAGGCTCGGGTCAATAGCTCTTTCCTTTATAGCTCGTCACTCTTTTCTTTCTGTTGTTAAAGAGAATGGCATAACTAATCTAATGAGTGTCCCCGCGCCTTAAACTTTCGGTCAATCGGCGTTAACCGCTCCTATCCCTTCTTCCTATGGTTGAGCTTCTTTGCGCTCCGGACCTAATGCCGTCTATGCTTAGTCTTTCTTTGCCAAAGGGCTTTGATCGCGCACATACTGAGAAAGGAAATAAGGAATCGATGTTGCCCCCTACCCCGGTTTTCGATTTAAGACGCCTCCTTCTCCTTTCGATCCAGTGGCTTTCACTCCTTGAGTAGAATACCCTATACGGTGTCCGGGCTTACCCTTTTCGCTTCTCACCTAGCTACTAGAACTATAGGACTAAAGATCATGGTCGTAGGTCAACCTGTATGGAGTTGTGCCTGTGCCATCACTAAGGGTGGCCTTCCAACATCAATTGACCCCACCCGAGTTTACTGAAGCTATGTTAGTTGAATTGGACGGTCTAGAGCATCACCCTGAAACACCGAAGGAACTCGAACTGAAGACTGTCCATTAGCATGACAATGCTGGCATACTGCAGAAGCCTTAGAGACAGGCTCTGATGTTCTTCCGAGAGGAGCTTACTAATGAAAGTGGGCCGTGACTCTGTTCCATCTCCGAGATTTACTTAAAGTTCAAGGAGTGGATCTTGAACTTCGGCCTTGTCATCTTCCATTTTAGGTGCTGGTGGAAGAGAAGAAAACTTATAGGCCTGTGAATTCAGCCCTTTGAGCCTTTGTGAGAGGCTTAGTCATCGTTACCATCTGGATCTGGTCCGGGCCAGACAGTCAAATTACTGACGGCCTATACATCTCTAACACAGTTTCTAAGGTGGGTAACCTCATCGATGATTGGACTGGCTCTCGTCGGTCTCCCTTCACCATCTGGAGGAGTATCAAAGGTCCTACATTCCTGTGATAGAGCTGCGCCTCTGCCAAGCTAGCATTGACTGTGAAGGGCCAATTATCTGCCAAAACCATTTCGATCTCCTTCTTGTCATTCCAGAATACTAGAAACTGGTGGAGCGAAGAGGAATCACCTGGCCACTTAGGGTAAAGCTATCCCATCGAGAACAGGATTGGCAATGGCTAGTGAAGAGCTGAAGAAAAAGCTATTCTTTTTCTCACATCTCGATTTCTCTCTCAATGCTCAATGGAAGCTGAGGCTATCTTGCTCAGTTTTTCCTTAGCTATAAACTAAGTAAGTAAACTACCTTTATTTGGACAATCTTCTTACCGTCCTATTACTGGTCTCAGCCATAGCCGTATGACTAGCCTTTAAAAAGGAAGGCTTAGGTTCAAATCAAGCAGTGCCAGATGCTTCTGAAATAGCAGCTTCTCCGGATCCGGGCTTTCTTACTTATCTTATAGGTGTGGGGCCTAAATAATAGGCCCAATAGAATAGACTGAATTAGTGAAGTATGGCAATGGTATGGCATCAGTAGGAACTGATTTACCTCTACTAGTATGTGTTACTAGCACCCAGATTTCTTGCTAGTATTACCTTTTGCCTTTCCTGCTTTACTGCTTTACCTTTATTGCTTTCCTTTTTGCCTTTCCTTCCTTACGTTCTTACTTTCCTTCTTAGAGTAGTAGTGCTAGAGTTCCATATCCGTTATCGGACGAATGCCCTATCGGGAAATCAATCGATAAGAGAAATGATATTAGTAATAGAAGAAGTAAGCATCCAAGGATTGCACTCATAAGGGCAAGGTGCGTAGCCTTCTTGCACATTAGTAAGGCAAGCGATGCTCAATAGTAACCTCTTTCATGCCTTAGTCCTTAGTAAACTCCTGCCCTCAGGCCTTAGCCGAAGGTAAGCTCCTTCATGCCTTTAAGCATGGCTCTTTGTAGCAAGCAAGCTATGGTTACAGGTATGAATGAATGCCTTTGCTTCGGCCCATTTTGTGTAGTACTCGGTGGCTGTGAGGATGAATGCCGGTCTATTTGTATTTTCAAAAGTCTTGGTGAATGGTCCAATAATCTCAAATGCCCACATTGAAAATGGCCACGGAGCTGTCAACGTATGGAGAGATGATGAGGGTGTCCGAACGAGATCGGCGTGGATTTAGCATTTCATGCATTTTATCACAACATTATTACAGTCCCTCTCCATTGTTGGCCAATAATATCCTTGACGCAATATCTTCTTGGCCAGCATTTTACTATTGAATGACCACCGTAGATGCTGGAGTGTGCTTCCTTTATTAGAAAATATCCTTCTTCTCGAGTGTTGCACCTGAAAAGTACACTGTAGAAAGATCGCTTGTACAAAACGTCCTTTAACATGACATCGAATTTTTTGCCTTCTCGCCCTTCTCTAATAGGGCTCTTCTTTCGAGGACGCATTGGAATTAGTGAGTTCTGGGACCCGTGATATAGAATTTTCCTGATCTCGCCAAATGGTGTCCGTTGCTGGGGCATCCATTCTTTCCACAACGAAAGACTCCATGCTTTGATGCAGGGTTGAAGGATTGATGCTAGCGTAGCCAGAGAATCAGCCAGCCGGTTATGCATTCTCAGGTCAAAGTTATTTCTTTGAATTGCTTGATGAGCTCGATTGACATTTCTTTATAAGGGATCCTTACGTGGGTCCTTAGTCTTCCATTCACCCAGAACTTGGCTGATCACCAGCTTTGAATCTGCTATGACCTTCAAGTGTCGGACATCGAGGCAGAGTGCAGCTCGAAGTCCGGCAATGAATGCTTCATACTCAGTGATGTTCTTGGTCGTAGGAAACCCCAGCTGATATGCCTTCGGGATAACCACCCCTTCTGGTGACATCAACACGATCCCATCCCAATGCCATTCCCCTTTCGAATTCAAAGCTCCATCAAAGTACATGGTCCAAAAAAGATCCAATTTTCTATACTCAATGTCAGTGTAAAAGACTTTTTCATCCGGAAAATAATCCATCATGGGCGGCTCGTAACATGGTAAAGGGTGACGTCCAAGGTGATTAGCAATAGCTTGTCCTAACATCGATTTCTAGCTGACATAAATGATATCGAACTCTGACAACAAGATTTGCTACCTAGCAATTCGGCCTGAAACAACCGGCTTTTCATGTTCTCGCCAGGTGTAAGAATCCCTTTTTACCACCGATGATGGAATGTGGTCCATGCGCGCAAGAAGAAGTTCCGGATATTCTAAATAAATATTTGGAAATTTTTCAGAGTCTACTCACCTGAGATTGATAATTCGGATCAACAATAAAAATATCTTTTTTTCAATGGTTCCTTTCCAAGCGGGTTAGACCAGAAGGCTCAACCAAGAAAGAATTACCTTATTTTCTACCTAGTAACATTCTCAGATATCCTGGGAGATGTTCTTGTAAGCACAGAGGGTTCCAAGTAACACCCTTCTCAGCTACCATATCATAACACTTCCACATAAGACCAAATCGAGAGAGCTCTTTCTTTTCGAGTTTGGACTTCAAGGTTCGATGTAATTGAAAGGGAGCTTTGAAGAAATTTTCTAAGTGTACATCAGGTGAGTGTGCTACACTCCAGTACCAGTGAACGTACTTCAATCACTCTTTTATCCAATTACGTAGTAAACTCCACTCAAGGAAGTCTTGGACCCTCTCGGTGGGAAACAACTCATCAGGTGTCACTTTCAAATCTTTTGAGCGCATCTCTTAACTCTTTTATTTAAAAAATAATTAACAAGATAGCCTTTAAAGGAAGCGAAAGCTCACTCGACCAAGCCATAATTCAAATGGATAATCACTTGAACCACGGGCTTTAGTATACATAGCGAAGATATGGTAAAAATGCCGAGATCGCTTGTGATCCAGCCTTGCCAGCACTCTATATCCTCCACCACCAATTCGAATTAATAAGGAAAATCTTTGAAAAGGATATTTTTCATTAATCGCCATTAATCCAAATGGATGGTGAAAAGACATAAGGCATCGAATAGATATAGGACTTAAATCTACATATCCTCGATTAACCCTAAAGCGCTTGATTAGGTCAATGGCAAATTCTTGGTATGATATGAGTTGGGGCTCTTTGGTCTAGATTTTTTCCTAGTCCTTGTTTCAAAAAAGGGAGTATAATAGCAGAAGGTTGTTAGACTGGCCTCTGAGTGGAATATTAATATTATCCTTCAACCATGTGTTGCAGACCAGTTACAGGTTGGTAAAACCTCACTCCTTACCGAAAAAAAAGCCTTCTTCGGGCTATGATCTAGCATTCTTAGCTGCTAAGCCAACTGTAGAAAGTCATGCCTCGGATTGCTTTATTTGGGCCGTTACCAGTAGTGTAGTCAATTCATATGCTTAAAACAAAAACATGGAATCACGAAATCCAAATCTTTCTCTCCTATCCCTTTACTAGACCACCTTGAAAATGAAAATCAAGCTAGAAAAAATTCCTCGAAAAAAAGATTTGTTTAAGCATCAATTCCGGTAAATCAAGCCTAGCCTAAGCCAAAGCCTGAAAATGTGGAATTACTTTTGCCAAGACCAAAAGCGGTATTCCCCCCTAAACTCAAGCTCAGCTCTCCGAAGGCCCTTCGGAGATTGACCTTTCTTTCGAATTCGTATCCGTTGGCTAAAGACTTAGAAGCTTGTCTGCCAGTAGAGGAATCGTGGGCTCCTTATCTGTAAGGTAGCAGCTGCTGGCTAGCTCTAATCCTGCTTCGCCTCGTTGTCATTTTCAAGGCCGGTTATTAATGGCGGCCGTATGGCATCTATCCATCCATGCTGAAGAGATCCGCACCGCAGGTTAATCTAAACTGACGATCGTCTTTTCATGACTAACCGGGGGATTCTGATGCAAAATAGATTCGTGTTCCGCTTCAATAGAAAAATTATTAGCTCCGCCCGCCACCTCATGTTCAGTCTAGCGCGGTAAGCCTTAGTGCCTTGTTTTCGAGACTTTCCTCGAAGAACCCCTTCCTTTGAAGGGCACACCCCGATACGTAGCGTAGCATCCAAGGCTGTTTTCCCGATCTTGCTGGGGAAAAACCAATCGCAGCTAGAGCTGCAATTGAAAACATGTAGAGTTGCACCGGACTGAGAAGAGAAGGATTTTCTTCGTCCGTTTGTCCAAAGAGAATGAAATAGAAAAGTTTTGAAGTCAAAGCTACCCTTTCTGTGGTTGTTACCGAGGGGTTTTCCACATTATAAAGGGCTTTTAATCTTAAGGCGAGGGAAATGACTCTGGGCCCCGAGGTAAGATATAGAGTGTGATGCGACTGCCTTCTCTCTTTTGGCAGTCGATGAATGGATAGTCACTGAAGGAAGGTCACACCCCCCACTTTCTTGTTTTTTGGGTCATCTTTAGTCTCGCATATATTTCATATATAGAAGATGGTCTTCGATCATGACATTGAATAAAAATATTCTAATAAAGATAGAATCTACTGAAGTTCTATCACGACAGCCTACTTCCTAGGTTATTGGGCCGTCTCTATCTATTCTAGTCTCTTAAAAAGCCGTTTTTTTGAAAAAGAAAGATTTGCTTAACACATGAAGTTTGGAAAGGTCTCTTAGTCTATTTGTCGTAATGCAATCCCTGATGAGACCAAATACATGTGATTGGAAGCAATCGTTTACTTAACTCGGCCCAAGCAATGTCCCAAGCTTTTTGTTCTTAAAGAAAGACCTATATCTACAGTTTTGGGCTTGCCTCCGGCCTCCTGGTGAGCATTACTTATTTGTATTCCGACCGAAGAAAGAAAGTTTTTTTATCTCATAAAGCAAGGACCTCTTTCACATAAGAAAGTAGAGGAGGCGGGCTTGGGTACGAGAACATAATTGGAAGAAATAAGGGTCGAAGTTTAGACCGCTCACAGTAGTTCTACCTATAGAAAAGATCATCAGAGAGGAGACAACCCATTTATGATTCCAGCCGAGAAGACTAGACTAGTAAAAGGAAGGATCAAGAATGTCATATATTTCAGGAGCTCGATTAGTTGCCGATGAACAAGTAAGAATTGCCTCAACAAAAATGGATGGAATTGGACCTAAAAAAGCCATTCAGGTTCGTTATCGATTAGGTATCAGTGGGAACATAAAGATAAAAGAGTTAAATAAGTATCAGATCGACCAAATTGAACAAATGATAGGTCAAGATCATGTTGTTCATTGGGAATTGAAGAGGGGAGAACGAGCAGACATCGAACGATTAATTTCTATTTCTTGTTATCGTGGAATTCGTCATCAAGATGGATTGCCCTTACGCGGTCAACGAACTCATACTAATGCTAGAACTTGTCGCAAGCTAATTCGGAAATGAAAGAAGTCTACCGAAAGCCCTTGGTACTTGTCTTATCAATCACACTGATAGCTTCAATAGTTCACTGAAATTTTTTTGAGTTTTTTTTATTTCACCAGTTACTAATCCAGTATACGTATAGTCGGCCTCCTTCGCCACTCCACTAGTGGCTCGGCTTCGTCCTAGAAACTACTGCTTCCGCCTCTCTAGGCATGAGCGATAGCTCATGACTGGTATATGGATCTCTCTATGTAGTGGTCGGCCTTCTAGAAGCTTCGCCAGCTTCTACTAGTCGCTTCCTGAATGCCTCTTTACTTTAGTATGGTCTGTCTAGTCTTTCCTCCCGCTGGTCGCCTTGTCGAAAACGAAGGCTACTAGGCAAGCTAGAGAGTCAGCTTGCTTGCATTCTAGAAACGGTAGCTTTCGCGCCCTTCCTGCCTGCTGAAATTGATTGAATGATCGTGACAGCTCTTCAAATCCTATTCAGTCTGATTAGATATGTCACTGAAACAATCCGTTCTGTCTCTGTTTTATTTGCGGATTCCGAGGATGAGCCGGCCGATCCTAACATCTTTATCTGAGGAGCCGGTCGACGAAGCCTCCTCCTCAGATAAAGATGTCTCCGACGCTACTCTCTCGGCAAGAACAACTTTATCTATTGTTATTTTTTTGGCGGGTTCGGTCAGGAGAGACAAAAGAGAGATTTTCTATCAGTCAAAAGCAGATAGCGCCCCCCCATGCTCCCACGGTCCGCTTACCGAGGAATAGAAAGGGAGGACCCGGGGCCAGAGCAAGTTGGGTTGGGGTATAGAGCCGTAAGCGCGATGGGGGGTGACAGAGGACGTGCTCGTACGGTTCATAGAAGGGTATGATCAACTCGTTGATTGTTGGGAACTTTCACTCCTCTATATTCGAAATATGCCTTTCTAGGAGCATTACGATCTGCAGCTCAAATGGTCTCTTATGAAGTCTCTATTGGTCTTATTCTTATTGTGCGCCTTGTGAGCGCGTTTGGATCCGCGAAGGCAATCGCTCGGATGTTCCCCTAACCCAACCCGGGAACGGACCGGAGGGAACCGCAGCATGGGGAATGTCCGCGTCTCGTCGCAAGGCTCATTTTTAGTTGTGGGTCATAGGGCGGGCTTCGGGCGGGCAGCTTTATCTGATCAAGGGCCGGGGCACAAGGGTCCTGGTACTATCCAGGTGCGAAGAACCCCGGAGGTGACTGCAATGAGCAGAAATATCACTCACCGGCCTAAACGACGAGCAAACACTCGAACGTGAGAGCAAGGGATCACCCAACGAATGGACGAGCTCCAAGGAGGTAGGAGAGAGGGAGGCAAAAACCATGCTTTCAGAGAAGTGGCGGTCCGAATCTTATCTGAACTGCGAGAATAACTGACTAAGCCGTGCCATAAGGCCCATTCTCCAACTCCAAACGGGACGGGGCCAAGCCTTTAGGTTGTTTAAGGAGGTTGGGTGACAGATCGGCCATAGGAGTACTCCGGGATATAAACAAGGGCAAAAAATTTCGAGCATACGACGATGCCGCCCGTTTTCATTTCATGGAAGTCCCCGGCAGAGGAAAGGGCTGTAGGTGATGGCGCGTTTTGCTTCTTATCTGGAGAGGGGCGCTGAAATCGTTCCTATTGGGTCGTGCGTGGCAGCGAGTATAGATGAATAAGGGTGGGCGGCCGCTTGAACGGGACCTATTCTCTTAATAGGCGGCAAAGCTGAATAGGAAAGGGGCCGAGCTGACTGATGAGTGCCTTTTTAGCCTTTTTCTAAAGGCTCTCATGTGAAGCTAACATGGCTGGCTACATACAAGTATAGCCAAATCAAGATGAGACGGGACGGACGGTCAGAGGCCGCAGCGGGACTACCATAGGAAAGCCCGCCCCCGCTAGCTAACATAGAAAGATATTCCCGGATAACAGTAGTCTCTATGTGAATCTCTTCCCGACCAGGCCAGGCCGAATCGGGCCACCACTTGGGATGGGAATGGCTCAGCCCACATGCATCATTTGATGAAAGCACTCCAGTCCAGTCGCCTCCTCGAAGTGGCTTGTCAACCACGCTTTCCCTCCCTCAAAATAATGCTCCTCACAAAATGCCCTTCCTTGGGTTGGGGCAACACAGCAATGAGTAGTTCGCTCCAGGACTCCACTCCCTCGAGAGCAGGATGCCGGCCGAGATGGAGCTGGGAGCCAACCTAGACTTTCCTGGGGCTTGCCTTGCCCCAACACCTAAAGAAAAGGCGGGCGCCGAAAAGGAAACAGCCCAGCCTCTTCAAGAAAGCTTTGCTTGGTAGGCGCTGCCTACTCACTCCGACAATGCTCTGAACACGAAAGTGTGCAGTTCCGCCCCCTTCTCCCATGCTGAGTCACAGGTAGCGCCTCAGAAAGCACGGACGAGCCACATGCAGGGAAACTTGCACGTGTGGTTCTGGCCGGGGACCCCGGTATACTGTACTAATATGTGTAGGTCCCCGTAATTCGAGTGAGATTGTCATGGCGCAAAAGCAGATATGGTCTGGTATTCCCTTGTTCCCTGTATTGGTTATGTTCCTCATTTCTTGTCTAGCAGAAACTAATCGAGCTCCGTTTGATCTCCCAGAAGCGGAAGCTGAATCAGTTGCAGGCTATAATGTAGAATATGCGCGGGATGCGATCCTTAATAGTCCACTGTTGGCGGAAGCCAATGTCCCGGGGTCCCGGGGACTCATTCTGACTGAAACAAGGGGTGGGTCTTTACCAATTTGGAAAATATTCGATTTTAGGGAAGCCAAAAAACGTGAGCGCCTAGCACGAGCCTTATTGAATATTGAAAAGGCCCCTTACTATAGATAAAGCCCCTGCAATCAAACTCAAGGAAAGCCTTTTGACAACCTTACTAATAGAAAGGGGAAAAATGCGCTCAAACAACCTATCTTACTAATAATAGGGTCGTTGTAAAGCTACAGCTCGAAAGCCGGCCTTACCTTCTATTCTATTAGTAAAGGGCTTTTCTTGCTTGTTTAGTAAAGTCACGCTTTTCATTTTGATAGGAGTAGGTGCTTTCTGGGGCAGGGCACTCTTCATTCTTCATTCGAAACTAATGAATGTCCGGTCGGGGGTTTCTGCCTTGTTATCAAAAAGGGAGTTGGGTAAAGCAAACTCCCTCCTTGGACGAGCACGAGGCTTAGTCAAGTAGAACCGGGTTGCGCTGCTTGATGCTCCGATCGAAAACAAATCAGTGGGGCCATGCCGGTACGACTGAATATGCGTTAGAAAGGTCAATCCCTCCCCTACGACACCAAAAAAAACCGGGCCGAACTTCTACCCGCCCGCTTCCATAGAACAATATCGTGGCAACGTAGACCTAAGTGGTATCATATCATATTGGATCCTTGGGAACCATCACAAGTACGGCCGGCCTATATTTGAACGAAAATGCCGTGTCGTCCAGCGGAGCCTAGAAGAAGGTGACTCGCGCAGACAGCTGACTCCTTTTCAATAGAAAGGAATAGCCAAACCAACCCAGCTGTCTGGTCAATCTCAGAGATCTTATCGGCCGGCAAACTGGAGACGGACGACCACGGTCCCGACCTTACCAGCACCAGAGGTGTACTAATCAATGAACTCCCGAAACCTACTTTCTTTTCTGACAAAATCAACCAAGCCTAACCGGTCACGACATGTTGTTGATATTGATTGAGTTTGAGGGACTTTCGCTGACTGAATTCATCCATAAACCCAGACCCCCGTAACCTTCGTAACCAAAGCGTCACGACAACATCCAAAGGTGACTTTTGGATTCTTAAGTAGGGGGCGGCAAGGAGGAGCACGTAGGAATGCCGACCACTACTTAAGCCACTTGTGGCTGAGAGAAAGCGAGTAGCACCTTGTATAGGTTGGGCGGAGCTTGAAGAAGGTAGCCCCTCTCAGAGAAAGCCATTGCGCGCTAGCTTAGCTAGCTAGCGTTTTTCAGCTGGCTATTATGTTAGTTGTAGCGCGCCTTCCCTCCTTCTCTCACTTCGGAAAGATTTTGCAGTATTTTCTTATGATGACCTGGTCGAGGGAGTACGATACATCGGTGTAAAAGATTGAGTGGGATCTGTGAAGTTGGTTATAGTAAGGCCTGACCGGTTGGGAAAGCGATATGGACAGGTCAACCCTGGTCGATGTCCCGTGTTAACGGTAGCATCGATATCTCGGGTTAGTCACCGAGACGCCCCCCCATGGTGGGACAAGTTCCCCATAATTTAGGAGAGTTGTTGTCGACATTGGCTTAGCGCAATAGTCTTTGATCTGGGATACGGACTTCGGAGGGGAGTCACTTCCGAGTCGTCCAGCTGGCAACATGGCGGATGTCAGGCTGTAAATGTATAAAAAAAAACTATGACTCACTAGTTCTTTCAAGTATTACTGCGCTCAGTGTCGACTTCATGGCGTGGGATCTTTGAAGGTCCCAAGACCATTATCGCGGTCTTAAATGAGGCCACGCTTTTGGTCTTCGACGATTACACCAAGGAGAGATGCATCGCTGCATTCCTTCTAGCCAAGAAGGTATACTGGTTAAGGGTGAAAGAAGTCTTTTTATTAAAGGCTCTTTATCTAAAGCAGTGTGCCTCTGCGCTGCCACAGCAGCAGATCGGTATCTCGGCTCCTCCTCCAGTCCAGCTGTTCTCCACTGGTGCTTTTTCACCGTCATGGCAGTTTCAAGGGCCACCACTTTCAGCCGCACCACATCTTCCCTGGCCACAATCCTCCCGTTCCACTCTGCATAACTCGAACCCAGCATTATAAAGGACTGCTCTATCAGATTCTCGCTCGTCCTGGACTTCCTCAACATCCCCAACACCAACTTTCTCCGTACAACCCTTACACGGTAATCTCTCTTCCTCTTCACATCTTTCTGTTGATCCCTTCATGTCCCATGCTATGTTTTTTTCTCACCCCTCTATCCCTAATTTCACAATAGTAATTGCCTTACGTCTAGATAATTCCAATTATTTGTATTGGCGGGACCGGCTTCATTTCTATTTGTTTCCTCTCCCGGGTTTACGCTTGCTTCCGGGCCCAAAGATAAAGCCATTTCATTTCACTCCAAAATGAGAAAAAAATGGCACAAAGAATACGAATACTCCCTCCCAAACGGAAGCGATTAAAGAGGGAGTAGAGAAACTTCTTGATCAGCATGGATTTATACCGAAATATAAGGAGATTGAGAAAATCCAAGTCCATGACTTGAACTAAACAATAGTACATACTCATAATAAAAATAAAAAAGAAAAAGAGAAAATAGAGAAATGAACGGAATTGACGAAGATGAGGAGATAACGGGCGAAGGATATTCATGATATTAGGTTGTCATCTTGGGGAAGACCATGATCATCACATAAGAATGACCATCACATAGAACAGGTCGGAATCGAACCGACATATCTAGGGCCAACCTCAGCTCCGAAAAAAATCAATCTACACCTTAGCTTAGAGCCCCTTAGGCCCAATTCAATTCGATGTGTTAAGCATAGTGCCGTGGTTTAGCCTTTGAGGCAGCGGTATCCCAGCGGCTTAGCGAGTGGAGAGTAAACACTCGGATTATGCTGGTGCCTTGGGAATGCTGACTTGAGTATGCTAGGATTGGAAGCTAATTCAACTCCTCTAAGCTCATGTCATCTTTCCCTACCTCCTGCTTTCAGAGGTGGAGGAAGAATCAGCTCTTTTCAGGTTTGATGGAATAAGCGGTGTCATCTTAGCCTTTAGTTTAGGTTAGGAGGAAAGCCCTTCTTTCTTTTCTTTAGGAGTTGCTCAGGGCAATAAAGACCAGGCCTCAAGGCGATGAATATGAATAGTAAGCACTTCTTGTGACAACAGAAGGAATAGCTCTAGTTGAATCGACTGTGATTCCTCTGGTTTCAGCTCGTGTGAAAATGCTTGCTGTGCTTCGGTTTTCCGAGGGTGATAATCGTTAGGTAACTCTTTATTTTCTCGATGCGAAACCTTAATAGGAGTGGCCAAGCCGAGAATCAGCTCTTGGTGGTTTGGGCATTAGGAGATTAGGAGTAACCAAGGAGTGATCTCCCTCTCTGCTTCTCATAGCTATGTAAAGTACCCCCGCTCTTGGGATGAGACTTGACTTCTCAGATGCTGCTTCTTCGGTCTTGGTGGTTGGGGCTTTAGGAAAAGGCCTAACTTCTTTTCTTGTTCACAATCCCTTTCAGGTTTGAGGGAAGAAGACGGTGCTATAGAATTAGAATACCTTCTTGTCGAAATAACCACGGGGATGGATGCCGCTCTCAAGTGGAATCAGTTTCAGTTGAATTTGCTGGTATCATAGATAAAGAAGTAGTGGATCCCGTTAACGGAGTTCTATGTCTGGCTTTCGCTTTACCTTGTTCAAATGGTTTGCGCGGTATAGCTCTTTGTAGGATGAGGGCTTTGCGGCTTGACTCTTACCCTTTGAAAGGTAAAGCTTTCCCGTGGGTTCGGTTGACCTATGGTTGCTTTCTGGTGGAGAGAAAGGCTGCTTTTAGGGTCCCGATTTCCTCGTCCTAGAAATAGAAAAAGAGAAGAGAGGTCGTAGCTTTTTGATCAATAGGCTTGGAAGAGGAGCTAGCCGAGAAAGCGGCGCATTCATGGTGTCTGGAATCAAGGTCAACAAAATGAATCTATCTAGGAGGAGCTTAGTTCTATTCAACATCAAGGCGAGGGAAATGACTCTGGTCACCGGGGTAGGATATAGTCAGTGTGCCGCGACTGGCTTCTCTCTTTTGGCTGTCGATTGCATGCAGTTTGACCGTCGTTCACCTTGTCGGTTTATTTGAATTCCGTTCTCAGATCAGATTAGATACTATGAACTATTAGTAATACTGTCTAATAGGCATACGAGACTTAACTAACTGGATTGCTAGCAGTGAGAATACCCGATGCTGTTAACCCGATTGAATCAGCTCTTGTGAGAATATCCCATGCTGTTAGATCAATGGGAGTGAAGTCCGCCTACCCATCAACATAAAGGATCTGTCTCCTGTCAACTGCTCTTGGTTAGCGGTGAGGTAAAGAAAAAGAAGTGGAATTCACTCATGGTAGCATGGTCACAAGAAGAAGCTGTTCTTGTTCACGCCTCCGCTCTTCTCTTTTCCGGTATTGGTCCTTGAGTAAGGGCATTGGGATTAGGGCTAAGCGCTGCTATTTCAGCTCTTGGTGCCATGTCATCTGTTGTCGGCATATCCCCAGCTGTTAGCTCAGTTAGCTCAAAGGGAGTGACCCCCAGAAAGGTAACTCAATAGGAATTCTCTCTATCGCCTTAGTCTGTCTTGACTTTGACTCTTTCCGGCGGTCTCGTCTAGAAATAGAAAGTAGTTGATCACGGAGAAAGTCAAGGCGATGAAAAAGCCTATTTTAGGAAGTCCGTGATAGATATGAATCGAATCCCCTATCAGGGTAAGCCCACCGAGACCGAGAATAGTTAGCAGGCGAGACAGGAGTTGAGTTGGCAGAGATTAGCTCTGGTGAAAAAGAATCAAAAGAATTGTTTGTTATAGTTGAGCCGAGAAAGTCATTACTAGGATTGAAAGACTTTCATTAGCAGTCGGGCTTAGAAGCATAGTCCTTAGGCCGCGAGGATGAAAGCGTAGTACTTTCTATACGTCAATAGGACTTCCTCTTTCTATATGAATAAGCGCAAGTTTCCCTTTTTTGAATGAAAATTAGCCGTCGGAAGTATCTCAGGCTAGGCCTTACATCCTGATCCAAGCAAGCAAGCATAGGAGGGAAGGGAAGAGACTTAATTTTTGTTTTTGTTCGTTTACCAAGTTCGGCATTAAATTAAGGCTTTGCTCTAATGAAGAGTTCTTTCTATCGATCGCTTTCGCCCCTTGTAGGAAGCATGTCTCTACTTCTTTTCTTTTTTCCAAGATCAGATCTCGAACCTATACTCTATTGAATCCCAGGCCCCTCCCCTTTGAGTGGGAAACACAAACTATACTATACTCCCCTTTCTTCTAGACCAAGACATACCCGATGATAAGCAATGAATTGAGGATCCACAATGGCATGATAGAGTTTTCGCGTTCATACAAGAGAGACTCAGTCGGCGGATGAAGAGCCAGGAGCGGGAGCCCCAACTAGAATAGGTGAATTCTTAACCAACTATTCCACCTCCAAGGATGGAAAGAGCCGATTCGTCTTCGAGCGCAATAAACCAGAGCAGCACAAACCTAGGTTGATTATACAGGAATGGAATCATAGATTGAAGCTTAGGCAAGCCCCTTGAGACTGACTAAGTAAGGAGCAGCGGCTGCCTTTCCTTCTGATGAGGATTCGAGTGTACTAAAGAAGGTGCTCTATTTCCTATTTTAGGGCTGAATTACTACTATAGAGAGATCCGCCACCCTTCGAGATGTGGTCATGTGTTATGACGGCACTGTAAGAAATGTCTGCAGCAATCCAATCACCCAATCTGAGTATGGGGTGAAGGCTGGAACTAAGTCACAGAGTTTATTCCTTGCTAGTGAACCTGTTGGTCTATGATTCCCCGCCTAGAGACTTTATCAAAGGAAGCGAGAACGCGGGAGACGGGTTATTCACTCAATGAAAAAAAAATTTTACATTTTGAATTATTCCCTGGGCGGGACCATGCCTTGGATTTCAATCCGAGATCATCCCTTGGGGTTAGTTCATTTCATTTACTGCCCTTCTTTTTCTTTTGCTTGATGAAAGACATCCCGTGTATATTAGTAAAAAAGGGTACTTTCATGAGTCCGATGGCTCTTTGGTGTGCCCTGAAAATTTGATTGATAAATGGGCTTTTGAAAGTCGATTTGTCGCAACAAGAGGTATTGTCTCCGCCTTTTCAAGTAGGGATCATCTCTCAAGTGTTTATGATCCTCCGTTGCTGCTCGGTAGTGGCCTAAGGCTCAATGATTGATCTTCTGCGCTAAGGCTAGCATCTCATCCCATCTTTCATCTTATTGCTTTGAGCTCTCTTCGGTAAAGTGTAAAAGTGTAACCTGCTGCTCCTTGATTTCACATAAACAACTGAGTGCCTTCTGCTCTTTTTGGTCTTCTCTTTCTGTGTCTATTGCTCTCCTGCCCACTCACCACTCACATTCTCTTTATCGAATCCTATCAAATCTTTCTATTTTTTCATTAGCATTATAAATAATGGTCTTTCTCGCTATGGCTCCATTTAAAGTATTTGAACAGATAAAAATATTTAAACAGATAAAAAAGAATTCAAACAATCCCGCCTAATGGTGACTCTCTCTGTCATTATAATTGAAGGTAAGTGGAGGGCGCTCAGGTTACTCTACTAACAAGTGGAGGGGCATGGTCAACAACAGCATTGCATCTGTCTGCTTAGTCAAGTCCCGCATTAATCGATTAAAGAAAGAGGATTCCCAATTCATGGTTACTTTGGGCGTTTTGTGAAAGTAAAGATCGAGGTTTAAGCCAATTCCTTCCAATTCCTTTATGAGTCTTAAGACTTATTTATTCATTTAGTCTTCCTTGAGGCAGACTTCATGATTAGCTTTTTTCTTCTTTTCTTACTTACGCTAATTGCCCGCTATGTTGTTGCCCGCAGCTTCCCTCCGTCCCCCTTTTCTTCTTCATCGTCGTTGGTCCTTTCTAAGGAAATAATTCAGTATGATTCCCCGACAAAGTCACTCCTGGGGCCTATATTCGATTCGTGCAACTACAGCAGCTCGTAGCGCACGGGAGTAACGAGGTATTGATTGCACGAGCTAGCCAATATAGAAATTTTACTACGGGTTATATTGAATATGGATCGTTCCCTATCTTTTTTAGTCACACGCCCACTAAGAATCCCCGGGTATCCCTCGGAATGGGAGACCATACCAGTTTACCTTAAGATACCTATAGGTGCAGATTTCCAGAGTGTAATTATCTACTGTAAACCATCAAGAAGCAATCCGGCACGTTGGACGGCTTAGCTGGTTTACAGCCTAATCTGCCTGGCTGGTAAAGGCTAGGGTAGCGACTTCCTCGTAACTTGACAAACCTCAGCAGCTCTTCCAAATGGCAAGATCCGTACCCGGAATCTATAGGGTTCGAGCTGGGGCTTTAAAGAGGTTACGGGACTAAGATCCTAGTTGGAACGATCTAAGCATCAGTGTTTTCGAACATCACTCTACGATATAAACGGACTGTAAATCTCTTCTCTAAAATATAATAAAGCAGTCCCCCGGCAGGGCCAAGCAAGAGCAAGCCAAGCAGTCTAGAGCAGTCAAGGAAGGTGGGATATAGCTAGGTTATGGAATCCTACCAATCTACTTAAACGAATCAATCTCCCACTTCTCCTACTCCTACGATATGTACACGAACTAAAGGCATGCCGAATGGAAAGAACACCGCACTAAAGCTCGGACAGGAGAGGATATAGGCGCTGGAACAGGACTAAGACCTAGAAAAGTGGATGTTGCCACCAGTGTCAGTCCTCGAGAAATGGGACTGGTTCTGCATGTCCTCCCGAGTTGGGTGGAAGGTTTACATACCAAATTAAAGCCTTGCCTGTCTTTAAGCCCGTTGGTCTTGTTTTTCAAGAGTGAATCGGAAATGAGCTGTTAACAGTGGAGTTATCGGATATGTTTATTTGCTTATTTTATAAGATATGTTACGAATGAAAGAAACAATAGAGCTAACTCGTAACAAACAATCTACTTAGTAGCAGTGGTAATTATATAATTAACCGGAGCCGTAGGATCATATTAATCGGGGAGTGTGGCACCTTTACTATAGGCTATGGTCTAACTTCTATTAAATCAAGTGTTGTTTGTTCAGTAAATACTTTCAATTTTTTTAAAGGAGATGAAGACTGTGCCTTCGACCACTTAGAAGTGGATTTACGGATACGCAGCCCTACTAATAGAAGGGGCGGAGACCAGCTACTTTTTTAACAGCACAGATCTTCACGTCCATGAGAACCAACGACAAAAGTGAAAAACAATGCATCCGGGGATGTTTTAAGCTATTAAATTACCTTTTGCCTCTCTCCCGTTCTATGCCCCTAGTTTCAGAGAAGGAATCGATAGAGGCAGGAATCAAAGTAAAATTCACACTCATTGAATTGTTGGGAAAACATCCGATGCTCACTCTCCCCTGCTATTGCTGGATCAATCAGCCCCGGTTGCACTCGAACCACCTATCTCAAATTGCTTTATTAATGCAAATTCTCTTCTTCTGGTCTGTCTAACTAACGCCGGAAGGGTGCTTCCCCTTTCTACAAAGCCTACTGTCAGAAAGAATGACCCAACTATTGATGAAAAACTGCCTTAAAGACAAGGTTCACTAATCTCGAGTTTTAGTCCACTCACGACTGATTACCTATCAGCACCATTTTAAGAGGCCTTAAAGCTTTATTAATTGGTGTCTTCGCATGTTTAATGAGGATCTGTTTGTAGTTTCAGTGAATCTGAACGGAAAGGTAGGGTTATCAATTAAGGTAGCTAAAATTAAAGCGTGTGGAAACAGATCCGGGAGATAGATGCAAGAAGGAGAATCCTCCGTTCCCTTAACGGGATAAGGCAACAAGAGGATCGGTCGCCCCGAGGCTTCCTCAAGTCCCTTGTTGGTGGATATACTTTTAATATACAGGTTCATATGATTTGTAAAACCCTTTAAACTGGGGAATCAGATGGATTGAAACTAATTTAGTTTCGTATATCGAGTTTATCTTCTTTCCGGTCTAATTTGCTCTTGGTTTTACCTTAGTCCCGTATGGAATCCTCTCCTTTACATTGACAGTCGAGCTATGTCGAGAATCTATACCGGGAATTTCTACTACTTATGTGAGTGACTACGCCTATACAGTGGCCTATCGGGGAGGAACCAGCTCTTATAGACGATATTAGGAAAGAGAGAGGGGGTTGTTGACCAAGATAAAGTATGGGAGAATCTCTTTATTCTTTTTATACGCTATTTTTATTGATGGGATTCGAACCTATGCATATCACTAAGAGAGCAGGGTGGTCTTCATTGAATTGAATTTTTGAGTAACCTTTTTCTATTTATATCATAAGAGTTCAATAAAGAATCAAAAAAAGTAACTTTTACAGCTATATAAGTAGCAACTTTTTTATTTTCACTGATCCCTTAGGGAAGAAAAGTCAATAAGTAACTTTTGCCTATATATGAGATGAAAAAAGTGCAATTCAAATCTGACGTTAGGAAAGAAATCTCAGTTAGTAACTTTTCCATATATATGAGATGCACTTTTTTCAATTTGAATTCGATTCTCAGAGTGAAATTGACGTTGCTAACTTTGACAGCTATATGAGATGGAAATTAAAAAATGAAAATTAACTCTTACTAAATTCAATTAGTATGAAAAAAGTGCAATTCTTTTCCTGATAGCCGGTCACATGTATAGGACTAACTGGGGCATTGGTCGATAGGTCTGTCTACTCCCAAGCTCGATTTTGCTAGTTGGTACTAGAATTGCTAATGGGACGGTTAAAGACTGAAATCCGAAATCGGTTCCTCTTTTGGGGAGTTCACTCTCAACCAAGCGTCTTGTCTTAAAGGAAGACCTATAATATGTTAATAAGTTCTCTAGTCAGAAATCACGCATGGGAGTATTTCCAAGGATTCTCTCGGAAAAGGGTTCTGGTCGCCCTCCTATTGAAACCTCCTACAAAGTCTTAAGCAGAATCTAGGGCTGGACATAGGTTGCCACCCGGGTTTAGTACCCGAAAAACTAATAAAAAAAAGGGCTTTCTCCCTGCCCTTCCTTGAGCTTAGACTCTTGAGTAGAGGGACTCCGAGATGCTCTCACTCGTCGTTCTCACAACTTTTAGAGCACTACGATAGGAAGAAAGCTATTAGATTGATTTCCTCTGACGCAAAAGGAACTGTCCCGCAGCCTCACGACCTTCAGTTCTTTCCTCTCTTTATTTTGGAAGGGATCGAACAGAGGGAAAAGACCCTGGAAAACTACCTTTTCCATATGTGATTAAATATAAGCAAGGTAAAGAAAATGTTGTTGCTGATGCACTTTCACGTAGGCATGCGTTATTATCCACACTTGGTGCAAAATTGATTGGATTTGAGTTTATGAAAGACTTGTATGTGAATGACCATGATTTTGGAAATGTGTATGTTGCATGTGAAAAGGGTGCATTTCAGAAATTCTATAGGCATGAGGGATTTTTGTTTAGGGAATCAAAGTTGTGTGTGCCTCAATGCTCTATGAGAAATTTGCTTATTGTTGAATCACATAATGGGGGGTTAATGGGACATTTCGGTGCCCAAAAGACTTTGGATATCTTGCAAGAGCATTTCTTTTGGCCACATATGAGGAAAGATGTGGAAAGATATTGTGCTAGGTGTGAGACTTGCAAGAGAGCCAAGTCCAAGGTGATGCCGCATGGGCTATATACACCTTTGCCCATGCCTACGCATCCATGGGTAGATATATTTATGGATTTTGTGTTGGGTTTGCCTAGGTCACAAAAGGGCCATGATGCTATTTTTGTTGTTGTAGATAGGTTTAGTAAGATGGCACATTTTATACCTTGTCATAAAACTGATGATGCCTCTTATGTTGCTAACCTATTCTTTAGGGAAGTGGTAAGATTACATGGCATCCCTAAAACTATTGTTAGTGATAGGGATGTAAAATTTTTGAGTCACTTTTGGAGAGTCCTATGGGGTAAGTTGGGAACAAAATTACTTTTCTCCACTACTTGCCATCCCCAAACCGATGGCCAAATTGAAGTAGTGAATAGGACTTTATGTACCCTTTTGAGAGCTTTAGTAAAGCAAAACCTTAAGTCTTGGGAGGAATGCATACCATTTGTAGAGTTTGCATATAATAGGGTTGTGCATTCATCTAGTGGATATTCACCATTTGAGCTTGTTTATGGATTCAATCCACTCACTCCTTTAGACTTAGTGCCTTTACCCATTGAGCATATTGCATCTTTAGATGGTAAACAAAAGGCAGATTTGGTTAAGAAGTTGCATGAACAAGCTAGGTTGCACATTGAAAAGAAAAATGAATCTTATGCTTCTCATGCTAACAAAGGGCGAAAGCCTATTGTGTTTGAGCCAGGTGATTTGGTGTGGGTGCACCTAAGGAAAGAAAGATTTCCTAAGATTAGGAAATCTAAATTGCAGCACAGAAGTGATGGACCATTCAAGGTGTTGAAGAGAATTAATGACAATGCCTACCAAATTGAGTTGCCTGGTGAGTATGGTTTTAGTTCTACATTTAATGTTGCTGACCTTTCTCCTTGTTTTGATGCAGAAGCAAATTCGAGGACGAATTCTTTCGAAGAAGGAGGGGATGATGAGGATCATGGAACGACACCATTGCCAACCTACAAAGGTCCTATCACTAGAGCTAGAGCCAAGGAGCTTCATGCTTTACTTATGGAGCATTTGAAGACATTCGGCCATGAGAGCTACTTCATGGTTTGCCTTGTGTAACACCTTATTTTCGGATCAAATATCTTATTATATCTACGGAATTTCCCTCTGGGATTGGAACTACTTCTTATCTCTTTCCCTTGACCTTCCTTCTTTGCTTCGACCTAGCAGAGCGATTCCCTCACTCGCTAGCAACCAAACCAAATGGGATTCAATTCTTCGATTCCCTTCTTTTATTTTGTAAGCTTTCTAACCGCGGTCTTTTCTTACAAGGATCCCTTCTGCGCTAGACACATTAAGTAAGTGTTCACGGGGGTCTCGATATTCTTTTTTGGTTTCCGGTCCGTGACTCATTTATCCGATAGGCCTGATGAGTCGGATTCTGAAACAAATGCGGATCTTGCTGTAGTTGATGTTGTGGGGGCTGGTCCTTCTTCTTAAGCAGCCTCTTATTACACACCCAAGAGGCAGAAAGGACTAAAGGAGGCATTAGCTCTTTAGTACTAAGACCCGGCAAAGTCAGCATCTCCTTCCTTTACTGGAAGGTCATGAGTTATATAAGCCATTATTCCTGTTAGAGTTGGTAATCGAGATCTGAACCCAGTAATAAGGTGGGCTAGTCGAGTCAGGAATGAAGGTAGGAATCGAATCCCACGTCGTCAAGAGAAAGCCAATCAGAGCGAATAGAGGCCGATCAAGGGCTCGGACAGTGCTTGTGTACTGGCGGGTAAGTCCAGTCCACCATCAAGGGAAGCTGCGTAGCGAGCAGCTTTTAGGGATGCAGGCCCAGAAGCCAATGAGTTTACGTCAAGCCGAGGCCGCTACGGATCCATCGCAAGTAGGTCCAACGTTCAAGAACGGGTCTTTCGGAGAGCGACATTGGGTAAGGAAAAGCTGCTTTCAAATCTGATTCTATCACAATTCGTTAAGTCAACTCCGAACACCTTCTATAGCCTTTGTCCTGCTCAAGCGAGGGCGTATTCTGACTTGCTTTCCACCACCGTCATTGAATTGGGCTTTCCGGATCCCCTTTCTTCGGGCCTTCCTTTCAGAGATACCTATTCAAAAAGCAGAAATGCGATGCCTGTTGTCAAACTTGCCACCATAGCAACCACTTTCGTAAGCCTAGGTCCACGGAACTCCCTTTAGGATGAAACTTTCTTCGATTCTTTTGATATTGAGTCTGACTCTTCTATAAACACCGGTGATCCAGTACCGGACTTCGCCTTTTTGGCTACCCTTCCTCTATCAACAAGCAGGAAAGGTCTTTCTCTCTTGAAGGCATTAAAAGGATGCTTGTCTTAAGGTTTAGCTATCGATACGTGAACTCTTTGTGCTTGCTTAGCGGATGTCCCTTACCTCTCAGCTTTGGGCTCAGTCACTAGCTTGCAGTAAAGGAAGAAGATGGTTCCAGCATAGACCACTACA